GACTTGTATCATTTTTCCTACTAATGATGCCATGCAAATTGCTGGGAACATGTAAAATATATAGCTAACCCGTTAAAAAAAAACGAAAGTTTTAATAAATCAGTATAGGTATATACTGTACCAAATCACTTTAATTAAATTTGTTTAGCATCCATGGCTGAATGGTTAAAGCACCCAACTCATAATTGGAGAATTCGCGGGTTCAATTCCTGCTGGATGCACGGGGATAGTATAGTAAAAAATCTATTCATTTGAATAATTAGTAATTATTGAATAAGAATAATTGGGAATATTTAAAAAAGTTAATATTAAGTGGAAGTTTAACCAATGAAGAATTATAAAGTATTAAAAAAAAATGTTAGAATTACCTGGACAATTACATAATAATTTTTTGCTTCTCCAAATACAAACCTTGTAATAAATGGGAGGAATTATGGATAAGGTGAAAAAACCAGTACTTACAGAAAAAACTATTCGTTTGTTAGAAAAAAAACAATATAGTTTTGACGTTGATTTAAAATCTAATAAGACTGAAGTTAAACATTGGATTGAAAAATTTTTTAATGTAGAGGTAAGAGCTATGAATAGTCATCGACCCCCAGGAAAAAAGAAATATGCGGGTTCAATAGTAACACATTCGGTTCGTTACAAACGAATGATTATCACGCTTAAACCTGGTTATTCTATTCCACTATTCCCAAACGAATAAAATTTTATTTTCGTTTCTATCTTTGAATACCCTTTGATATGGCCATCCGTTTTTATAGAGACTATACTCCAGGCGCACGTGATCGATTAGTTGTTTCAAGTTCTGAAGGAACAGTTCGATTCAAACCTCAAAAAAAATTAATCTCTGGCTTTACTTGTAGAAAAGGCCGTAATAACAGAGGAATTATTACTAGTCGACATAGAGGAGGCGGTCACAAACGTTTGTATCGTCAAATTGATTTTCGACGAAGTAAAAGAGGTATATCCGGAAGGATTGTTACCGTGGAATATGACCCTAATCGTAATGCATACATATGTCTTGTACATTATGAGGATGGTGAAAAGAAGTATATTTTACATCCAGGAGGAATTAAAATTGGAGATACCATTATTTCCGGGCCAATGGCTACTATTTTAATAGGAAATGCCCTACCTTTGAGTGCGGTTTGAATTATTGATTTACGTGATTGGGGACGAACCAATTGGGTTTGAGGCAAAACCTATAAATCTATCACTGAACCAGCTGTACTACTGTAGTAGGGAAACCTTGGAAGGAAACTGAAGAGGAACAATAGCGGGTGTAACAAAGCTCAATAGTTGTTTTTTTATCAATAAAATTATTGACTTGGAAGATAAGATAATATGAAGAAGACTTTATTGTTTCAAGCATAAGCAATACTGGGTATGTAAGGGCGGCCCTTGTTTCTAGACAAATATTTTGCAATAAACAAGTCACTCACATTCGATTTGGAGGTCGAAGGCAAATTCGAAGCTAAACAGTGAGAATGTATCTTTACAATAAGAATAAATTAATATTGAATATGCCTTCTAAGTTATCCAAAACATAAAAATATGTTAGCGTAATTTGATAAAGTCTTTCGTTCTGATGCTGCATGATGAACATAAGCCAGATGATGGGGAATACGACCTGGGATGTGAGAATAAATAAGAATATTAAAAACTTGAAATTCCACTTATTCATCAAAATAAACTTCATTATTTAATTGGATAAATGATATTTTATACATCTAGAAAGCTGTATGCCTTGAGAAAGGCTTGTACAGTTTGGGAAGAGATTTCTATTCTTAATGGATAGGAGTCTACTTCAACCAATATGCCTTTAGGCACGACTATACATAACGTAGAAATAACACCTGGGAGGGGTGGACAATTAGCTAGAGCAGCAGGTACTGCGGCAAAGCTTATTGCAAAAGAGGGTAGATTGGCTACATCAAGATTACCATCCGGAGAAGTTCGTTTAATATCTCAGAATTGCTTAGCTACCGTTGGGCAGGTAGGCAATGTTGATGATAATAATCGGACCCTGGGTAAAGCTGGATCTAAACGCTGGCTGGGTAAACGCCCCAAAGTAAGGGGAGTAGTTATGAACCCTGTGGATCATCCTCATGGAGGTGGTGAAGGCAGAGCTCCAATTGGTAGAAAAAAACCATTAACTCCTTGGGGTCATACTGCACTTGGTGGGAGAAGCCGAAAAAATCATAAATATAGCGATACTTTGATTCTTCGTCGCCGTAGAAATAGCTAAGTGAACTAAACAAAAAGAACAGAAGGTAATTGGCAATGGCACGTTCACTGGAAAAAGGTCCTTTCGTAGCTTATCACTTGCTGAAAAAAATTGAAAATCTCAATGTAGAGGAGGAAAAAAAAATAATAGTAACTTGGTCTCGTGCATCTACCATTGTACCAATTATGGTTGGTCATACAATTGCTGTTCATAATGGACAAGAACATTTACCCATTTATGTCACAGATCGTATGGTAGGTCACAAACTGGGAGAATTTGCACCTACTCGAATTTTTCGAGGGCATGCCAAAAATGATAAAAAATCTCGTCGTTAGTTTAGGGGTAACGCATAATGAAAATTGGGAATGACTCGAATAAAGAGGTTAAAATTTTTGTTAAAAATATACATATGTCTGCTTATAAACTACGCAGAGTAGTTAATCAAATTCGTGGTCACTCATATGGGGAAGCAGTTATGATATTAGAATTTATGCCTTATAGAGCATGTTATCCCGTATTGAAATTAGTTTCCAATGCAGCAGAAAATGCTAATCATAAGATGGGCTTGCGCAAAGCTGATTTATTTGTAAGTGAAGTTAAAGTAGATGCAGGTAGTTTTGCAAAGAGATTACGACTAAGAGCTCAGGGACGTAATTATCCTATACACAAACCTACTTGTCATATAACTATTATATTAAAAAAAAAATCTGTGTATAAGGAGGAATTATAAGAATAATATTATGCTAATATAAATGGAAGAGGAAGAAATGCATGGGACAAAAGATTAATCCACTTGGTTTTCGGCTGGGCATAACCAAAAATCATAATTCTCATTGGTTTGCAAAACCAAATAATTATTCCGAGTTTCTACAAGAAGATAGAAAAGTACGTAATTGTATAGATAATTATGTACACAGACATGTAAAAAACTCTTCCAATTATGGAGGAGTTGCACGTGTGGAAATTCAAAGAAAAACAGATTTAATTTTAGTAGAGATACATACGGGATTTCCAGCCTTATTAGTAGAAAGCCATGGTCAAGGAATTGAACAAATAAGGAAGGATGTACAACAAAATCTATTAGATTCTAAAATTCGAAGAGTTCACGTAACTTCGACGGAAATAGCAAAACCATATGGGGAACCTAATATACTTGCGGAGTATATTGCTATACAACTGGAAAACCGAGTTGCTTTTAGAAGAACCATTAGAAAAGCCATTGAACTGGCGAAAGAAACAGATATCAAAGGTATTAAAATACAAATTGCGGGACGTCTTAATGGAACTGAAATTGCTCGTGTTGAATGGGCTAGAGAAGGTAGAGTCCCTCTGCAAACTCTACGAGCTCAAATTGATTATTGTTACTATCCAGCCCAAACTATTTATGGAGTATTAGGAATAAAAATCTGGATTTTTCGGGATGAGGAATAATTTAACTTTTTCATCTATTGCATTCTGAATACCGGTAATTCGAATCAATTCCAAAAAATTTCCGACCTGCATATACACGTACAAATACATAATTATATTTATCATTGAAATCCTATTGAAATAACATCTCAACAAAGTTGCTATGCTTAGTGTGCGACTCGTTCAAATAGAAGTTGGAGATATAGTGGAAGAGGAATTTTTGTAAGTAGTCAAAAATCTCTAGTTTACGCTAAAAACTAACTCATTGCTTCTTTCATATTACTAGAATCTGATAAACCAATTACGAAGTAAGGTTATATTATTTGAAAGGTTTTCCACAAAAAATGAATAGAATAATTTTTGTGAAGCGAAAAACTATTCAGTAATATCGAGAATAAAAATTGAATAATTAAATATTTTTTATTCGAACCGTATGGTGAAGAAAGTAAACCTTCGAAAAACAGTGTGATGAAGCATAATTTTTTTTTGAATTAAATCATCGAATTATTCAATAGTTTCGGATTCCGGTATTAGGAAAGAAAAGCCTTGAGTCGATGAATACTAAGTAAATTTACTCTGTGGAAGAATAAATAAAAAAGGCTCCACTGCGGAGGAGGAACCTAAACGTGAAAACCTAGAAGCTATGGGAACGATGGAACCTATGAACAAATAAAATTGAGACTTATTGGACTTGTTCATTAGATGGGATGGCGAAATAAACCAACGATAGATAGAATTACAATTGGAAAAGCTATGAGTGAATGGGCTCAAGCAAATTTTACGTCGATACTTAAGAGTAAATATTCGCCCGTGAAAATTTGATTACAGAGTATAATTACATAGAAATAGGATTGTACTATATTTTATTGACTTGAGTGGGAGAATTCTGTTAAAAAAAGCTAATTTGCAGATTCAAAATGAGTTAATTTGTATCCCTATTTGAGTAAAAAAAAGTATTTCCTTCTCCTGCTGATGGGATATTATACATATATAATCTTATTCACGGGGAGCCGGATGAAGGAAAACCTTCATGTCCGGTTTTGAAGTAGGGATGATACACAAAATGAAGTCATCGACTATGACCCTAAAAGAACAAAATTTCGTAAACAACATAGAGGAAGATTAGGAGGAGTATCTACTCGAGGCAATCGTATTTGCTTCGGAAGATTCGCCCTTCAAGCACTTGAACCTGCTTGGATTACATCCAGACAAATAGAAGCGGGGCGACGAGCAATTACTCGTTATGCTCGTCGTGGCGGTAAGATTTGGATACGTATATTCCCCGACAAACCTATTACTGTGAGACCTGCAGAAACGCGTATGGGTTCAGGAAAAGGATCCCCAGAATATTGGGTATCTGTTGTTAAACCTGGTAGAATACTCTATGAAGTAGGTGGGATACCAGAAACTATTGCTAGAGCAGCTATGAAAATAGCTGCATACAAAATGCCTGTACGTACTCAAATTATTGTTGCTACACCTATTGAAATGCAGAACCAATAAAATTTTATATAAATATAAATGCAATGTTTTTCACTATGAAATAATTAATAATAATTAAATATTTAAAATAGATAGATTAACCTATTCTAATTTTTCCTTACAAAACCCCCCAAAAATAAAGATTTTTAGGGGGAATATCATTTCTCTAATCTAAATAAATAAATATGATTCAACCTCAAACGTATTTGAATGTAGCAGACAACAGTGGAGCTAAAAAACCAATGTGTATTCGAATTTTAAAAGCTAGTAATCGTAAATATGCAAATACTGGTAACGTAATTGTAGCGGTAGTTAAAGAAGCAGTACCAAATATGCCTCTTCGTAAATCAGAAATAGTTAGAGCTGTAGTTGTACGTACCTGTAAAGAACTAAAACGTAACAATGGAATGATAATACAATTTGATGACAACGCAGCAGTGATCATCAATCAAGAGGGAAATCCTAGAGGAACTCGAGTTTTTGGTCCAGTTGCTCGAGAATCAAGAGAATTCAATTTTACTAAAATAGTTTCATTGGCTCCTGAAGTATTATAAACGATAATAATAAATCTATTCTTTCGAGTTTATAATACTCCAATAAATAATTGGAATTATTATAAACTTGAATAAATACAATGTGTATAACCGTGCGTTAAAATATATTGTTGAGTTACTGCCCATTCTCCCGCCGGACCACAAACCAGAATACTTTTGAATCAAGGATTCGAAAGGAAAAGAAAAAAAAAATACTAAATTTTTTACAAAGCATTTAACTAATTGATTCTGCCCGTTATTCCATAGTGTCCATCCATTATTCGAGAAACAAACATTTTTATAAACATTTTTATAAATTAATCCAGATATTTTTCAGGCATATCTCCATCATTTCCAAAAATACTTAGAATGTTTATTCATACCAATAGTAAGAAAATTTTCATGGGTAACGACACCATTGCCAATATGATTACCTCCGTAAGGAATGCTAACCTGGGAAAAGAAGAAACGGTTCGAGTACCAGCTACTAATATTAATAGAAGCATTGGAAAAATTCTTTTACAGGAGGGTTTCGTGAAGAACCTTGGGGAACTTCGGGAGGGTACAAACCATTTTATGATCTTAACCTTGAAATACCGGGGGAGGAAGAGAGAGCCATACATAACTACTTTAAGACGTATTAGTAAACCTGGCTTAAGATTGTATTATAATTATAAAAAAATTCCTAAAGTTTTAGGTGGAATGGGAGTGGTAATTCCTTCAACTTCTTGCGGAACCATGACGGATCGGGAGGCTCGACAAAAACAAATTGGAGGAGAAATACTATGTTATGTGTGGTAATCCATTAAATTATAAAATCATTCTGCGCGGAGAGTTTCTTCGGAACAAAAACTAACTAATACTATATAAATTTATATTAGTTAATGGAAGGAGATTTTCCCCCTGATGAAAAAACAAAAATTGATTGACATGGAAGGTGTAGTTACTGAATCGCTTCCCAATACCATGTTTCGAGTTTGCCTAGATAATGGATGTCAGGTCTTAACCCATGTTTCAGGAAGGATGAGACGTAATTACATACGAATACTACCTGGGGATAGAGTAAAAGTAGAATCAAGTCCTTATGACTTAACTAAGGGACGTATAACCTATCGGTTTCACACCAAATCATCAAATGATTAGATAAAAAATTATCTTTAATTTTTGGTAGGACCAAAAGTTGGGAGTGATACGCAAGACAATATTGTTATAGGAAGAATTTACATTCCTTAATTGATATTAGTAATTATATTTAAATAGGAATTACAGAAACGAAAATTCGTGCTTCTGTTCGTAAGATTTGTGATAAATGTCGACTAATCCGTAGACGGAGAAGAATTATGATAGTTTGTTCCAATCCGAAGCATAAACAAAGACAAGGATAATATACTCAATAAATTAATTAGGGGGGGGGGGAAGAGAAAAAAATATTTTTTATGAATAATAAACTCTTACAATATTTATTTTTTTTTCCACCTCATTAAACAATTTTGTAATTCGGTACAGATTTGCGTAAAATAATTATAGATTTATACATAATTTAAACAATGCCAAGACTTATTAAAAAAGTAGGTAGTCTACGTAGGGGTAAACGTGGAGTACCAAAAGGAGTTATTCACATTCAAGCAAGCTTTAATAATACCATCGTGACTGTTACAGATGTACGAGGACAGGCTGTTTCTTGGTCTTCCGCCGGTGCCTGCGGATCCAGAGGTACAAAGAAAAGTACGCCGTTTGCTGCTCAAACTGCAGCAGAAAATGCTATTCGTATGTTAATCGATCAGGGGGGTATGGAACAAGCAGAAATTATAATGAAAGGTCCGGGTCCAGGAAGAGACACAGCATCACGAGCTATTCGTAAAAGTGGTGTAGTACTGAGTTTCGTACGTGACATAACTCCTATGCCACATAATGGGTGTAGACCCCCCAAGAAAAGACGTGTATAAATATAAAATATAAAAAGGAATAATTATTTAATGAATGATTTAGATCTAAATCTAGTACCACCTACTGCTGGATCTGCATACTGGAGATGCGTGGAATCCAAAGTAGAAAGTGAGCGTCTTTTTTATAGTCGTTTCATCCTATCCCCATTGAAAGTAGGTCAAGCTAATACCATAGGACTGGTCATGCGCAGAGCATTGCTCGGAGAAATAAAAGGAACATGTATCACCTGCGCAAAATTCGAAAACATAACCCATGAATATTCTACAATGGATGGTATTCAAGAATCGGTACATGATATTTTGATTAATTCGAAAGAAATCGTGCTTAAAAGCAAATCCTCTGAAGCTCAAAAAGCATTTATTTCAATTGTTGGACCCAGAAGAGTAACTGCTCAAGACATTGAATTACCAACCAGTGTTGAGGTAATTGACCCCATGCAACACATAGCTACTATTACTAAAAAAGTAAAATTGAATATTGAATTAAAAATTGAAAAAGATAGTGGGTATCGTAGGCAAAACATAGTGGAATATAAAGACGGAAATTTTACTGTGGATGCTGTATTTACGCCTATTCGAAGTGTAAATTATAGTATTCACTGTTTTGAAAGCCACGATAAGAGTATAATGAAAGAAATGCTTTTGTATGAAATATGGAGTAACGGGAGTATCACTCCTGAAGAAGCAATTTATGAAGCTTCTCGAAGTTCAATTAACTTATTCCTTCCCTTTCTACAAGCGGAAAAGGAAAAAGAAGATTTTAAAGGAGAGGATATACATGAATCTAACGCGCTTCATCCCTCCGTGTCGATCGTGGTGGATCAAATGGCAAAAAAAGTTACTTTCCAACATATTTTTATTGAACAATTAGAATTATCCCCAAAAGCTTATAACTTTCTAAAAAAAATTAATGTACATACTATATCAGACCTTTTGGATTATAGTCAGGATGATCTAATGAAAATGAAAAATTTTGGAAAAAAATCTGTTGAGCAAATATTAGAAGCTTTGCAAAAACGTTTTGGGATGCGTCTACAGTAAATAAACCAGATGTTTAATGAATATAACTTTATTAAATATTTCTTTTATTAGTACAAGACAAAACATTAATTACTTAATGTATACATACTTCAATTGGTTGGGAACATTAGTAAAACCTAATGGAGGAAATTCAATTATTTTCCTCCAAGTTAGGTTTTACTCTTAATAACTTATGCTTCCCGATTAAAAAAAATAGATTTTTTTTAATTAATTATTTGATAATCCAGGGATTATTCGCTTTTGAAGCGAGTTCTCCATAGGTATTATAATCTTGAATAAACAAAATTTAGTTTGATAATATTCTTTTTTTTAGGGTCGGATATTCTACATTAAAAAAGACCCAAGGTTAACGATTTATCAATAGGTAGAGCTGCCCCGATACCCAACCAAGGAGCCACTGCAGTACCTGCTGAAAAAACTGTTGTAGCTACTGGACGACGAAACGGATTTTGAAATTTATTAACATTTTCCGGGAAAGGTACTACCAATAATCCTGCGGGTACTGCAGCCATTAGAAGAACACCTAATAATTTATTAGGTACTGTACGAAGTATCTGAAATACTGGGGAAAAATACCATTCAGGCAATATTTCTAAAGGAGTGGCAAATGGATTTGCAGGTTCACCAATCATCGATGGTTCTAAAACTGCTAAACCTACGGTACATGCAATAGTACCTAGAATTACTACTGGAGGAATATACAAAAGATCGTTAGGCCAAGCAGGTTCTCCATAATAATTATGTCCCATACCCTTAGCTAATTTGGCTCTTGATACAGGATCACTTAAGTCAGGTTTTTTTGCTATTGGGATAGGTAAATAGTCAATAATTTTTTTGCTCCCCCCCCCGAAGAATCGGACATGGAAATTTATTTTCATCCGGCTCAAGCAATAATAATTAAAATCTTTCCTTCCTTTCTTCTAAAATATAGGTAGGCATCTTACAAAGAATCTAATGCTTTTTCCCATATTTTCCACAAAGTAGACTCCATTTCGAGTTATATGCTCATCATCCGGGTAAGCTATAGAATGAAAATAATCATCAATATGCTTTTTGGACAGTCTTATCCCTTATGAGTTACATTTCCATCTTTGTCTCCCCTATGCAGAGAAACTTCCAAGTTTTTTAAACATACTAGGTATTAACTTGTTAATACTTTGGCTTATTCACCCATTTCCTAAGATCCTTCCTTTGCTTCGATGGCACATACTTAAAAAATGCATAGGAAATGATTGCATTTTTTCACCATATTCCTCTATTATTTTTATTAACCTCTTTTTCTTTTATTTCTTTTTATGAAAAAAAAAAATAAAAGAAATGCATTAATAATACATATATCACTTTCACTTACTGGATTTTGCGAAGCCTATTCTTGAATCTGATCATAGAAATAATTCTTTTTTTCTTCCCATCATTCCTAGTACCCAAGTTTTAACCCTCTTATTTCTAATAGGGAAATTGGAATAAAGACACATCTTATTCTGATATTTCGATGTGACGGATCTAGTAGAGTATCCGCATAGCCAATTAAATAATTCAAGTCACACACTCCCATGATCCATCTTCTCTCTAGAAAAAAAAAATCTATTTCCAAGTATTGGTCCAAACCTGATGATGCTTTGAAATAGAAAAAAGATCCATAAAATATTGTTTTAATTTTCAACAGAATATTCATGGCGATGGAATAATTACAAAAAAGTTATTGGCAAAGTATAAGTATTATGAATATTAATCCATCCTTATCAATTATCAATTATCAAATTTTATTCACCTACAAAGGACCTGATATACCTTGTTTGCGAATCATTAGGAAGTGCATCAACATAAATACAGCAGTAAGAAGAGGTGATACAAAAGTGTGTAAACTATAGAAACGAGTCAATGTAGATTGACCTACACTGACACTTCCTCGTGATAACTCTACTAAGGGAGATCCTACTACGGGAATAGCTTCGGGTACACCAGTCACAATCTTAACAGCCCAATAACCAATTTGATCCCAGGGTGAAGAATAGCCAGTTACACCAAAGGATACGGTTAATACAGCCGGAATTACACCCGTAACCCAAGTTAATTCACGAGGTTTTTTAAATCCTCCTGTGAGATAGACGCGAAATACATGCAGAATCATCATCAGAACCATCATACTTGCCGACCATCGATGAACTGATCGGATTAACCAACCAAAGTTAACTTCAGTCATTATATATTGAACAGAGGCAAAAGCTTCTGTAACGGTTGGACGATAGTAGAAAGTCATAGCAAAACCAGTGGCTACTTGTACTAAGAAACAAGTTAATGTGATTCCCCCTAAACAGTAAAATATATTGACATGAGGAGGAACATATTTACTGGTAATATCATCCGCAATCGCCTGAATCTCAAGACGCTCTTCAAACCAATCGTATACTTTATGGAGATAGGTGTTTGCGCGCCCCCTCAAAAAACCGTACGTGGGGGTTTCCCTTCATACGGCTTAAGCAAAAACATATTCCTTTTCTATTGTATTCTCCTCTTACTAGTTGTTAAAAAAGCAAATCCTTAAAATAAAGGCTAAATTTTATTCATCAGAGAATAAGGTAGAATTTAATGATACTATATATATATATACGTTTTTTTAATGTTTCTCATTGCCTAAAATTCAAGTTGGCTCTCTTCGTTAAATATGGTATTGTCGGCTTTTTGAACGATCTTCCCCCTATTATCGATATATACATATAGAATTTTCCTCTGTTTGTGGAAAACAATAATGTAAAACAAATAAAAAAAAATTATCTTGTTAAAATCTTAATAAATATTATTAAACCTTAGATTTCTACTATACTCCGATGACTTTTTCTCTTAAAAAGGTACAATGGGTAAAACCCTTTTTTATCGTCACTAACTTGATAGGATATGCTTAAAGATGAAAATATTTTCTTATTTTTTTAGGTATGAGCACAGTCGTAAGGAATAGTTAAGGGAAAAATTGAGTGAATAACAAAAATTTCAAGTTATTTAATTTTTGGTAACGAAGCTCGCGTAGCATATATAAATAAATTAATCATAGTTTAAATCTTCTTAAATGTCTCTGCGCTTCGGATGCGGACCATTCAATTTGGTACCCGGCAGGGTAAGACCATCCTGTAGAAAGAAAATGACAAATTATTTTGTACTACCAACAATTGATTTGGACAAGTCGCACACCCATATTCTAAAGATCCTTTGATTCAGAATTACACGATTAAACTACCAAAAGGGAAGGATCAATCTACAATTGATAGACCTTCATACTGGATTCGAGGAAGAAGTAGAAAGAAGAACAAACGATTTGTTAATTGTTCTACTTCCTGAAATTCATCTGCCCCAGCCTTCCCTCCGTTTGATAAAGAAGGCTGAGGTTTTTGGAAAAACTTTTAAAATTAATTCCGTTCATTACCAACTTACTGGGATTCCATCTAATGAAACAGAAGAATTATAAAGCTCCAGAATAATAACTGAAAAGACTGCGAATGAAGCCATTGCGACACCCATAATAGGAGTGGTTCCCCATCCAGGAGCTACTTTACCATATTCCGAATTAAGCGGTTTCAATGCATTTCCTAAACCAGTTGATTTTACTTTGGTTCTTCTGGAAATATCACTAATTTGTGTAGCCATAAGATTTACCACATTAGTTGAGATTTATTAACTTTTTGTACTATTATATTGAAAACGGAAACAAACCATTTATTGGGATTACCTAGCAATGGAAACTGCAACCCTGGTCGCTATCTTCATATCTTGTTTACTCGTAAGCTTCACTGGTTATGCCTTGTACACCGCCTTCGGGCAACCTTCTAGAGAACTTAGAGATCCTTTTGAAGAGCATGAGGATTAGTTTGACCGACCTTCCCTAAAGAAGACCACCATAAATGAGAAAGACCACCATATAGGTTTATTAAATCAGAAAGGTCGGTTTGGGAAGGTCATTGGTTTCTCTTATCTATTATTCTTTCTTCCCTCCATTATTTTTGTTATTCCTTTACCAGTAATGCAGAAAAAAAAATCATTTTTTTCCCTTACTTGGAACTTTGGGTGGTTCCCGGGAAGAAATAGCGAAAAAAATTATTCCTAGAGTACCTACCAACAGGAATGTATAAACCAATGCTTCCATAAAATTGATTGTATGGCGGGGAAAAAAATGAAGATAGCTTTCGTACTACATCACTTTCGTACTATTATTGATAAATAAGGATATTTAAATATTTTTAATCTATAACCGATGGATTTAATCTTGGAAACACAACATGAATGAGCGATTTCAGAGCAATGTTATACTACAGGTCTCCTAGTAGTTGGATCTCCTAGTTTCTGAAATGTTCCAAATTCGACTTGAGCATCTGAATCAGGATCAATACCGGCAAAGACATCTCTGAACAAGGTTCTAGCACCGTGCCAAATATGTCCGAAGAAGAAAAGAAGGGCAAAAGTGGCATGACCAAAGGTAAACCAACCTCTTGGACTACTACGAAAAACACCATCAGACTTTAGAGTGGCGCGATCAGATTCAAAAATTTCGCCTAATTGAGCGCGTCTAGCATATTTTTTTACTGTGGCGGGATCACTGAAACTAACCCCATCGAGTTCACCACCATAAAACTCAACAGTTACACCTACTTGTTCAATGCTATACTTGGATTCTGCTCTCCTGAATGGAACATCAGCCCTCACAATTCCTTCCTCATCGGCCAGAACTACTGGAAATGTTTCGAAAAGAGTAGGCATACGACGTACAAAAAGCTCATGTCCTTCCTTATCTTTGAAGACGGCATGGCCTAGCCAACCAACAGCTATTCCATCTCCATTGTCCATCGGACCTGCTCTGAATAATCCTCCCTTAGCCGGATTATTACCAATATAATCATAAAAAGCTAATTTTTGTGGAATTTCAGACCAAGCTTCTGATAAACTAAGATTTTCAGCCCTGCTGGATCGAATCCTTCGATCTATTTCTTGTTGAAAAAATCCCTGATCCCATTGGTAACGAGTAGGACCAAATAATTCTATTGGAGTGGCTGCAGAGCCGTACCACATGGTTCCAGCAACAACAAAAGCTGCGAAAAACACAGCGGCAATACTGCTAGATAAAACAGTTTCAATATTCCCCATACGTAATGCTTTGTATAATCGTTGAGGGGGACGAACACTGAGGTGGAATAGACCTGCTAATATACCTAAAATACCTGCTGCAATATGATGGGAAGCTATTCCTCCTGGAACGAAAGGATCAAAACCTTCGGCTCCCCAAACCGGAGCTACAGGTTGTACTTTTCCGGTTAATCCGTAGGGGTCAGACACCCATATTCCGGGACCGAACAGACCTGTTACGTGGAATGCTCCGAATCCAAAGCATAATACCCCTGAAAGGAATAAATGAATTCCGAAGATCTTAGGCAAATCCAAAGTGGGTTTACCAGTGCGTGGGTCTCGAAACAGATCCAAGTCCCAGAAGACCCAGTGCCGAATAGCAGCTAGAAAAAACAAACCGGATAGCACAATGTGTGCAGCTGCCACACCTTCATAACTCCAAACACCCGCATCGTTTACAGTTTCTCCAGTAATACTCCAACCTCCCCATGACTTTGTTATTCCTAACCGAGTCATGAATGGCACGACAAACAAGCCTTGTCTCCACATGGGATCAAGAATCGGATCGGATGGATCAAAAACTGCTAATTCGTACAAGGCCATTGAACCGGCCCAACCAGAAACTAGCGCGGTATGCATCAGGTGTACAGCAATTAAACGACCAGGATCATTTAGTACAACAGTATGAACACGATACCAAGGTAAACCCATTTGAGTCCCCCTTTCCCCTTACCAAAGATAGGTAGACATCATATGACTTTCTTACGTTAAGAAACTAAAAAAAATTACTACGATGTTGGACTTTAATTTAATTATTCCAAAAGTTTGCAGTAAATTTTACAGTTATGTAGTATTGCCGAAAAGAGATACCAAATTTATCTCTTACAATAAGGATAAGCAGAAATAGTTTAACATCCATGCGTTTAACATCGCAATGGAGATATTGGTAATACTTCCGGGAATACGAGGTAAAAAATAATGCATAGTCGAGAAGTTCAGCATAATGCTTTACTTAATAAAGAATCACAGTATACTTTACATTTTCAAGCATTTTTTCTTTCCCATCTTTTGGTTATTCAGAATGGTGGACCGAGACTAAAAAAAAAGTAAAGTTCGGATTTGTCATCCATTCATTATCCATATGAAATTACCATTTATTACCATTCATTCTGCGTTTTTCGATGTGCAAGATCCTATACAAATAGATAAATAAGTTTCGTTATTAGCATCGGTCTACTGACCCACGCCATAAAAAATTTTGGAAATTCCTATATATAGTATCACGTTTGTTAGTCATTCCTACTAGCAAAACCCATGGAACAAAACTAATATAGAGTTATTTACTGAATATTAGGAATAAAAGAATAAAATTTCCAAAACTTTTTGTATTTCCTACCCTAAAATTTTCTACCTTTCTTGTGATTTGTCCATCATGTTCCTCCTCTTCCACCTAGTTATTTATCGAATTAACTCTCGAGAAGGACAATCATTGCGGAGCAGGTCTCACAAATTTTTGTTTTAGAAAATTTTATGGATTGTTTTCATCCTTTTCTCATTGGTTCTCACCCAATTATTAAATTATATTTTATATTCCAAAAAAACTAAATATGGGATGTGGAGTCTTGTGAATATACGGAATGCGAACCCTTAATTAATAAGCTACTTCATTTGTAATGACATTCGTTTTGTCCGAAACCCATATTCAATTCCATACGTATGTACAGAGCTAAGAGTTACGCTTTCGTATTAGAGGGCAATATAATATTTAGCCTCAGGGAAAGAAGAAATGCCCATTGGTGTTCCGAAAGTGCCTTTTCGACTCCCTGGAGACGAAGATGCCGTTTGGATTGACGTATAGTGCGACTCGTTAAACATTTGGTTTTATGGACTCCTCCCGTCATTTCTTCCGATTGAGATGCTTTTACCCACTTAGGATTGGCTAAATTATCAATAATCTAAAGCGTGAGATTTTCCAAAATTCTGGAGGATATAAAACAAATTCATCAATCATGAGAATCTATGGCTAGCTCGAACCAATAAAGTATTTAGGCTTCGTCACAATTCCAGGAATAGTAATTGATCGATAAATAATCATTCAATTGTGATATATGGAATGGTATGAACAAACATTCGTAGCAGAAACTGAGAATGGAAGAATAAAAAAAAATGGCAGTAAATTTACTTGTTCTATATGCGCAAGTAACAATTGGATGAGTGTATCCCTCCCCGAAGTAGAGCATGAACCTAAGGATTTTATTGAAGATCCAATTGAGAACGAGACGATTCTGCTGTAACGGAAACTTCCGGATTGGATAAAGCGATACATCAGTTAGCAGGTGGTTCAATAAGTTGAGAATGGAGTGAAACCATAAACTTTGGGAAGAAAAACAAATTCGAACTAAGAGTGGTAAGAAAAAGATTTTCTAATTTTTTTGGAAGAGAAACTACTAGCATTTAATAACTAATAAGTTTTTTATGGAGAACAATCATTATATAATGAAGAAAATAGAACTCTTTTTTTTCAACTGCTTGAGCCGTATGCACTTAAAGGTGCGTGTACGGTTTTGGAGGAAGATGAGCTACTACCGAACTATCCTAATCAACCGACTTTTTCGAGAAAGATTGTTATTTTTGGGCCAGCAAGTGGATGATGAACTTGCGAATCAACTTATTTGTATTATGATCTACCCGAATGGAGAAGACGACAGTAGAGACATGTATTTATATGTGAATTCCCCCGGTGGAGCAGTATTTGCAGGAATATCCATTTATGATGCTATGCAATTCGTAGTACCAGATGTACAAACCATCTGCATAGGATTAGCTGCTTCAATGGGATCTTTTGCCTTGGCCGGAGGAGAAATTACCAAACGTATAGCGCTACCTCACGCTTTGCGCTAATGAGTTTTTATTCGTGGGTTAAAAAATAATGTAAGAAAAAACTATGCCTGCACCGAAGAATGAAAGGTAATAATAGCATGGCATGCAAAACTTGATACGGACGTATTACAAAGAAAACTTGGAGTATCAGGGTAGTAAATACAACCATAACTATTCTTTTTTTATTTATTCCTCAAGAAAATTTTCATTTACTGGGTTTACTCCAGCGTCATAAACCCCTTCTTCTATTGGTAAGGAATGGAATACCAAATATATAGAAACGAAATATGGGCATATTACCCCAATAAAAAAACTTTAGGATTGCTGAATGGAAGGAAGACATATATGCATATGAAGCAATAGAACCATTATAGTATCTTATTCCTTTTTGAGGAGAAGAATGGTATGTAGATTTTCCATTTGATTTTCTTTTTCAATAAATACATAAAATTATTACTATATATAATAATTAGTAGTATTACTACTTAATTCAACAAAAAGAAAAGTTTGTCATTCAATAATGTAATCTATTGTGGAGCCGTATGCACAAAAAATGCTTGTACGGTTGTGAATTAAAGTTTATTTGTTGAACATTTTGAATGAAGGGACAAAAAAGGTAAATAAGCATTTACTAACAGGGTTATGATTCATCAACCGGCTAGTTCCTATTATGAGGGACAAGTAGGAGAATGTATCATGGAAGCGGAAGAAGTCTTGAAAATTCGTGACTGCATTACGAAAGTTTATGCACAAAGAACAGGAAAACCTTTATGGGTAGTCTCCGAAGATACGGAAAGAGATGTTTTTACGTCAGCAGAAGAAGCCAAAGTTTATGGTGTTATTGATCCTGTAGCTGTGGAAACTTCTTCGAACTCTCCAATAAGTAAATTGACAAAGTCTTGATTTAGTTATATTTAATTCTTTTACAAATTCGAGGGAAAGGATAAAATAAAAGAATAGACTTCTAGATTTTAGTCTATAATCAAAAAAAAAATTACTATTATGGTTAGGATTAATCCAAACCAGTAAATTTTGCATATAACTTGAAATGCCTACTATTCAACAACTTATTAGGAATCAAAGACAGCCGGTAGAAAATAGAACCAAATCCCCTGCCCTTCAGGGGTGTCCTCAACGTAGAGGAGTATGTACTAGGGTGTATGTGCGACTCGTTTAGATCATAAGTTATAAATAATATTGCAAGGGGATCGGTGTTGCAGGGGGACCCTCCCTTATTATAGTAAATAAAGATCTATCATCTACCATATTCGGAGATAAAATTTGTAGTTTCCATCGGTGCAAAGCCAATCACCTTAATGTGGGATGAAAAGCATTTCCTCAATGGTAGCGAATGGTTGTCAATCTATTAAGCGAGGAAGAAAGTTTAATTCTGAAGGCATTACTATTAAGTATACCAATTGTATTGCTGCAAAAACGGACTCGTAGGGTCAGCTATCCAGTCAACCCTCAGGATTACATGCCGTTACTGTATAGATAAGTCTTATTTATTGCAAGAAGACTATTTGCTCAATAATTTAGGTAGAGCTGGGGATCGGAAACTATACAAGTTACCGATAACATTCTTATTTTTGTATCTGAAGAATGAAGGGCTCCGGCATATAGAGAGGACCTTACCGTTGAAGGAGAAACTATAGAAACGATGAAATCCATGATTTTTCTTAGTTAAAGGTTATACTCCTTGCTACTGAGGAGGTGCCCAACCTCAAAAATTCATGAAAGGGAAGGTTAAAATAGCAAAAGCCATGGGAATCTCTATTTTCTACATCAGAAAGATTAGTCCGTTCTTCTGGGGAATCGTGCAAAAAAATAGATCTTAAAGATCTGGGTGGGACGATTCGGTAGGACAAAAAAAATGGTCCACTATTAAAAGATAAATATTTATATTCGTGGGGGATATTACCTCGTATCCCAGGCAGATATTCTTTTTGTTTCTTCCCCCAATAGGCACTTCTCGTTATTAATCCTGGAAAACTGTAAGATTTGGAGTATAACCACCGCTCTAGGTATCATCCTCATTTTTTCAAAGCACCTTATTACTATATTTATGATATATTTATGATATACTTATGATATACTTATGATATGTACAGGATAGGTTTAAGATAATCCATAATCTACGTGTGCCTACTCTAGATTGATGATCTTGTACTCACGCACGTAAGATACGTATCGGGTCACGTATGGCGAGGCGATCCGGGTATGCTTCTTCAAATTTTTTGATAGAGTCGTTGCTGGTTCCTAGCGGACCAGATAAACTGCTGGTGGATGTGCGGCGGCCCCACCAATTACCTTCTTCCTCTTTCTTTCCTACTTTGTGCCCGGTACTCCCCTCGGTACTCGCATTTCTGGTGAATACTCGATCCGCACATGGAAATATAATATCTACTTGGTTCCGTTCCTAGCACGCTGGTTTTTCTCTAGCCTACGCAAACCCATCCACCTTTTTATAAGGAATGATTCGGTAAAATATATGGTATTTTTTAGCTTGTTCGCATAAAGTGCCATCCTTTTGTTCACACTCAGATTTATTTGGACGGGTAACCCAATTTTATTCCTTAGGAACCAAGTCGAAGGTGAATCTTTATTGTTCCAGTCTGGGTAGTCACACCACGGCTCCACCGTCCGCAAAACTTTCTTCTGGTTTGAATAATTCATTCTATGATATATAGTATGAGTAAGTAAGAAACCATCACACACCTTGTATACTTACCCCTCCTCCTACGAGCCCTACTCAGTTCTAAGCTCAGTACATGCATAAATACTTGTGGAAGAATACGAAGAGTTTATAGCCTTACGTTTGTATAAGATCCATATAGAAAACCTAATTCTTCCCTTTGCACGCGGGTATTCTTATTCGAATACGCACTCCAAGCTTGGGTTTCCATCGAATAAATTGGAACTTGTGACAAGAATGAATTCTAGAGAGATCCCATCACTAGTAAGTACATGGATGTTTATTAGGTAAATCTGGCTGAAAATCGAGGCAATTAATTGTGCGTACTGGATATATTAATTATGTAAAGGCTAGTGCTCGTCCATTCTATTTACGTATATGTCTTTGGATACCCCCCCCCCCAGTCTATAGATCCGGTGTTCCCACCAATTGAGCAGGCGGTTCGGACATACGACTACCGAGCTCACGGATCTGTCCCACACCCGCTATGTCATCCTATCCATCCCGATGGACTTCATAATTGAAGTCCCAAAGTAAAGAGTGTGGTAGTCTTGTATTAATTTTTTTTACCAAAATGACCGTGTTTCTCGTCTTCCCATTCGCTTTGGTTAGGATTCCCTCCGCTCATCATCCTCCTCTCCATGCAACCTCCGAGTCATTATACGCGTTATAATATGTTTTAAATTTTGTGTGGTACCCCAAATATTTGTGATTAATAAGAGTAAGCACCAATGACTAGAGTTAAACGTGGCTCTGTAGCTCGTAAACGTAGGAAGAATATACTAAAACTTGCATCAGGATTTCAAGGAGCTCATTCAACAATTTTTCGGACCGGTAACCAGCAAATAATAAAAGCTTTGGCTTCTTCTTATCGAGATAGAGGTAAACGAAAAAGAGATTTTCGCCGTTTGTGGATTACCCGCATCAACGCAGCAGCCCGAAATAATGGAGTTTCTTATACTAAATTCATTCGACACTTATATAAAAATCAAGTATCTTCGAATCGTAAAGTACTAGCACAAATAGCTATATTCGATACTAATAGCTTTTCCACCATTTTAAAAAAATTATCGAGTGGGGAAAGTATTAGGTATAGAAACTTCTCCCCGGAATTTTATTCTGGGGAGGTAAGAACACCATAAAATTTGCTTAATAGTAAAAGATAAATAAAGATATGTTCCGATGGTGGAACCCTCTAAATTTTATCTTTACGACGAATGGGGGGGGGGGATAAACATTTGTTTCTGATTCCTCGTCCCAACTTTATCCTAATCAGTGAAATATACTTACCTTACTATTAGTAATTATTCATTGCTAGTAATTGGTGCTAGATCGACTCTCATTATTAAGGAAAGGTGATGGAGCTGAAATACGGGCTCGTTTAATAGCAACAGTAATTAAACGTTGTTGTTTTGAGGTCAACCTATTCATTCGTCTAGATAGTATTTTTCCTTGTTCACTAATAAATCTGCGGAGTAAACTTATATTTCTATAATTAATAGTTTCCCCTGATCTAATTGGTGGTAAACGTCTGCGAAAAGATCGCTTGGATTTGTTCATGGCTCGTTTCACAAACCCTTTGAATACTGCTTATTTTTCATTTTTTTATTTCCCTGCAAATTGTGCGTCGATAACAATAAGGACAAAATTTTTTTAATTCTATTCGAGTAGGCGTATTACGACGATTCTTTTGAGTAGTATATCTAAAAACACCCGGATATTTTTTATTACCTTGGGAACAACCAGTACATTCTAAACTAATTGTTATTCTTACATCTTTAGCCTTAGCCATAGGTTATACTTCTTCCAATACTAATTGAAAAGGATGAATAGATTGAAAATCTTATAGCAATAAATCTAATGATTAAAGATTTTATTCCACTGAATCTAAATAGTGATAAAAAATCTTTAATTATTAGATTTATAATTATTAGATTTATAATTATTAGATTTATAATTATTAATAATTATGGTAAATTTCTACCCTATTTATAATTTCAATATCATCTTTCTCTTATTTGAACCCGAAAAATTGTTGGATAGGATTTATTAATTAAAATATTTTAATAATTAATAATTAAGTTGATTCCAAGAGTAGTTGAACTTAAAGTGATAGGAACAAGTTCCTAAAGAGAAGGAAAAACCAAAGCATCTGGGAAAAAACGATTGATTTCTATCAGTAAACCAGCTAAAAATCCGAACCACAACGTAGCTAGAACAGGCGCTGTGGAAAGATATGTTTCTACATCTTGCACTGCGGGTTCCTCCCCCTCAATTATTTTATTCTTTCTTTATTTCTTCCTCATCCTTCCCCAACTCCGACTAATTTGAATGAAACTCCACCGAATTCTGAATCTATTTAAAATTTTTGTTTTCCCATAAGGTTCGTACGAAGAGTAACGAAATTTGAGTAGCGAAAAAAAATTTAAATGTACATGTATATAATGAATGTACATATATATAAGTAGTCACGGATTTTTTGATAAGGAACTGAGCCATTTAAAAATTAATTTTTTTTTGTACATAAACCTGTTGTGTCGTTCACAGAAACCCTTCACTTTGCGTGGGTAACAAAATAAATTTAATTATTTAGTATTAAATTGCAGCGCAAGCAAGAGCTGTTAACACACATGAAAGTAAGAAAAAAAAAAAGAATGTGGGCAAGAAACTTTGAGTAGGGTACAATTATATTGGATAAAACAATTGGGAGGGATGTAGCGCAGCTTGGTAGCGCGTTTGTTTTGGGTACAAAATGTCGCAGGTTCGAATCCTGTCATCCCTACCCTGAATCTGAAATATAAATTGAGAATAATGAAATACTAGCAATAGTTATTCGATGTATGGCTAGATACGTTAAATAAGGAAAAAAAAATTGTTTGTCTTTTGTGTCTTATTCTTCTCCACGCGAAAGAAGCGCTCTTAGTTCAGTTCGGTAGAACGTAGGTCTCCAAAACCTGATGTCGTAGGTTCAAATCCTACAGAGCGTGATTATGATAATGAATTTGTTGAAATTCCAAAGTATTCATTTTTTTTCTCCACAGTATCATAAAAACTTGAACTCGATAAAATTTATTAATATAACTGAATCTATTAACTTGTTAGACCTCCCTCAAAAAAGAGGGAGGCAACGATAAGCGTAATTTTAAATTTATCGAAGATCTAATTGATCACCACGCCGGTATTGTGGATATGCGGTTACAAATGATCCAGCTAGAGTTATTGGAATCGAACCTAATACAATTCCGGATAAGAGAGCTTCAACCATTTCATCTTCCTTAGCAGCTAACAAGGACAATATCTAGTTTAAATAGTAGCCGAATCTGCTCTAAATCTCAATAACCATTAATTATATAACCGTTGGAAAATACAATGTAAATTTTTAAACCTTGAAATATTTTCCTCGTTATTATTCTATTCTTCAAATGAGTCTTATCTTATTCAATCCAGTAAATGGAGCTGAAGCTGGAATTGGAGCAGCCAATAAAAATCCAGAGTAGCTTAGTATGATAGGCATAGGGGAAAACTCTCAATGACAGTAACAAATCTAGTATACACCCTTATGAAGCAATTACTTCAAAATTTTTGTGATCCGAACGAATAAGTAATTCAAAGTGTAGAATTTATAATTGATACTATTTTTAATACTAGTTATCAATCGCTTTTACAGAGTGACAGGTATGAAATATAAAGTTCTTTTATGAGAAAGAAACTATAGTATATTCGGATACTTGTTAATCATCCAAAATAACTATTTTATACCAGTTCTCGATCTATCGATTGATGGGTCAACCCAGAAATAAAACCAGTTCTTTATGTACGACCTCCTCTATGAATAGCGGAACGCAATCCAAATTTGCTTAATAGCTACAAGTTTAATAAATTAGACAAATTTTTACTTAATTACCTAGTATCACCCTCTGCATTTCCTCAACATAATTTTATTAAAATGATTCAATCTCACTAATTGCATTGGTGGTGCACTATACAGTTGAGGTTAATATCTATCTTGAGAAGAGGAAGAAGATGTTGCTCCCCTTTCTTTCTCCTTTTATCTCAAAAAAAAGTATAGACTTGTGTTAAAAATAAAGTATGAAGTTTCATAGTATAAAGCTGAGTAATTACCATTACGCGTTGTGTTTATTTATTACGTGTAACCCCCCCACGTTCCTACACTGTATCAAGCGATGCAATAATTGCGCCATAAGTTTTTTTATTACAAATTAATGAACCTATAGTGGTACTATGCAATTGTCTGGATTCAACTATTTCACTGTTTTCTCTCCCTTCAGTTTCGGTAATCCCTTCCTGCAGCATAACCCATAATTAGTATGATCCACGACCTGTAATATAATATATAAAATTTTTCTGCAGGTCATGATAAAAGTTTATTAATTTTACGTAGAAATGGAGTATTCACTTCATCTACTAAATCATAAATATTTTCATCTATACTGATGCATAATTTTAAGTTTATTAGTCTGGTAGAGCCGACGAAGCAGAGCCTGCTTAAATTGTAGAGGGATACATTATTTATATCCCACAAACCCATCTTATATAAAAGATCTATAGTTTTATGATTTTCACATCTCATCACTAATGGTGGTAATCCCCATCATCATCTACTTAGTCTTCCCCCACTCCTAGGAACTAGAGAGGAACACCTATTTGTTATATCCAAACAAAATATTTATTGGTTTCCAAAATAAAATTATTTTATGTAAATACTATTAGAGCACTGCACAAAATTATTAATCAACAATTTGTATAACCGGAACAATCTGCGCAAGCGTAAAATTACGTAGAACTTTCATATTCTGTATTAACTGTAACAAATACTTTTTTCTTTTATTCTTTCAACTCCACAGATTTCGTTCTATTCTTCATTTTTCATACATCCATTGAATGAAAGTTGTCTTGCTGCGTCAGAGGAACACTAGCTATACTAGTCTAGTATACTACATAGATACCTTTGGTATTGCATTGACAACCTAACGGGGTTGGATCAGTATATTCTCTGGTTTCACCCAATCCTTCAAGGGATTAATCCCCCCTTGCGTCTACAAATGTATAATACGGAGCTAACCATGTCTGGGAATACAGGAGAGCGCCCTTTTGCTGACATTATTACCAGTATTCGATACTGGGTAATCCACAGTATTACTATACCTTCCTTGTTCATCGCAGGTTGGTTATTCGTCAGCACAGGTTTGGCTTACGATGTGTTCGGAAGCCCTCGGCCAAATGAGTATTTCACGGAAAGCCGGCAAGAAATTCCATTAATTACTGGCCGTTTTAATTCGTTGGAACAAGTCGATGAATTCACTAGATCTTTGTAGGAGGTACCAATGACTATAGATAGAACTTATCCAATTTTCACAGTTAGATGGCTGGCTATTCATGGACTAGCTGTACCTACGGTTTTCTCCTTAGGATCAATATCAGCAATGCAATTCATTCAACGATAAATTCTATCTAGGGCATAATAAAGCTATGACGAAACCAAATCCGAACAAACAGAGTGTGGAATTAAATCGTACCAGCCTCTACTGGGGGTTGTTACTAATCTTTGTACTTGCTGTTCTATTTTCTAATTACTTTTTCAACTAATAGCAGCAAAAGCTTCTTTGCCCCCCCATCCATAAAGATCTAAGATTGTAATTGTATGTGACTGTTTATGCCTCAGAGTCGTAACCACCCAATAAGTGTAAAAGGGAGTAGAATGAATGGCCAATACCACTGGAAGAATTCCCCTGTGGCTAATAGGTACTGTAGTTGGTACACCCGTGATCAGTTTAGTAGGTATCTTTTCCTATGGTTCATACTCCGGATTGGGTTCATCCCTATAATAAATAGGAGAATTAAGGAATGGTAGAATTGATAAATGGGAAGATTAAGAAGAAAAAGTATAAAAAATTGAATGTATATGCTTAACCTCTTTAACTAAAACACCTCTCTGCCCGATAAATAGTATACACGTAGGGGTGGTGAATATATCTACTCAAAAGAGTAAGGTTTTATAACAGTAGAGTCTTTCACTAGTTCCGATGAAAAATTGGAATAATTTAGAAAAAAAAATTATAAGATTGATGATATACTATTTCATCAATCTTATCTAATCATTTGGGATGAAAATGAGAAATCAATAAAGAATATTTTATTATTTTATTATTTATTGACACGATATTCCATAGAATATCATGTCTATAGAATATAAATTATTTAGCATACTCCATAAAGGAATTAATTGGTTTATCATAAATCTCTTCCTTTGTGAAAGTAAAGGATGATTTATAAGATGATGATCTTACTCAATAATTAGATAATGCTCTTTCTACAAACAAAATTACTGAATAATTTATTTTTGTTAGGGTTGGAGTAACAAAAATCCCATATTTTTAATATGGGATTTTTAGCTTTTGCAATTCGAGTCAAAAGTAAAAACATCTGTTTTTCAAGACAAGCCATTTCAAGAAGTTTACCGGAAAGATCCCAGACGTTTTCGCAATAAGCAATATAAGCCATGTTTATGTACCATTTATCCGCTTCCCACTCTTTATGGGCTAGAATAATATTCAGAATAATATGCAGAACATATTCTCTTGGTAACTCATGAGTAAGATCAAAAGAATCACTGGTTTCTGGTACCTCGATATGAGAATTGACTTCAATCTTTTTGGTAAAACAAGTGGAAGAAATTTTTGATAATCTTGATAATTTTCCAGTTTCTTTTCCATAAGTTTGTGGAACTGCTTCAGAATATTCTTCCCCATAAAGACAAGGTTTATTTCCTCCAAGTGAAGATAAAATATTTATGATACGTTTTGCACAATTTTTTGATTCATAATATAAATCCAATCCTAGGTTAATTCTTCCCTGAGAAAGACTATAAATATATAAAGAAGATTTTTTGTAGTATATACTAGAAGTGCAAGACCATTCAGTAAGTTGATCCACATGTTTCAATGCTTGCTGAGCCATCTTCTCCGAAACACATACTTTTGATGTATATCCCCAGTAATTAATAGTCTCTTTTAGCGAAGGGAAGAGATGATAATATTCAAGGTTCTCAATATCCGAAGGAACCATTATCGTATTATACGAACCTAAATATGATCTCGTTATACGCATTAGCAATCGGTAGAGGTTGAGGATTCTATTAATCAAGCACATTAGCAAACTTTCAATGTTTGAACTTAAAAATTCATCTCGGCTAATTGAACTTTTTCAAACTGTTTTTTCTTGAGTACCAAAAATATTTGTGCTATAGTAACTGATGCAAGGAATAACAAAAGACCTTGAACACGTAATGGATCTTGAGGTACTACTTCCGCATCTCCCTGACCAAATCCGCCTACATTAGGATTATTGGTTAATGGTTGATCAACCTTAATCGATTCACCTTCCGAAATAATTAGTTCTGGTCCCGGGGGTACAGTGTCAACCACTGAACGACCATCCAATGTATTCTCAACCGTTATTTCATATCCACCCTTTTCTTTACGTGAGATTTTGCTTACTCTACCTGTAGCTGAAGCATTGTAAACCGTATTGTTGCTTTTACTCCCATCGGGATAAATTTGTCCTCTTCCCCTATTACCACCCACATATATAGGATATTTCAAAAAGTGAGTTTCTTTATTAAGAGCGGGATCCGGCGAAAGAATAGGAAAGACGATCTCACTATATTTCTTACCAGGAACAGGACCTATTACCAAAATATTATTTTTATTGGGACGATAAGCTTGAAAATAAAGATTACCTATTTTTTCTTTAGTATCAGGAGGAATACGATCAGGAGGAGCTAATTCAAATCCTTCGGGTAAAATAAGAACAGCTCCTACGTTCAAAGCTCCTTTCTTACCATTAGCAAGTACTTGTTTAATTTGCATGTCATAAGGAATTTTAACAACTGCCTCAAATACAGTATTCGGAAGCACAGATTGTGGAACTTCAATATCCACGAGTTTTTTAGCTAAATGACAATTGGAACATACAATACGTCCAGTAGCCTCTCGAGGGTTTTCATAACTCTGCTGCGCAAAAATTGGATATGCTTTCGGAATGGAGGGCCAAGCTATTGTATTTATTACGATTAGAACCGAAATCAATTGGGTCACCAACTTTTTTATACAGTCATAAGTATTTACGTTTTGCATGGTTTTACTACTTGTTTCAAATATTTTCATGAGTCGGGTGCTCCTGGCGTCCCAGTTATTACAGCCACCCATGTCCACAACTTTGTCATTACGGTAACAATAACAATGAAGGCAAAGAATCAAAAGTATGTTACTTTTATTTCTGATTAATCCTAATTTGAAGAATAGCGAAAAAAAAAAAAAAGTCTTTACTTTATAAAAACACATTACTTCGGAATAAGATAATAAGTATAAACAACCTATTGTTTATTCATTCATTGCATGATAAGTGGCTACAATTGAAGGGGATATACGATTTAAATGGCGAAAAATCCAATATTTAAAAACTGTATCTGAAATGACTGGAAAAGTTGAAACAAAACAAGATATTATATGTTTGTTATGAGCAAATCCTAAATGTTTAGAAAGAGAACTTATTAGAATTTCCCAACCATGGGGCGAGTGGAACCCAATACATGAATCGGTTAATAAAAGAATGAAAAAAGCTTTCATTGTATCACTCAAGCTATGAAATGATTCTTGAATCCAAGAATTCATAACAGCAAGTCTTTTTTTACCTGAAATGAACGAAGCACTTGGAATAGCAAAATATATTATATCTGTTAATAAATGTAGAATGGTTTGAATACTATCTTCATTGTACATCGCTACTAATTGAATCGTTTTATCATGGATCTGTCTATTAAGATCCTGCGACTGAACTTCTGAAGATGAAGAATCTGCTAGCATTACTTCATCCAACCATAGTAGTTCCTCCACCTCCTGAAGTCTCTTCGAAGCTCTTTCCTCTTGAAAATAATTAAGAAAAATTTGGAATTGGTTGATATTCCACCAATTCTTGATCCAAGGTTTCAATAACCATCTTTCCGAGGGGAAGGAAATTCCCCAAGGGATAAGTATTAAGCATCCAAGATATTGTAAAGAAGCTAGTGCTTGATATTTAGCCAATCGAAACTCGTAAAGTACTAATGAACTTGACTGGCCTGTCAACTCTGTTTTAAATCTGGATAAAGTACGGGTTATGGAACGAGGTACAAGACCTATAGACTCGTAGGCTATTGTGGTAACTATGGAATCCGACTCCCCCTCCACTGAAAGGGATGATTGTCCTTCTTCTGGAATATCCCCCATCTCAAAAGAAAAGGAAGAGAGGGAATAGTAACGTTTCCAATTATCTAAATCATTCAAAGTTGCTTCAATCCAAGCTAATTTTTGATTCATTCGTTCGATTCTAACCAATTCTTCCTCGGATGATTTACCTGAAACAAAATAAGTTTTGTCATTTTTGTCATGAGGGTACTCCCTATTCTCACAATTAAATCCATTTTTTTCAAATATTTTCTCAGTACTTCTCAATTTTTTTGGTTTTCGATGAACAGGAAAAGAAAGTAAAATATTTAAGGGATATAACCAAATATTATAAGGATTTGATTGTGACATAATGCGAAGTCGTTTATTACCGTTGAAGAATGAACGGATGTTGATCAACGACTTTGGAGAAGAAAATGATTTTCCTGGTACTGATACAATCAGTCCCAATTTATTTAAAATATTTAGTAAATAAATGCTGGTTTTGCATTCTAAAACACTCCAGTATATTATGAATACAAAGTTATTTAATCTTGTATTCATATATAAAATGATGGCTTGCCAAGAGTGTTTTGGGAGTGATGGAACCAAACATTTGTAAGATACATAATCTTTTTTTATATGTTGTACTTGCCTGCTAGCCTCGCAAGCTCTTTCTGAAGAACGGGATGGAGTGTCTGAAAACCACCGAAAAACTTCCCACCAGTATAATTTAAATTTCATTATAAGTGCTACTTATTTATACCTCGATGATAAAGAACTGCATTAGGAAGATGAAGGATAAACTGCATAAGGAGCAACTTCTTTAATTTATTCCCAAATAATTTATTCTCAAATTCTGTTTATACCTCCCCTTCTTCTTCTCATACTTGTCCATCCGTTGCTTAGCAACTAAATAAATATAAAAGTAAAGTTTATTTCAAGGTCCTTCCATTGATACATGCAAGAAACGAGCCAATTCAGCAGCTTTTTCTTCCATTTCCCTTAGGGTGAGGTTCTCACTAATACGAGTTAAAGGAACATCTTGTTGACCCTTGACTTTCATATGAAGAACACGACGAGGAGAAATAGCTTCTCTAACTTCTACACGTATTGCTTGAATGTCTTTCATGGAGAATCGAATACAAATTCGACGATTTTCCCCCGGAAATCCCCAGCGAAAAAGACAAATAATTCCTTCTCGTTTGTCGAATATGTTGTAGCCACTACCTACGTTCCATAAGATGGTACACCATAAATAAAAGCTGGGGAACAAACCTGCAATACCATAGAAACACATTACAATCCCTTGTGGGACAAAAACAATTTGTTGGGATGGCAGGACGGGTATTAGATCCTTACCAAGGTAACTGGGTATTCCGACCAAAAAAAATCCTAGTGCACCCAACGAGGTGATGCAAGCCCAACAAAAATTACTAATTCTTCGAGACCCCATTATGGGTTCTACCCGAAGCCACTCGGATTGCCAATTCATAACAAAGTTTCCTAAATCTTGTTAAATTTTATAGTACGCAGTAAAAAAATATTTTATTACTTACTTAAAGAGTCACTCTTTTCTAACTGTATATAAATCTATACGAAAAAACTTTTCTTACTATAAAGATATTTCCTTCTTCATAGTAAGAAATAGTAAGAAAAGTTTTTTAATCTTTTGTGTAAAAACCAATATTTGATATATGTTCTTGTTTCTCGGAGGATAGTCCAAAATTAAATCTTTTTTTCTTTTGTGTTAAAAATAATAAAAAAAATTATTATATTTTTAATCCTTATTCTTCAATAGATATTAGTAATTTTCGACAATAAGTAAAGACTGAATTGGATTCTTCTTATACCGCTAAATGGTAAGAATTAAAACCTTAAGCTTTATCGAGTAGAAAAATACGTTTGTTTCTCTATTCTAAAATATATAATGAGAATGTATTGATAAGATTGTGTTCCTTCAAATTCTATACAATTTCGTCCCTCTCAATGTATATGAACGAGAGAACCATTGTAATTGCTGGAAAAACTAAACCTACTAGAGGCACGGAAATAGAAGGTGAATAAGAAGCTGTCATAAAAAGTCACCTTAAATAATATAGTTCTTTCTTAGTAATTTCAGAAAAAAGAAAAAGATGAGGAAATTGATTATATCTTTTACATGAAATGAATGTATTACAACTTTGTTTATTTTCAATCAAATAATTAGAAAAGTCTTCAAAGAGTCATTTTAAATATACTTTTTTTTTAATTTCCTTCTATTACCGAATGCAAACCAAGTCAAATATATTTTTGTTGGAGTATTAACACTCAAATAAGATTATATTAGTATAATAATTTCATTGTATACGAAGAGATTGTAACACTTGAGTAGTTGTGGGAGTAGGATCTGAATAAAGTAAAGTAAATGACGGAACATTAGAATTATCTAAAATAATAATTGTTACGTTCCTTACAAGGAGCTGACCCGTAGAGTTCCAATATTTCACTTAAGACACCTTTTAAAGGGTTACGTGGTACAATTGAATCGAGTAAGCCATGATCAAATAGAGACTCAGCTACTTGAAAACCATCAGGTATTTTCTGACGTAATGCTTGTTCGATTACTCTTTTCCCTGCAAATGCAATGTATGCTTTGGGTTCAGCAATGGTAATATCCCCTAACGTACCAAAACTCGCAGTAACTCCACCAGTTGTAGGATATGTTAGAATTGCTACATATAGTAACCTTTTCCGCGCTTGATAGATTTGTAAAACAGAAGAAATCTTAGCCATTTGCATCAAACTCAGAGTTCCCTCTTGCATACGTGCTCCTCCGGAGGAACACACAATAATTAAAGGCATTGATTTTCTGATAGCATATTCAATAGGACGAGTAATCTTTTCACCTACTACAGAGCCCATACTACCTCCCATAAACTGAAAGTCCATAGCTCCAAGTGCAACAGGAGTTCCATTTGGTTTACCTATACCCGTTTGAATAGCATCAGTTAAACCTGTTCGTTTTTGGTAAAAAATAATACGATTTTTGTAAGAATCCTCATCATAAAATTTAAGAACATCTCGAGCAATCATGTCTTCATCCATGGGATGCCAAGTGCCGCGATCAATTAAAAGTTCGATTCTTTCCGTACTACTCATTTGCAGATGATACCCACATTCTTCACAAATACGTTTGTTTTGCCTCAAAAATCTAACGTAGAGCATGTTCTCACAATTGTCACATCGAATCCATAATCCTTTAGTAGTATCAAGTTTTAAATATCTGTTTTTTTCTCTTTCACCGAAAACATATCCTTTAGTGGCCTTTTCAGTAAGAGCACCAACTAATCCACCAAATTTACGTTTATCTTCAAACCAATCTCTTAAAGACATGAATTCTCCTTATCCTTTTGAAAAAGAAACATATATTTTTATTCATACTTTTGAAGAAAGTTTTCATATCATCTCCTCAACTGGAAAGATTGACTATACAAATTCGATGGTTGAATTTATTATTTATAATGAAGATGATACGATTGCAATTTATACGTATTATTAATTCGCACAATAAATACAAGATGGAATAATTCGATACGTAGACATGGTTATCGGATCAAAAGCTTGAATAGCGATTACCCACCGATCCTTCCTTACATAATTGATAGTATGATAGAACTTTATTTCAGTTATTCAATAATTTTTCTGTATATTTGTTTTTAGCAAAACAAGTAAAGTAAGATTATGAAAAAACACTAATAAACAATTTATTTATACAATCCTTCTCAAAAAATTTAATGCTCCAATCAGAAAATTATTAGGAAAATATATAATATTCCTATTTGATGGGTCAGAAGGGATTCGAACCTTTGACTTCATGATTCGGAACCACGCGCTCTAATCCGCTGAGCTACAGACCCTACTGATACAGAGTAAAATCTTAACCCCAAACCGCTGGATTTCTTGATTTCTTCGAAAACAAAAATATTCCTCTACTTTTGTTTCACCTCGACTCCCCCAAATGAGAAATTGAGGCAAAACATAAATAGAGGAATAAACTGGTGAAACTAACTGAATTACAAAGTATCCATTGCCTCGAATTCAAACTTGATTTCTTTCCATACTTCACAAGCGGCAGCTGATTCAGGACTCCACTGACTAGCTTCACGAATAATTTCATTACCTTCACGAGCAAGATCACGTCCTTCATTACGAGCTTTTACACAAGCTTCTAAAGCAACTCGGTTTGCTACTGCACCAGGTGCATTCCCCCAAGGATGTCCCAGGGTTCCCCCACCAAATTGTAATACAGAATCATCTCCAAAGATTTCAGTCAGAGCGGGCATATGCCAAACGTGAATACCTCCCGAAGCGACGGGCAGAACACCGGGCATAGACACCCAATCTTGAGTGAAATAAATACCACGGCTTCGGTCTTTCTCGATATAGTCATCGCGAAGTAGATCAACAAAACCTAAAGTTACATCGCGTTCTCCTTCGAGTTTACCTACTACAGTACCAGCGTGTATGTGATCTCCACCAGACATACGTAATGCTTTGGCTAATACACGGAAGTGAATACCATGATTTTTTTGTCTGTCAATAACTGCATGCATCGCGCGGTGAATGTGAAGAAGTAGACCATTGTCTCGACAATAATGAGCTAAACTAGTATTTGCGGTAAAACCTCCCGTCAAATAGTCATGCATAACAATAGGCACTCCCAATTCTCTAGCACAATGTGCCCTTTTAAGAAGTTCTTCATATGTACCTGCGGTAACATTCAAATAATGACCCTTAATTTCACCTGTTTCGGCTTGGGCTTTAAAAAGAGCTTCTGCTACGAATAAGAAACGGTCTCTCCAACGCATAAACGGTTGAGAATTCACGTTTTCATCATCCTTAGTAAAATCAAGTCCACCACGGAGACATTCATAAACAGCTCTACCATAGTTTTTAGCAGATAAACCTAATTTTGGTTTAATAGTACATCCTAATAAAGGACGGCCATATTTGTTTGATTTGTCTCTTTCAACTTGGATACCATGGGGTGGACCTATGAAAGTTTTGGAATAAGCGGGGGGAATTCGCAAATCTTCTAAACGTAAAGCTCGTAAAGCTTTGAATCCGAATACGTTACCCACGATGGAGGTGAATAAGTTAGTGACGGAACCTTCCTCAAAGAGATCCAAAGGATAAGCTACATAAGCAATAAATTGATTTTTCTCCCCGGTCACAGCTTCAATTTCATAGCATCGACCTTTATAACGATCAAGGCTGGTAAGTCCATCGGTCCAAACGGTAGTCCATGTACCAGTGGAAGATTCAGCAGCTACTGCGGCTCCCGCCTCCTCGGGTGGTACTCCAGGTTGGGGGGTCATCCGAAATGCTGCCAAAATATCGGTGTCTTTGGTCTTATAATTAGGAGTGTAATAAGTTAATCTGTAATCCCTAACGCCAGCTTTGAATCCAACACTTGTTTTAGTCTCCGTTTGTGGTGACATAGGTCCCTCCCTACAATTCAATTAATAACTCTTGCAAGGATGAAGTCTGCTCGACAAATGAGATGTTTTATATAAATTTATTACAAAATAGAGAATCTGTCTTAGTAGACTCGACTATTCTTAGGAATAGATATCTCTTCATAGTAAAACATTATCATTGTATATTGCTTTTGATACGTGATGCAACCCAGTTGCTCTAATATTAGTAAAAATTTTATACACGTTCCCCTCAAGCTTTCTATATTGATCCAAAACTTTTGAGTTTCAAACTAATTGGTTAATAAGAGTAAGAAATGATTTTTACTAAACTGGTATTACATATTCTGATGGAGGGATGGAGGAGAAGAGGGGTAAAACCCTAATTAGCCTGATCAGTATGGTTTAAAAATTAATCATATTATATATAATTCATAAAATTATAAAAAAACCTTTTTTTAATCTTTTTTTTAATCTTTCTTTTAATCTTCCCTTTAATCTTACAGTAGAAATAAGTATTCCCACAACCCTATATTTAGAGTATGAGCCAAATAAGAGGAGTATGAGCTAAAATATGGATAAACTTAATATGAATAAGTAAATTAAGATGGTAACTTTTATTCATAATTAACCGATCAACTTGGAAAGATTGTTATCGGTACAATCAAACAATTCTTATACTATTAGAATTTTATGGAAATAAATCCTTTTGCTCTTGGGGTTTCTACACTTGTCGAAAAAAATGTAGGATATATCACTCAGATTATTGGCCCAGTCTTAGATGTAGCTTTTCCTCCGGGTAAGATGCCCAATATTTATAACTCTTCGATAATTAAAGGTAAAAATCCGGCTGGACAAGAAATGAATGTGACTTGTGAGGTACAACAATTATTAGGAAATAATAAAGTTAGAGCTGTAGCTATGAGTGCTACAGATGGGCTAACGCGCGAAATGAAAGTTGTTGACACAGGAGCTCCTCTGAGTGTTCCAGTTGGTGAAGCTACTCTTGGACGAATTTTTAATGTTCTCGGAGAACCTGTGGATAATCTGGGTTCTGTAGATGCTGGCACAACATCCCCTATTCATAGATCAGCTCCAGCCTTTGCACAGTCAGATACCAAATTATCCATTTTCGAAACGGGAATAAAAGTAGTAGATCTTTTAGCTCCTTACCGTCGCGGAGGAAAGATCGGATTATTTGGAGGAGCCGGGGTGGGAAAAACAGTACTAATCATGGAATTAATTAACAACATTGCTAAGGCTCATGGAGGTGTATCTGTATTCGGTGGAGTAGGAGAACGTACTCGCGAGGGTAATGACCTTTACATGGAAATGAAAGAATCAAAGGTGATTAATGAGCAAAACATTTCAGAATCGAAAGTAGCTTTAGTCTATGGTCAGATGAATGAACCACCAGGAGCTCGTATGAGAGTTGGTTTAACCGCTCTAACCATGGCTGAATATTTTCGAGATGTTAATAAGCAAGACGTACTTCTATTTATTGACAATATTTTTCGTTTCGTCCAAGCAGGATCAGAAGTTTCTGCTTTATCAGGTAGAATGCCCTCCGCTGTGGGTTATCAGCCAACTCTTGGCACAGAAATGGGTTCCCTGCAGGAAAGAATCACTTCTACAAAAGAAGGATCTATAACCTCCATTCAGGCAGTTTATGTACCTGCAGACGATTTGACTGACCCTGCTCCTGCTACAACATTTGCGCACCTAGATGCTACTACTGTGCTATCAAGAGGTTTAGCTGCCAAAGGTATTTATCCAGCTGTAGATCCCTCAGATTCAACTCCTACTATGCTTCAACCTTGGATTGTGGGCGAACAACACTATGAAACCGCACAGGAAGTTAAGCAAACTTTACAGCGTTATAAAGAACTTCAAGACATTATAGCTATTCTTGGACTTGATGAATCATCAGAAGAGGATCGTTTAACCGTAGCAAGAGCACGAAAAATTGAACGTTTCTTATCACAACCTTTTTTTGTAGCAGAGGTGTTTACCGGTTCTCCAGGTAAATATGTTACTCTCGTAGAAACAATCAAAGGTTTTCAAATGATCCTTTCTGGAGAATTGGATAATCTTCCCGAACAAGCTTTTTATTTGGTAGGTGATATTAATGAAGCTACCGCAAAGGCTGCAACCTCACAAGTGGAGAATTAACAAAAATGACCTTGAATCTTCGTGTAATGACTCCTAATCGAACTGTTTGGAATTCGGAAGTTCAAGAGATGATTCTATCTACCAATAGTGGTCAGATTGGCGTATTACCAAATCACGCCCCACTTCTTACAGCGTTGGATATAGGAATTACAAAAATACGTCTCAATGGACAATGGTCTACCATGGCATTAATGGGCGGTTTTGCTATGGTGGATAATAATCAGGTAACTATACTGGTGAATGAGGCAGAAGAAGCTGCAGGGATCGATCCTCAAGAAGCTAAAGAAACTTTTCGAATAGCTCAAACTAACCTTGCTCGGGCCGAAGGTAAGAAACAAGTTATTGAGGCTAATCTAGCGTTCAAAAGAGCTAAAGCACGGTTAGAAGCTATCGATGCTACGCTATCCTACGCTTCTAATTAGACCATCCTTTAGTGGTAAATAACAAATAATTTCCTGAACCTTTTTTTTTATTTCCATTATGCCTACCCCCCCATCAAGAGGTTATTAAAACTTATTAGATACTATTTGTTTTTCAACGGAATCTAATAAGTTTTACCTACTATTGGATTTGAACCAATGACTCTCGCCGTATGAAAGCGATACTCTAACCACTGAGTTAAGTAGGTTATTCTAATTGTAACTATTTGTGCACCCATAAGCAACAAAGTCGTGGCAATATTAAAATAAAACTCATTTAATTACTTTGTATTATGTGGTATTCGTCTTGACAAAACTATGTAAATAAAGTTATTTTATAGGTAGAAAGGGCTATAGCTCAGCGGTAGAGCGCCTCGTTTACACGTGCGCCAATGCTTATCAAAAAAAATTATCGGTTCGTCCGATTAAAGAAAAAAGATCTTATGTAAATATTTTTGTCTTACCCTCTCTATTGATCCGGGGGAACGGTAGCATGACAATGAACAAAATTTTAAGTTAATCACTTAGATTTACAATTTAGTTGATATGGTAAAATCTGGGTGTATTCAACGCTAAAAAGCATGATGGGGACAATACGAGGACCTCGAGATATTCTATTTTATTTCGTTCCATGAACTTTAAGGTGTATGAAGTATCATATCTTTCTTTTTGAACAATAGAAACTCTTTTTGAGTGAATCCATGCTAAAACTTTAAGCGAACCTACGTCAACATGATAAATTTTTTTGAAAGACTTTGGGATTGCTTCGATAAAATTATTTAAGCACGCGGAGCCATCTTATTATTTCTTCAAAGAGAAAAGGATGACAGACTAACTAATTTTTTTTATTACTAGTTGTACGAAAGGAGCCCAATGCAAAAAAAAATGCATGTTGGGTTCTCAAAGCGGTTCGAATCATATCTCAAAATAATTGAACCGTTTAACCGAGAATGTCTACGGTTCGAATCCGTATAGCCCTATATTTTGCTACTCAGTTTGGTAGTCAATCCTTAACAAGTAATTAATAAAATTTTAACAAGCGATATTTATATTTATATTTATATTAGATACTCTACTAATTCCTTAAATAGGAAATGATTTGATAAAGAGAATGGGATAATCTTATCCATTTCTATCCCACAGGAGTATACTCATGTTCTTGATTTCCAAATACAATTATTTCTGGCTTTTCCTGTTATTAGCTAGTCTTATTCCCCCGGTAGCTTCTCCAATTTCCAGCTATTCAGCGCCCGTTGGTAAAGGACCAGAAAAGTTTACAAGCTATGAATCAGGTATAGAACCCATTGGAGACGCTTGGATCCAATTCCAGATTCGTTATTATATGTTTGCCTCAGTTTTTGTTATTTCTGATGCCGAAACAGTTTCTCTTTATCCATGGGCTATGTGTTTCAATGAATTGGGTGTACCCGCCTCTGCCGAAGCTTCAATTTCTGTTACGATTCCAATCGTTGGTTCAGTTTATGCATGGCGAAGAGGAGCATCAGAATGGTCTTAGTTTACAAATATTTTAGTTGTGAAAATGAAATAGAAAATTCTATAAAGCCTGTGATAAATTTAATGGAGTCATCTTTACTTGATAAGACAACTTCAAATTCAATTGTTTTAACTACTTTCAATGATTTTTCAAATTGGGCCAGGCTTTCCAGTTTATGGCCACTCCTCTATGGTACTAGTTGTTGTTTCATCGAATCCGCTTCGTTAATTGGTTCACGATCCGATTCTGATCGTTACGGTTTGGTACCGAGATCTAGTCCCAGACAAGCTGACCTTGTAATAACGGCTGGCACTGTGACCATGAAAATGGCCCCCTCTCTGGTGAGATTGTACGAACAGATGCCTGAGCCCAAATATGTAATTGCTATGGGAGCCTGTACCATTACAGGAGGTATGTTTAGTACAGATTCTTATAGTACTGTTCGTGGAGTAGATAAACCAATTCCTGTAGATGTTTATTTACCAGGTTGTCCACCAAAACCCGAGGCTATTATAGATGCTATAGTGAAACTTCGTAAGAGGGTGGCCCAAGAAACATATGAATCTAAAATTAGGCTTAAGCCAGGGAATAGATTTTTCACTTCAATTCATCAGTTTAGATTTGTATCTAATAATCTTACTGGGGAATATAGTAAACAATCACTTCGTCAGTTTACTAAAACTGAATTGTACTCTACTTTGGAAGTACCTTTTGATGAAACAACTGATGAATACAAAGGCTCGGCGGTATCTTTTCAAGAATCAATGGATGAAGGGGATCCAGTAGCGATAGACAAGCCATAGAGCAAAATTTGAAAACTCTAATTATTAATATGTTAAACATTTCTGCAAGTATTTCTACGAATAATAATAAAATGCGGGGTCGATTATCCACTTGGCTAGCCAAGCATAAGTTAGCTCATAGACCTTTGGGTTTTGATTATCAAGGCGTGGAAACTCTACAAATCAAATCTAGAGATTGGCCTTCTGTAGCTGTCGCTCCATACGCTTATGGTTCTAATTATCCTCGTTCCCAGTGCGCCTATGATGTAGCCCCTGGTGGTGCATTGGTTAGTGTATATCATCTCACAAGAATACAAGATGATTTGGATCAACCTGAAGAATTATGTATAAAAGTTTTTGTTCCAAGAGAAGATCCTAAAATACCATCTGTTTTCTGGATCTGGAAAAGCGCTGATTTTCAGGAACGGGAATCATATGATATGTCGGGAATCACTTATGAAAATCATCCACATCTTAAACGTATATTAATGCCCGATACTTGGATTGGTTGGCCTTTACGCAAAGATTATATTGTGCCTAATTCTTACGAGCTACAAGATTCTCTTCAAGTAGGAACAATAGTAAAAAATTATTGCAGCAACTATTTCCTAATATTGCACCAATAATTTTTTATTATTTTCGTAACAAAATACTATTGGAAGGAGGGGCTTTTCCTTTGTCAATGGCACAGCGTAGTTCTATCCATTTACAAGAAGGAGAACCTCCTTCCTCCTTTTTTATCTAACAAAATTGATTTGTTTATTCACCTAAGGTTAAGCACTATACATAAAAAAAGAGTAATATTTAACTTATGATATTAATTTTGTTAATAAAAAATTACATTTATTTCTCTCATTTTGATAGCTTTATTACTTTGAATTCTCAAGCCGCCAGCGTTGGAACTCAGAGCCTCCTCGGAGTAGAATAAAGATGGAAAAATTGTAACTGGGTAAAAAGTGGAAAAAATATGATGAATTTTTATTGGATAATCATAAATTGAATTGGAGAAATTTAATTTATAATTATACTCAGAAAATCTGTCTTCAAGTGATGTAATTATTGGTAGTTTGCCAAGAACCAGATTTGAACTGGTGACACAAGGATTTTCAATCCTCTGCTCTACCGACTGAGCTATCCCGGCTGGTGGAGCAAAGGATCGAGAATCTTTTGCTCTACTGACAAAACTAGAGATTGAACTCCCTACTTACTAGTAAGAGCTAAAAATGAATTTGCTTTGGATGTGGGGAAGGTAAAACTTTAGAGTAGGAAGAAAATTTTTTATCTATCTATTTATTAAAGTTCTGAGTAACTAAATATTAATCTTAATAATACAAGACGTTATACTCCTTTGAAAAGATCCTTTTGGGGGGGCGAACACAAACGAATAAAATAAATATTATATTGGGATAAATTTTCTAATTCGAGGATAGTTTGGCGAATAAAAAAGAATAGGATTATCCCATAAATAAAAAAAACTATTTAAATTTTGGTTTCTATCCACAAAAAAATTATTGTCTTTCATTATGGATTTTACTCCCATACTGGAAGGGGCTAATCCTATGTACTACAAGAATAAAATTGAATCCCTCTCGTAACTAACTTATCCTTATATATATAGAAAGCCAATAAAATTTAAGTAGTTTTTCTATTATTCCCTCCTGTCTAGGGAAAGAAAATTATGATTATATTCTCCAAAATTTATAAGTTAGGATAATAAATAAAAGATTGAGTCCACTTTTTACGTAGCCACTTCATTTTTAGTTAAGAAGATCCCTTTACACTTTATTAAATTTAATGCCGAGTATTGAAGTACAAATTGAAGAAAATTTTTGGTCCCGGAGGAACAGTATGACGAGATGAAACGGAGTACCCGGGGAAGATCCATAAAATATTTATGATCTTCATACGAACTTGAAAACATGGCTACTACTTTTTAGTGGTGCCAAACGGATAATTTACAGTTTATACCAGTACCCAACAACACGATTACTTCAAAGTATAATCGTGCCAATCAAATTTGGGATCTTCCCTTGTGGAAGAAACTCTATTACCTACTTTTCAATTTATGATGAGAATTATCTCATTCATAGTTGCAAACATTACTATGAAATAATTGTGTCAACAGAGGCGGCATTTCCGTCGTCTATCCAGTACCTATCTACAGCCTAAGGCACCGCTAAGGAATGTGGTGCTAATGAAGAGATTAAATATGGTCTTCCTTTTATTGAAGGGGGTGAACAATCAGTAATAGATCATAATTTTTACCAATCCTCACATATTAAAAACATTATTAAAATATTTGAAGTACTCGTGTGGATCCAAGAAAAAAAATAAGCTCAACTAATAGTTAGTAGAGCCATGAAGAGCTTAATAACATAATATAAATATTACTTTTTATTACCAAGATCAATGGAGGGTTTAAAGTCCTCATTTAACCTAATAAAAACAAAGTAATATCACTACTTCGTGAATATCAATGGAGGATTCAAAGTCCTCATTTAGCCTAATAACATAATACCACCACTTCATGAGTATTAATGGAGGGTTTAAGGTCCTCATCAAATCTAGGAACATCATATTATTATATTAAATATAATAGATACATAGTTATATGTCAAGATAAATCATAAATTTTATTATGGGGGTAGAGGGACTCGAACCCTCACGGTCTATAAAGCCAACGAATTTTCTTTTTACTACGATTCGCATCGTTGCTGGGATCAGCACTAAAAACCGGACTCTACCTTTATCCTCGTCTGATCATCTACTAAAAACTTATCCGTTGTATTGCAGTAACTACTGAAGAATAAAAAAAATATTGAGATAATAATTACTTAGTGACAGAAAAATAATAAATAATTTTGCATTTTGAATGGGCTCAATCAAGTGTCTACTCATTGGTTGGACCCACAACATAATTCAAGTTTTTCAATATGATTCACGCCCAATAGTATTTTGAACTCCAAGGATTTATTACATGAATATGATACAACACAGTATTAGTCGGAAGACAATCAGTCATTAGGATGGCCCCCATCGAGTCTCTGCACCTATCCCCCGCCATTTGCTAAACAGGATTTGGCTCAGGATCGCCTACCCCTTCTACTAAGGTTTCCCCGAATCTGAAAGCTATCATTTAGTAAGTTCCTAAACTAAGGCTCAATTAAATCAAGTCCGCAGCGTCTACCGATTTCGCCATACCCCCCCCCTTTTTTTTTATTTTATTCTTGATGATGAAAGAGAAAATAACATATTTGTTTAATGCTATTCTTATTAGTATAATCAAATATTATTATAGTATTCTTTCAGTTTTTGCGCAATGCTTTTGTTTTTTCTCCGGATGGGAAAAGAATAAAATAAGGGTTATTTTATTTCCTTCATCAAATTGAGATAATCCATTGGAATTATATAATCGTGATTATTAATAATACTTAGTTATGTTTCGATATGATTCGCCATATTATTGCATTGCCAGGATTGGGTAGCCAATAATATCAGCTAATATAATAATTATAAAAGGGAATTTTTTTGGAGGAAGAAAAGAATAAAAGAGTGGTATGATTGCTCTTACTAATAAAGCCTGCTTAGCTCAGAGGTTAGAGCATCGCACTTGTAATGCGATGGTCATCGGTTCGATTCCGATAGCCGGCTTCCCCATCTTATACCTCCCTGCTCTCCCAATTATTTGCAAAAATTGAAGAATTATAATAATAATTATTTATTTTTCTTACATTTGTTCGTTCACCAAGTTTCTGTTAAGATACTATAGATTCTTAATAAGGGAATGATTGATTGAAGAATAAAAAAAATTAAATAATTTTTTAGAAAATGATTCGATTTGTAAATGGAAATTCTTCTTTTACTTTTTTTACTCTTCCCCCCCCCCAAGATCAAATATTTTTTTTTATTATCGGTAATAGTTTGTACCGCCTCTTCTTTCACCAATTTTTTTTTGCAAAATAAATAAGGAGTTTTTATGTCCCGTTATCGAGGACCTCGTTTAAAAATAATACGTCGTCTAGGGGAATTACCAGGACTGACTCGTAAAACACCCAAGTTAAAACCTGATTATATTAATAAATCTACTCCTAATAAAAAAGTTTCTCAATATTGTATTCGTTTGGAGGAAAAACAAAAATTGCGTTTTCATCATGGATTGGCCGAGCAACAATTACTTAAATATGTTCGTATAGCTAGAAGAGCCAAAGGCTCAACGGGCCAAGTATTATTACAATTACTCGAAATGCGTCTAGATAATATTATTTTCCGATTGGGTATGGCCCCCACCATTCCTGGAGCGAGACAATTGGTTAACCATAAACATATTTTGGTCAATAATCGTGCAATAAACGTACCGAGTTATCGTTGCAAACCCAAAGATATTATTACTACAAGGGATCGGCCGGAATCCCGAGCTAGAATCACGAAAAATTATGAATTTTCTCAGACATATAAAATACCAAATCATTTGACTCTCCATTCACTACAGAGTGTGGGATTGGTTAATAAAATAGTAGATCGTGAATCAATTGATTTGAATATTAACGAATTGCTAGTTGTGGAATATTATTCCCGTAAAGCTTGAGGAGAAGAAGGAAAAGAATATATATATTAATTTTTTTTTCATAATAATTTCCTATATGAATAGAATTTCTGCATGAAACTCAAATCTATATAAAACTTCAATTTAGTATTTTTCTATATTCTTCTGTATCCCATTACAATTTTATTATTCACTAAAGTATTATTATATGCTTCTTTCCTGTATTCTACACTACCCCCCGTGTCCCGGATGGAGAAGTAAAAAAAGAAAAAATTAATTAATTTTTTTGTCATACTTAAGACAATAAATTGGGTGAGAATTATCACGAACAATAATTATTATGCAGATTAAGCGGGGAGGAAAAAATTAGTAATAAATAAAGTTATCGAGTATATCTTGATAGAATCGAAGTGTAGATACAGCGGAGAGAGAGGGATTCGAACCCTCGGTAAGCAAGAGCTTACATAGCATTTCCAATGCTACGCCTTAAACCACTCGGCCATCTTTCCTGCAGCATATCTTCAGTCTATTACACATTTTTATTGAATAGCAATATATTTATAGTAGTGATTAATACCGAAGTAGAATTAGTTGTGGATCCCCCATAACGAAGTAAAAAAATAATTATTTTGGGAATAACTTAAGATAATTAATAAAAAATAATGAATAAAAATTTCAACATTTTTTTACTTTTCCTATTCACTCCCAAAAATCCCAATAATGAATTGATAACTTTTAATGATTTTACTTTATTTGGAAATAATACTTCTAAAGCTGAGGGTAGGATTGAAAAACAAGATTAAATTGGAAAAACTAATAATTCATTTATTTATTATATATATGTATATACAGAATTTATCAATGTTTTTCTCGACTGTTTAATCAATCTTATACTTATTAAATAATTGTTCATTATTAAATAATTGTAATAAGTGGGGTAATCGGAGGAGTAAAAACGAGAATGAACAATTTGTCATAAAAGGATCGGATACGAGTGTCTTCACATACTTCCAATTCGGAAGAATAAATGAATTTCACGGTATAAAATACCAAAAGATTCTTTTTATTCTTTTATGAATTCCCAAACAGAATAATGAGAAAAATTTCACGAAAAAATTAGAAATAATTATGCCTAGATCTCAAAGAAACGATAATTTTATTGATAAAACTTTTACACTCGTAGCAGATACTTCATTACAAGTAATTCCAACTACTCAGGGGGAAAAAAAAGCATTTACTTATTACAGAGATGGTGCGATTTGATTTTGATCCAATGAATACTCATTGTAAAGCAAAACATGATAATATTTTATTACATGAAACTCACGCTTGGTGAAGGTGGTTTCCACGAATATTAAACAATTCCTTCTGCCGTGTATCCTCGGTTGATGCAACCTCAGATGCTTTAATTTATCATGAATTATGGTATTGAGCGGGAGGTTGAACCTGTAAAAAAAAAGAATAAACTTTTCTAGTAAAAGTCTATTCGTTTATAGACACGCGTAAGGGGAAAAGCACTACGTGTAGGAATCGACAACACAAAGGCTTCGTTATAATTCTTCATATGTATTATCCGTTTACTAACGGCTAATAACAAATATATGGTTGGGACAACAAACTTCCATCTCGTTTGTATTTTGGATACCCATATAACCATCGGAGATTGTCGAGGTAGCAAATCCCTAGGAAAGACCAAGCGTTGAGAACAAAGAAATTGTTGAAGTTTTTATTTATGTCACCAGTGATAGGGAATAATCTTAGCAAGAAGGATGGCTAGAGATTAATTATGAATACACTAGCCCCTGACAGTTTATGATTTTGGGTAAGAATCTCTACAAATTTTATAAATTGTTTCCTTTATTATACACTACGCAGGACAAGCCGTATGAGGTGAAAATCCCACGTACGGTTTTGAAGCGGGGCTCATTTCCGTTTAATGAACAACCGTAACGAATGTCGGCTCAATCTGAAGGAGAATATGCGGAAGCCTCACAAAATTATTATGAAGCCATGCGTCTAGAAATTGACCCTTATGATCGAAGTTACATACTACATAACATAGGCCTTATTCATACAAGTAATGGGGAACATGCAAGGGCTTTAGAATATTATTTTCAGGCATTGGAAAGAAATCCATCCTTGCCACAAGCTTTTAATAATATGGCTGTGATCTGTCATTACGTGCGACTATCCATAGTATAGAATTCACTAGTTTAGAACCACTACAAATAAATGGAGGTTTTCTACATATTTACCATTAAGTAATGGTTTTTATTAGCTGTAGATTAATAAACTTGTTCGTTCATGGGAGCCTGTACGTGACAGAATAAGTAAAGCCTATATACTCCATGGATAAGGTAATTTAATTAATTAAAAAGAGAAGCACCGTAAGGATCAATTATTGAAAGCTCGGGCTGATACGGTATAATCTGTTCACTCATACAGAATTAACTTGTGTAATAGGGTTGATCCAATGAGCTATTGAACAGCGGTGTAGCATCAGATCCTAAAGGGATTAAATACTTATTGATAATAAAAAAATTGTATTATTAATTAAGTATTTTTTTTAGAGATTCTCCATATATAAGTAGGATAGTTACCATTTGGAAAAAAATTACATTTGTACAAAATATCAATTTGTACTTTGGGACCTTACCCTTTTTATTGGTAGGAGAAAAGATAAAATTCGATTCCTTATTTAAGGCTCAATTGAAAACTCATTTCATTAACTGAATTTAGTCTTTGCGTTACAATAAATTGTGAAAACATTTTATTATTTGCAAAAAAATTGTTTTAATTTTTACTTATATATTAATGCACATAATAAAGGATGGAATATAGTTAATAGAGCCGTATGAGGTAGGAAACCCTCAAGTACGGTTCTCAGGGAAGGAACTTTATTGGAATGACCTATCCCGACCGAGGAGAACAAGCCATTCAACAAGGAGATTTTGAAACTTCCGAAGCTTGGTTCGGTAAAGCTGCCGATCATTGGAAACAAGCCGTATTACTGGCTCCAGGCAATTATATTGAAGCACAGAATTGGTTAAAAATTACGGGACGTCTTAAGGATTAGTTACGTAAAATTATAACCAATCCTTGAAAATCTTCTGTATATTCGGAATAAGGAATATAATAAATTGGTAATAAGTGTTATTCTATTCAGTTAAATTATATTCTACCATTTTATAGGGACTAATCGGGTCAACAAGCATCCATAAAAATTTTTTTATGGATGCTCATCAAATAATAGGTATTTGTTTGAATAGAATTAGGGAAGATCCGGTGGAACACAACCAAATTAACCAAATCATATTTGTAATTATTGCATGAATAACTAAGTATACTGAGTGTATACCCTGTATATACAACAGAAATATGTGTGTCATCCTATCTACCATCATATTATGATACATGTATTACGTACCTTATATTCATGGTGTATGGGCTAGAAACGAACCGTTTTAAAGTGAAACGGTCCATTAAGCACCTTTGATATGTGTAACAATAATTTTGAATACCTGCCCCCAGTAACTTCTGTGTCATAGTTGCCCTAGTTACGAACTGGGAAAGGGAAAAAAAGGTTGGAAGATGTATAGCTCTCATAAGTTTACTAATGAATCTTGGCGGGTTTTTTCTATGCCTCGTCTGGAAAGAGGAGAACCTCGATGACTATTCGTTCACCGGAACCAGAAGTCAAGATTGCGGTAGAAAGGGATCCCGTAAAAACTTCTTTCGAAAAATGGGCTCAACCCGGACATTTCTCCAGGACTCTAGCGAAGGGTCCTAGTACTACCACTTGGATCTGGAACTTACATGCTGATGCTCATGATTTTGACAGCCATACTAATGATTTGGAAGAGATTTCTCGCAAAGTATTTAGTGCTCATTTCGGTCAACTAGCCATTATTTTTATTTGGCTAAGTGGTATGTACTTCCACGGGGCTCGTTTCTCCAATCATGAAGCATGGCTTAGTGATCCTACTCACGTTAAACCCAGTGCTCAAGTTGTTTGGCCAATAGTAGGTCAGGAAATTCTCAATGGAGATGTGGGTGGGGGTTTTCAGGGAATACAAATAACTTCCGGCTTTTTTCAAATTTGGCGAGCCTCCGGAATAACTAGTGAATTACAACTTTACTCCACCGCAATTGGTGGATTGATTTTCGCAGCGCTAATGCTTTTCGCCGGTTGGTTCCACTACCACAAAGCCGCTCCCAAATTAACTTGGTTCCAAGATGTGGAATCCATGCTAAATCATCATCTAGCAGGACTATTAGGATTAGGTTCTTTATCATGGGCAGGACACCAAGTACACGTTTCTTTACCTATTAACCAACTTCTGGACGCTGGAGTAGATGCTAAAGAAATACCTCTTCCTCATGAATTTATTCTGAATCGTGATCTTATGACTCAACTTTATCCAAGTTTTGCTAAAGGATTAACTCCATTCTTTACTTTGAATTGGTCAGAATACTCAGATTTCTCAACTTTTCGCGGAGGACTCAATCCAGTAACAGGAGGTTTGTGGCTAACCGATACAGTCCATCATCATTTAGCTATTGCAGTTCTTTTTTTAATAGCTGGTCACATGTATAGAACCAATTGGGGCATTGGCCATAGCCTGAAAGAAATTTTAGAAGCTCATAAAGGTCCATTTACGGGTGAGGGTCACAAAGGCCTTTATGAAATTTTTACCACCTCATGGCATGCCCAATTAGCTCTTAACTTAGCTATGCTAGGTTCTTTAACAATCGTAGTGGCTCACCATATGTATTCCATGCCTCCTTATCCATACTTAGCTACTGACTATGGTACCCAACTCTCTTTGTTTACACATCACATGTGGATCGGTGGATTTCTCGTGGTCGGAGCTGCTGCACATGCAGCCATCTTTATGGTAAGGGACTACGATCCAACCACTCAATACAATAATTTATTGGATCGTGTTCTTCGACACCGTGATGCAATAGTATCACACCTTAACTGGGCATGTATTTTCTTAGGTTTCCATAGCTTCGGCTTGTACATCCATAATGATACTATGAGTGCTTTGGGACGTCCTCAAGACATGTTTTCGGATACTGCTATACAATTACAACCTATATTTGCCCAATGGGTGCAGAATACTCATGCTGTAGCACCTTTTTCCACAGCTCCTAATGCGGCGGCAAGCACCAGCTTAACCTGGGGAGGCATCGACTTAGTAGCAGTAGGCGGCAAAGTGGCTTTATTACCAATTCCGCTAGGAACCGCAGACTTTTTGGTACACCACATTCATGCATTTACTATCCACGTAACCGTATTAATCTTACTAAAAGGTGTTTTATTTGCTCGCAGTTCCCGTTTGATACCCGATAAAGCTAATCTTGGTTTTCGTTTCCCTTGCGATGGACCCGGAAGAGGAGGTACATGTCAAGTATCTGCTTGGGATCATGTTTTCTTAGGGTTATTCTGGATGTACAATGCAATTTCTGTAGTAATATTTCATTTTAGCTGGAAAATGCAATCTGATGTTTGGGGTAGTGTAAGCGACCAAAAAATAGTAACTCATATTACAGGGGGAAACTTTGCACAAAGTTCAATTACCATCAACGGATGGCTCCGTGACTTTTTATGGGCACAGGCTTCCCAAGTAATCCAATCTCATGGTTCCTCGTTATCTGCATATGGTCTCCCATTCCTGGGTGCTCACTTTGTTTGGGCTTTCAGTTTGATGTTCCTATTCAGTGGTCGCGGGTACTGGCAAGAACTTATCGAATCTATAGTTTGGGCTCACAACAAATTAAAAGTTGCTCCTGCTATCCAGCCTAGGGCTTTGAGTATTGTACAAGGCCGTGCTGTAGGAGTAGCTCATTACCTTCTGGGTGGAATTGCCACAACATGGGCATTCTTCCTAGCAAGAATTATTGCAGTAGGATAATGGCTAGGAGGATTTGAAAAGCATTATGGCATCCAGATTTCCAAGGTTCAGCCAGGGCCTATCTCAAGACCCAACTACTCGTCGTATTTGGTTTGGTATCGCTACCGCACATGACTTCGAAAGCCATGATAATATTACTGAGGAACGTCTCTACCAAAAGATTTTTGCTTCTCACTTTGGTCAGTTAGCCATAATCTTCCTGTGGACTTCCGGTAATTTATTTCACGTAGCTTGGCAAGGTAATTTTGAAGCATGGATACAAGATCCTTTGCATGTAAGACCTATTGCTCATGCAATATGGGACCCTCATTTTGGTCAACCAGCTATAGAAGCGTTTACTCGAGGAGGGGCCTCTGGTCCAGTTAATATTGCTTATCCCGGTGTTTATCAATGGTGGTACACAATCGGATTGCGTACCAATCAAGATCTTTATACTGGAGCTCTTTCTTTACTAATTCTTTCCGCTATTTTTCTAATAGCAGGTTGGTTGCATCTACAACCTAAGTGGAAACCAAGTGTTTCATGGTTCAAAAATGCTGAATCTCGTCTTAATCATCATTTGTCGGGACTTTTCGGAGTAAGCTCTTTGGCCTGGACAGGGCATTTGGTTCATGTCGCTATTCCTGAATCAAGAGGTGAACACGTAAGATGGGATAATCTACTAACTGCATTACCACACCCCCAGGGTCTAGGGCCTTTTTTTGCGGGTCAGTGGAGTGTTTATGCCCAAAACGCTGATTCAAGTAGTCACTTATTTGGTACTTCTCAAGGAGCAGGTACTGCTATTCTAACTTTTCTTGGGGGATTTCACCCACAGACCCAAAGTTTATGGCTGACTGATATTGCTCATCATCACTTAGCAATTGCAGTTGTTTTTATCATTGCTGGTCATATGTATAGAACTAACTTTGGGATTGGGCATAGTATGAAGGAAATCCTAGAAGCACATACTCCTCCGGGGGGCCGATTAGGACGTGGTCACAAGGGCCTTTATGATACAATTAATAATTCTCTTCACTTTCAATTGGGTCTTGCTTTAGCTTCTCCAGGAGTTATTACTTCTTTGGTAGCTCAACACATGTATTCTTTACCTGCTTATGCATTTATAGCACAAGACTTTACTACTCAAGCTGCATTATATACTCATCATCAATACATTGCTGGGTTTATTATGACAGGCGCATTTGCTCATGGAGCTATCTTTCTTATCAGGGATTATAACCCAGAACAAAATGAAGGTAATGTATTGGCAAGAATGTTGGAACACAAAGAAGCAATCATATCTCATTTAAGTTGGGCTAGTTTATTTCTAGGGTTTCACACCTTAGGACTCTATGTGCATAATGATGTTATGCTTGCTTTTGGTACTCCAGAAAAACAAATCTTGATTGAACCTGTATCTGCTCAATGGATCCAATCCGCTCATGGCAAGGCTTTATATGGTTTTGATGTACTCTTATCTTCAGCAAATAGTCCAGCTTTTAATGCTGGTCAAAGCATATGGTTACCCGGTTGGTTGGATACTATCAATAATAATAGTAATTCGCTATTCTTAACTATAGGTCCCGGAGATTTTTTGGTTCATCATGCCATTGCTCTAGGTTTGCACACAACCACGTTAATTCTAGTAAAAGGTGCTTTAGACGCACGTGGCTCCAAGTTAATGCCAGATAAGAAAGAATTTGGTTATAGTTTTCCTTGCGATGGTCCGGGACGAGGTGGGACCTGTGATATTTCAGCCTGGGATGCTTTCTATTCGGCAGTCTTCTGGATGTTAAACACTATTGGATGGGTTACACTTTACTGGCATTGGAAACATATAACCTTATGGCAAGGAAATGTAGCTCAATTTAATGAGTCTTCCACTTATTTAATGGGATGGTTGAGAGATTACCTGTGGTTAAACCCTTCACAACTTATCAATGGATATAATCCATTTGGTATGAACAGTTTATCCGTCTGGGCATGGATGTTTTTATTTGGACATCTCGTACGGGCCATTGGATTTATGTTTCTCATATCTTGGCGTGGATACTGGCAAGAACTCATTGAAACTCTAGCATGGGCTCATGAGCGTACACCTCTAGCTAATTTAGTGCGCTGGAAGGACAAACCGGTAGCTCTTTCTATTGTTCAAGCAAGATTAGTTGGATTAGCTCATTTTTCCGTAGGTTATATTTTCACTTACGCGGCTTTCCTAATTGCTTCTACATCAGGCAAATTTGGCTAATCATCATCTTTATTGAGATGAATTTCATTGGGTGGATCGAGCCTACCTTTGCTTCTGATAGGGGCTCGATCTAACTTTATTTAACGGAGGGGGGGGGGTGGAATAATAGAAATAATTACGATAATGAATCTGAGCAAAAAAGTATTTCATTACATTTTTTTTTAATTTTACAAAAGGAATTTAATTCATTAGTTGAACCATCATGGCAAAAAAGAGTCTTATCCAGAGGGAAAAGAAGAGGCAGGAATTGAAACAAAAATACCATTCTATTCGTCTTTATTTGAAGAAAAGGATGAGCGAAGCTTCATTATTAGATGAAAAATGGGAAATTTCTGAAAAATTACAATCTTTACCACGTAATAGTGCACCAACACGTCTTCATCGTCGTTGTTTGTTGACCGGAAGATCCAGAGCCAACTATCGAGACTTTGGTTTATCCAGGCATGTACTTCGTGAGATGGCCCATGCATGTTTGTTACCTGGGGTAATAAAATCCAGTTGGTAATAAAATTATTCAGAAAATTTGGGCGTATAATATGCAGATGCAATTGGTAATCCCCCAACTTGTTGGGGGATTCTTTATGAAATTTAGAAATATTACTTGTTTGGTAAATGCACTTTATACTATTATTCTATTAAACATTCATGAATTGCGCGGAGTAGAGCAGCTTGGTAGCTCGCGAGGCTCATAACCTTGAGGTCACGGGTTCAAATCCCGTCTCCGCCAAATACTTAATTTTTTAGTTCTTCATAGTTTATTAATCTCCACAAAGTTTTTCGGAAACTACGTAGGAGAACAAACCTAAGATTATGCTAAATCCTATATTTCATGTATATTCCATTTTTTAAGGATGGGCGGGTAGCGGGAATCGAACCCGCATCTTCTCCTTGGCAAGGAGGAATTTTACCATTAAACCATACCCGCAACTAAAATTTACTTAATTTTTATTATATACGCATAGATTCACTTATGTATAGCCAACTATTCTTTCTTATGAGTTGTACAAATTCGAATTACTCATCTTAGTCATTCCAGATTATAGGAGATCAATAATTAAACGAACCTCCCCCCCCTGGAACACGTTTTTTGTGCCTCAGTACCTGTTTTAAATACCTCAATTCAACCAAGGGAGGGAATATTGCGATTTTAAAATTATTAAAAACTTAAGATATGAGAGAGTTAAGGATACCTACTAGGAAAACTAATCCAATCCATGATGAAGCACCTGAAAATACAACATTTCTGCTACTTGACCAACCATCAGGAGAGGCAAGCACAACGGGCACACCAATTACTAGAATAAATGGAATTGCAATTGATGCAAACACAGCCAACTGAAAAGCAATAGTCATGGTTGTGATTTCCCGAACCTTTAACAATATAGAATAGATTGTACCGTCTGATCCCTATCTAACATAAATCTTGGTAACTGGGTCGAATGCATCATCAAAATAATCTGATTTGATTATACTTGTAATTTTGATTATACTTGTAATAAAGCTTCGTTAGCTTCTTTCACTTCCCCTCAAAAAATATTTGGATTCCTCCCAACCAAAAGTATAATTTTTTTTGCATTTCTTTCCCAGCCAAATATTCTATTTTTTGCATAGTAAATTTATTCACTATTATTAATTATTATGTATTAACAGGTATTATGAGTATTACCTGAAAAAGTAACTTATAATTAGTTTTTAGGAGAGATGGCCGAGTGGTTTATAGCCCTGGTCTTGAAAACCGGTATAGTATTTTTCAATACTATCGAGGGTTCGAATCCCTCTCTCTCCTTTTATTATCCCTTCTTCATCCTCTCCTAAAAAAGTAATTCCAGGAAATATAATTGTTTATAAAATAGATTCTTAGCTCGGCTTTCTGCAGCCGAGCCTTCATGGGGAACTTACAAAAAAGTCTTTTTTTTGAGAAAAAAAGTTTTTATCTGTCTCACAGAAGCTGGAATTAATTCTGGCTCTTCCATCTTCATTATTAAATCATTCCCTTAATTAAGGGGTGTCGTGGAAAGGACAGGTTCAAAATCACGGTCAATTCCTTTCTCAAATCCGGCTGCAGCTGCACGGGCTCTCCCCGCGTGCCATAGGTGACCTACGAAGAAGAAAAATCCTGAAACGAAATGGGAGGTGGCTAACCAACTTCGGGGAGAAACATAGTTTACTGCATTAATTTCGGTGGCTACCCCACCCACAGAGTTCAAAGAACCTAGAGGAGCATGAGTCATATACTCTGCCGATCGTCGTTCCTGCCAAGGCTGTATATCTTTCTTCAACTTACTAAGATCCAAGCCATTAGGACCTCTTAGAGGTTCTAACCATGGAGCGCGAAGATCCCAGAAGCGCATTGTTTCTCCTCCAAAAATAATTTCTCCGGTAGGAGAACGCATAAGATATTTACCCAAACCAGTGGGTCCTTGGGCAGAACCTACGTTAGCCCCAAGCCGTTGGTCCCTAACTAAAAAAGTAAAAGCTTGAGCTTGAGAGGCTTCCGGACCGGTAGGACCATAAAATTCGCTAGGATAAGCTGTGTTGTTAAACCAAGCAAAACAACAAGCGATAAAACCAAAGACGGAAAGAGCTCCTAGACTGTAGGACAAGTAAGCTTCTCCGGACCATACAAAAGCGCGACGAGCCCATGCAAAGGGTTTGGTTGAGATGTGCCAGATTCCACCAAAGATACAAATGGAACCTAACCATACATGTCCCCCAATTATATCTTCTAGATTGTCCACACTAACTATCCATCCCTCTCCACCAAAAGGTGATTTTAGTAAATAACCAAATACAACACTTGGATTAAGAGTAAGATTTGTAATTTTTCTTACATCTCCACCACCGGGAGCCCACGTATCGTATACACCTCCAAAATACAAAGCTTTGAGCACTGAAAGAAAAGCACCAGCACCTAACAAGATTAAATGAATACCTAAAATTGTAGTCATTTTGTTCTTATCTTTCCATGCATAACCAAAAAATGGAAAAGACTCTTCCAAAGTTTCGGGTCCAATAATTGCGTGGTAGATACCTCCAAAACCTAAAACTGCGGAAGAGATTAAGTGGAGTACTCCAGATACGAAGTATGGAAAAATATCTACAACTTCTCCACCAGGACCTACTCCCCATCCTAAAGTAGCTAGATGGGGAAGTAGAATCAATCCCTGTTCATACATAGGCTTTTCTGGAACAAAATGAGCCACTTCAAATAAGTTCATCGCTCCAGCCCAAAACACGATTAATCCGCCATGAGCTACGTGAGCACCAAGTAATTTACCAGATAAGTTGATAAGTCTAGCATTGCCAGCCCACCAAGCAAAACCAGTGGTTTCTTGATCACGACCACCCAGGGCTAAAGTTCCATTAAAGAGCGTTTCCACGGGGTAGAACCTCCTCGGGGAATACAAGATTTTCATGAGGCTGATCCTGAGCCGCCATCCAAGCACGAATACCTTCGTTCAAAAGAATATTTTTAGTATAAAAAGTTTCAAATTCTGGATCTTCTGCTGCACGGATCTCCTGGGAAACAAAGTCATATGCCCGTAGATTCAAGGCTAGACCCACTACTCCGATAGCGCTCATCCATAATCCAGTTACTGGTACGAATAGCATGAAGAAGTGTAACCAACGTTTGTTGGAAAAAGCAACACCGAAGATTTGGGACCAGAAGCGGTTAGCGGTAACCATGGAATAAGTTTCTTCAGATTGTGTTGGGTTAAAAGCACGGAATGTATTTGCACCATCACCATCTTCAAATAATGTATTTTCGACAGTAGCACCGTGGATGGCGCATAAAGGAGCAGCACCCAATACTCCAGCAACTCCCATCATATGAAATGGGTTTAAAGTCCAATTATGAAAACCTTGGAAAAACAGGATGAATCGAAATATAGCTGCTACACCAAAGCTGGGTGCGAAGAACCAACCAGACTGACCCAATGGGTAAATTGAGAATACGGAAACAGAAACAGCAATTGGAGCAGAAAATGCAATTGCGTTATAAGGACGCAATTGTACAGATCGAGCGAGCTCGAATTGGCGCGACATAAAACCGATTGAAGCAAAAGCACCGTGGAGAGCCACAAAGGTCCATAGACCACCTAATTGACACCAACGAGTAAAATCTCCTTGTGCTTCAGGACCCCACAGTAGCAGCAAAGAATGTGATAAACTATTAGCAGGAGTTGAAACTGCGGCGGTTAAAAAGTTGCAACCTTCTAAATAAGAACTAGCCAATCCATGGGTATACCATGAGGTTACAAAGGTTGTACCCGTGAACCATCCACCTAGTGAGAAGTAGGCGCAGGGGAAGAGCAGTAAACCGGACCAACCCACGGATACGAAACGGTCTCTCCTTAACCAGTCATCCATGCTATCAAATAAACCTTTAGGTTCTTCGGAGGATTTTCCGATGGCTATAGTCGCAGTAATTCTCCCATTCAACTACTTTAACCATTTCTAAGCACCTCATCCTACCAAGGAATCATTTTCAAATACAATTTTTGATTATATACAGATAATTTTCCTTCTTTGCCCCTTACTCCAAAATTTTTTTATTTAATGTAGAATACATAGATATTTCTATATAGTTTCTTCCCTGGCTCAAAGCATTTACTTACTATGAAAAAGATCCATGCCTGGTTACGGAACAGATTCATTAAAATTTTCAGAAGGTAGGTAAGCTTTTCTTTTCTTATCAGTGCTTCTCACGAGAATTTTAAATATTCCTTTGACTCAATATTGATTATTCTCCTCGAATCTTTAAGATCCTTCCCAATAATTAATTAGGAGTAGTTTTTATTATCCCCACTTCATTCAAGTAAATAATTATACATCTTTGTTTTGTGAAGGAAAATAAAAAAATATATATATATATATATACATTGATATGTTTCTATTCCGAAGAAAAAGATATTTTCCGACTTACGAAAAATAGTGGGAGGATAAATAAAAAATGTTTAATTTTATTGACTTATCTCATTTTAATTTATTCGTTTGACGAGCATTGGGATGGAGAAGAAGAAGGAATGAAAAGCTCCTTATTTTTGACAAAAAAAAGCTTCATTTTTTTTATTCTGCGCTCACCTTCACTTTTACTTGGGCGACATGGAAAATAATAATTACTGTATTTAGTACAATATCCAGTTTATACTCTTGGTTCAGTAGATGCTTATCCACTCCTAGCCACAAATGATTATACTACGAAATGAAAGGAGAAAAATATTGAATAATTCCGAAGAATTTACATCTATGATTTTCAGTAAACTTCAATACTAGGATAGCCCACTAATCTAGAATATAATAAGTCAAGTTTACTATTTTTTTGTTAAGTCAATTACTTCTTCATCACCTTATACACTTGAAATGACTAAAGGAATGAATGCAGGGAAAATAAGAATAAAAAATTATTTTTTCCACCAAGAAATAGTTGTATAATTGAGAGAATTATATTATTGAATAATATACAAATATTAATTAATTAAATTATTTTATAGAATTTAAAACTTTTCCCTCTCAGTGGTATAGCCCAACAAATTACTTTATTACTTTACAATTAATTTTGGCATAGTAATTATTGCTTTGCGTAAAACCTTGAAAACAATACCACGTAAGAGTAGAATTTTTTTGCTTGCAATCTATCCCCACTCCATTATCCAATAGTATACCAACAATATGTAAGATAAAGTTTATTTATACTCTGGTGCATTGTTACATGACTCAACTTTCCTCTCGCCCGATCCGCCTTATATAACTGATCATGCTAAAACGAATATTATTTACCTTTACATTTATAATTCTATCCTTTTATAAATTACTCATTTGAACTTACTTAGTATAATAAAGATAAAATAAGGGTACTTTTCTATAGTATTAGGTACAACTATTTATTCCCCATTTGCTCTTACAATTTTTTTCGGAAACGAACATTTATAAAATAATGACATTAGTATAACCAAATTTTACTATTCTCACTGGATTTCCTTGTTATTAGGAAATAGTTCAATCGGAGAATAATTGATTGTTGATATAAATCATTCGTTGTGGATGCTTTTGCGGAAGCATCTCCTGCTCAAAATCCGTGGATAGGCGTCAAAAAAAACAACCCATAGTACCCTTTCCGCACTTCCATGATACAGAGATTCGAAGGTAATCATATTCGAGAAAATTTTCTCGGAACCAAATAAGAATCTTATTTACTGGATACTCTTACAAATAAATTATTGCTTCTTTTGCAATCACTCTCTATGCAGTTTCAGCCTTTTATTGCTACTCCAACTGTTCCTACCCGTAATAATTTTTTTTTGCATATGCATAGCATGCCTTTCGCCCGCAACAGCCAGGAATAGTAGAGGTGCATCGGTTCTTCCTTAAGTAGTTAGAAAATAATTCTATACGCTACCGATTTTATGCTTAATAAATCTAAAGAATAATTTTTTTATGGGCTAAACAATTATATGCCGGAGAGTAAGTTCAATAGGATATTAAACCACGAAGTTAAACCACGAAAAAGGGGGGGGGATATTTTCGAAGAGGATGTTAAAAGAGTATTTGCAAGATTGTGGATAGCGTAGCATTCCCATAATGCAGAATAAATTGTAGTTGTAAACCCTTGGTGTTACAGAACTAAAATAACTTATTACTCCTGATATTCGGGAGAAAAACGTTGAAGTAAAATAAGTTTTGTATAGTCCTGAGGAGAAGGTTAAATGAGAGTCTGAGTCGTTGAAAATTGAACATATTAAAATTAATGAAGGTATTTACTGGGTAAAATAAATTATTTTTTTTATAATATAAGTATAAGTAATATAAGTATAAGGAACATAAGTATAGCTTACAGGAGTCGGAAATGAATTAGCTTTGAGAATAATAAATATAGCGTGAATTTTCACTTATCGGAATTCATGCAAAATTAAATGGAAATAAGACTAGTAATTTAATAAATTACTGGATGGAGGGGACAAAACTATTGACAGTGAATAGTAAATTGAGTATCATAGGAATGAGGGTCAACAAGCCGCCCGCCGCCCCCATCGTCTAGTGGCCTAGGACACCTCTCTTTCAAGGAGGCGACGGGGATTCGAATTCCCCTGGGGGTACATCGAGGAAAAAATCCCAGGTAATCAATAAATATTTTTAAATACTTTTACATTGGTTTTGGTTTAAATTCGAATTTGATCTTAATAAAAAGGAAAAGAAGAAAAGTTTTTCTTTTCTATCCGGGTCGATGCTCGAGTGGTTAATGGGGACGGACTGTAAATCCGCTGGCGGTGCCTACGCTGGTTCAAATCCAGCTCGACCCAATAACAATCTTACTAATAAATTTATAACATAGAGTTTTTGGTTTGAATACTTAGCTTCAAAAAAAAATTTACTATATACTCTGTCAATTTACTATACACTCTGTTTCGTGAAGTAATTGTTGCTGCAACGACAAAGGAAAGTCAACCTTATCCTTATCCATTGATTAATAATTCCATTAGTTAGGAAAAAAATATACTTTTTTACTCAGACGGGGGAAATGCAAGGAAAAAAATGATTGATTCCACGCATAAGCTTGTGGATCGACATAATAACTAAACTATATTTGGTGGGATTGTAGTTCAATCGGTTAGAGCACCGCCCTGTCAAGACGGAAGTTGCGGGTTCGAGCCCCGTCAATCCCGATTTATTAAATTGATTCAATTCATGGTTTGCTCGGATGAAAAAACTGGAATAAACTTCATTGTTTATCAAAACTTCAATATTTATAGTATATTCCTGTACCAAGTCTTCATTCTATTGGCATTGGACAAATAAAATGAATAGGTTGGGATTGTAAAAAATAAATAGAATTCTTATTTATGGCGGGGTCCCCACTCCGAAAAATATACACAATATTACTGGGTTAATTTCTTATTAATTCTACGTTTCTCAATGAATTAAGAATAGAATAGAATCTCAAATTTTTTATCATCCTCCTTTCGATAGTACCAATAAAGTTTCAATTTCATTTTTAAAAAGCCATCGATTTTTCAACAACAATTTTATTATCTGATTCAATAACATTTTATTGCAACGAAATGAATTCAATAAATATTGATGACTCTCAAACAAAGTACTATGGACTGAAGAATAACTAGATAATGAACTATTTACTTCAAGCCATCCCTGATGATTATTCAACAAATCAAAGTGAGCAAACTTCTCTTGTGAGTACTCCATCAACCAAGGTTGGTATGAATGCACAGCAGCAAATAAATGTGGATGTTTCAATTGGACACCAATCCGTTCAGTACTTTTAAAAGTTTCAATATTTTGTTTATCCGCAAAAGTGAATTGCTTCAATCCACTTATATATAAATTACTCATTGAATCTCGGCTATATCCGCGACGAACAAAAAATTGTTTTATCTTCTGAATTGATTGAGATTTTCCCTGCTCCCTTTCCGTTCCGTAAGTAACATAGAATCTTCTCAGCATTTCTTCATCTACAAATAATTGTTGATATGGAAATGCAAGGTGATGATCTTTGGATAATAAACCCGTGGGATCCCAAACGAATCGTTTCCCCAGGAATAACAGTGGTTTATTAGATATTCGATATTCTATTGGATATTGTACAGGTGAAAAGATTCCTAATGTTTCAAATTGCTCTTTTAATAGCATAGTTTCTAATTGACACTCTAGTTCCTGCAAGCTTATTCGTCTCATTTTTGATAAAACCCTATTATGGGGAGATTGCTGTTTCATTATATACTGCGCGAATCGAGCATCATTAAAATCATTTTGTAAATATTTAGAAAGAGTTTGTATGTTTTCCCCGAACAATCCAATATAGTATGGAATTCGAAATTCATTGGGTCTTTCTACTCGATTGAATATATTGTTGCAGGCGAAACTGAAACGCCAAATCCTAGGAGAACAAGCAGTATTACTTACTAATTCAGACAGTTTTTGCTTGTACTGAATGGGAAAATTTATATTCTGCATTATATTCACAAGATTCGTCGTTCGAGAATAAGGAGCAAGTCTCATTTTATTAGAAATAGATTCATCTTGATATATTTCTAACCTTGGAAACTCTACTAAAAGACTTTCTAGAGTAGTACAAGCTGAATCAGAATCATTATCAGCATATTTATCGAGAGGAATCGAGTTCTCCTGTTCATTCTCGGATCTGAACCAAGAATCTCGAGCTGCTGATCCGGCCAAGCACTCCAAAATATGGGATAGTATAGTAAATTCCTTTACAGTGGTTTCGGTAATGGGAGGTTCTGAAAACCATTCAGACAAATAATAAAATCTTTTTTTCCAGAAGTTATTACCCTTATATAAAGGATTCATCGTAAATTTTTTTGTGATTATAGTTTGTACAATAGCCTTTCCTACCTTATAAAGAAGTTTTTCGTCATTTTGACCATACTCGATATTTGTATCTGCATATGCAAAACCCAAAGCTTGTCTATGGAAAGCTAATCTAATTGTATCATCGTATATGACTGATTCGTCGTAGGTAATACTGATTGATGAAACTTCATTAACAAGTGATGCCAAATCTCGTACATCGTAGCCCATGGTTCCATACCCGAACTCATTAAGACAAGACAAATTATTTTCTAAGTGAAAACATTTACTACGTAGGAAAATATAAAATTCCTTTTGTCGTTGTGGAATACTAAGCATTCGAATATTCATTAATCTATCCAATCTATTTGGATATATCAAGGATGGATCTATTTTTTCGGGAATGTGAGTCGAAGCAAAAGCAATCATACTTAAAGTATGATTTTTAACAAAATTGGTACGGAAGTATGTCAATAATAAACCGAGTGGGAGATTAGAATTAGATTTTATATCTTGAGTCAAGCAATTCGAATTGAGTTCATGAATATTTTGAATCCACACTATGCAAGGGGACATTTCTTTCGTTAATTCTAGAATAAGAGCTAATTGGTGCAGGTTGTCCATCAAAACATTCCAATCTTTGGTTGTAATGTCAGGTTCGTTATACAATAGTTCGCTTATAGATACTTGTATCGAAGGAACATAAGAGTCTGCTGCTAAATTCTTGATTAAATAAGATCGTCCTGTTTCTGGAGGACCCACCAGTAAATTTCCCTTGGAGGGGGATAATCCTAAGCGGAGCGGAATAGGTATTCCGTAAGATGTAAAACCCAAAGTATTGGTTTGCCGCGATACATGCGGGGAAGTGATTCTCTGCCAGAAAGCGAGGAAAACCCATTTATGTGCCAAATTAAAATGATAAAACGGGTAATTAACTAAACTTTTATCAAAACTTTCAGCTAAATATCGTAAGTAATAAAGTCCTTGTTGGGTTGTTTTATAACCAAAATCATTACTTAGTAGATGAGGATTGTAAATTAGATTAAATCCATATCGATAAATCTTTTTTCGTGTTATCGGAGATTGAATCAATAATTCTTTTTTCCTCGGAAAAATATCTAAACTTTGATTAGTAGTTAACCATGCATTCAATTCTTCCATTGTAAATAAATCTAACTTTCTCTTTTTTGCATAATGTCCAATTTTTTTTAGAAAGTTCACAAATCTGTTTTGTGTATCAATTGATTTTACCGGATGTTGGTATACCAGCTTATTCCAATAAGATTTCCGATCTATTAAATATCGGATTATTCCAAAATGTTTACATAGGTCAGTATAATCTGAGCCTATCAGATTGAATAAATAATTTTGGAAAAATAAATAGCTGGATAGAAACAAACTTATAATAATCAAATATTTATCATTCCAACAATTTATTGATTTTGAATATGACCATATAAAATGAAGTAATGCTTTCTTCGGTTGATCATCCGAGATTTCTCGATCTTGAGCACAGATTTGAGGAACATATTCAAATTGATCACTGCTATTTAGTGATATTCCATTTGGTAATACTCCCGTAAATGTTTGTAAAAAGTATTTCCACCATTTTAAAGTAAAGAACCATGGTGTATATTTTCTGAACAAAGCGTTTTTTTTTTCTACACTATCTACTTGGTATATCTTATATGTCTCCGCATTCCTAGCTCGTTCATTCAAGTGTGGTGAAGAGGATGATAAAAAAAGAGTTTCATTTTTTTTGATTTCCTCAACAAATAGATTCGAATTATTTAATAAAATTAATTTTGTGCTTTTTCCACCTATGACTCTGCTTCCAGTTACGCTTCTCGAATCTCCCGCTGAATCATTTATTAAAAACAGTTTTTTAAACCAATGAAACATTTTATTGTTCTTATTCCGAATCCTCAGAAGAGATTCAGAGAATAGATCATGTTTATAAGATTGACGTTGAATAACGCTAAGGTTCGGACTTAAAGCTTTTTCATCGAGTAAACCATTATTAACGTTCTTCCTCCCCAAATTGAATATTTCTATATCGGGCTGGCGATAGTAAGTAATTTCTAAATTTACTACTTGTTTTCCCGTTAAAAGTGTTATGGTAGAAAATTGTTCAGTAAAAGAAGTATTGATTTTTTTATGGAACAATAAATTGATTCGATTCAATAAAATTAACAATTTATATGAGTTATTAACCAATGCAAATATTTGATTATAACTTCTTTTTAAACATTTAAAAAAAATATTGGATACTTTTGGCTGAGTAACTAGAATAGTATTTTCTTCCGAATCGGAAGGTTCTATTCCAACGAAAGACGAAAGAAAAACATTGTTATGTTTGGGTAAAATACTCAATAATTGTCCATAGGTAAATTTATAGTCTGTTATAATATTTTCTTCGGTGTTGCAGAAGTAGAAATACCATTTCTTATTATGATCTGGCTGGATATAAAGCAAATGATCCAAAAACTTTGGTATAATTGCCTGGTCAAAATAAGTTTTAAGTAAACTTTTATTAGAAAGTTTTATGGGATCAAACCAAATGTCTTTGTTTCTGAGTATTGCAAAAAAAGTAGTCTCATCGGAGAGTTTCATGTATTCAACATTTATGTTGAACCTATTATAAAATGAATCAATAGTAAATTTACTTACTGGTATTTCATTCAAAATTAAGGGTGTTATTGATTCTTTATCACTTGGAAATCCCAATTCCTGCAAGAATTCATGATTCTGCGAAGGATTCATTTCGGAATAAATACTTTTAGTATCAATGATTTTTGGTGAGTTACCCAACGTATTAATTTTTTCAGACTTATTAAAAATTGACAAATTAAACCCTTTTTTTATGGAGTTTTTACAAATAAAGTAAAACTTAGAATAATTATTTTCTAGTTTTCCGGACCAACTTCTGGAATTTCGGTTAGTAAAAAATTCCGTTCGATTGGACATTATTTTTAAATAGTTATTTCCACAAATAAATCTTTTTGGAGATCTTTTAAAGTTACGATTAGTCCGATGATCAGACCATTCATATAAGTTCAGATTCCAATTAACGTATTTATTGCCTTTGTAGAAATAAAACCCTTTTCTTACACCCTTAACCCCATTTAATGAATGTTGGTTAATCGTATTTCTCGCTATATTATTAAAACTTTTCCCTTTTTGAAGTCCCTCATCAATCCAATACTTCAAAAAATAAATTGATTCGTACTTTAAGTATGAACTACTTAATGATTTTTTTAAATCTGTAAAAAAAATTTCCTTAATATTAATAATTGATTTGTACCAACTTGGAGTTCCGGTTCCGTGATTTGCGATACAATGAAAAAATTTTTCTGTTGCATACTCTACACCAAGGGGAAGTTCATTACTCTCGTAAATATGATTAGACTTGGTAATCGAAAGATAGAATTGATTTATCTTTATTACCAATCCTTTTTTATATTTTATAAGAAAGTGGAATATGTAATGTCTGTTGCATTTGTGGGGGATAAGCCGGGGGAAAAGGAAAATATTCCTGGAGATGTCCCAGTTCATAAATATAATAAAATCTAATTTGTTTATATTCAATGGTTTTCTACGAATAGTACAAGATCCAGCATCTGGTAAAACAAAACAGTTTAAGCAAAAATTTTTAAATTTATTTCTTGTATTCCACGCATCAACTATTCTATTACCGTCTGATCGTACAGAATATTTTAGAAACACATTTCGGTATTTTTTGTCAAATCCAAATTTATTATTATTGAGAGGTTCTTCAGTGGTGTGGAAACCCATACTTGGTTCGTCCACCGACGATACGTCTGAAAAAGCATAAGAAATTGATTTTGGAAAATTATCAATTATTATTTTTTCCCCTTCGTAAAATAAATTCTCCATTAGATATTTTATGCCTTCCGTAAAGCGTTTCTCTATCCGACAAATTGACGAATCTTTTGAGAAACACTTTGAAAACAATTTTGATTTCGTGTTGTTCCGTTCAACCCTGGCGGGGGGAGAAAGATCCCAAAAAGTTGAAGAATTGTTTATTAGTTGCTTGTCAATATGTATGTGGTTTATACTCATTTTATCGAAAAGCCATTCAAAATTTTTTTTGTTACGATTCAAATACCGCTTTTCAGTTAAATCTAAAGCTAAATCTATTGAAAATTTGGTATTTCCTCCACTTTTTGAATCCGAAACATTAATTTCCCAAGCTTTTGCTTCTCCATAAAATTCAAAAAAATATTTAATGTCCTCTGTATTTTTATATTCGGGATAGATAAAATTATTATTACTTATACACTCTTCTCCATATGCTCCACGACTAGGAAAAATTCCTTCTATGACACAATCTTTCCACCATTGTAAACCCAAAAGTTTAATCTGATCATATACAGGCGGCATAATGCCTATATTGTTGCTTATCCCGTGTTCAGTAGAAACAACACCTTCTTCTAAACCTGGCAGGTAACTTATATATTTTTCACTTCCTCGATAATAAATAAAGGAGTTATGCGGGGAAATATCAAGATATTTTAAAAACTTAAAACATTCTTCTTGCGTTGTGTTTTTACATTCACCATTATTTGTATGTTCATCAACCACTTGCGACAAATACAAATGTTTCGTTTCTAGCAAACCTTTTCCATTAAAACCATGCATAAAGATTGGTAATGTGAATAGTACTAAACAAATAAATGATATGTGACTTCTAAAACCACGTATATCGCGTGGGATTAATAGAATAATAATTCGAGGATCGAGGAGCTTAATGAGGTGTTCCCAGTTGAATATAATCTTGGTCGACAATCTAAAAGAATTACAATTTGTCCATAAATTAAATAAATACTGAGGGTTTTGTACTTTTCCGGATCTTAATACCTCACGAATAATCTTCTTTTTTTTTTCAATCTTATTCTACTCAATTACTAAGTATTACCGGGTATTTTCAAAAAAAGGGTGGGGGAGGGTAGAAAAAAATAAAAAAAATTGTCAAATTTATCTAACTATTTTATGTATGTCCTACGAAATTAATATAATATTATTAAATATTATTAAAGTTTATTAAAATTTTTAAACTTGATAAAATTTAATAATAAATTCTTTTATCTCTTTCTACGATTAATATGCATGAAACACATTATTTTAATGTTATTATTAAGTTACGATGTCAATTTTAGGAGGTGCGTCGGATGGATGGGAACATGTAAAACTTGTTAATCAATTTGGAAAACGAGATTTATAATAATATAGATAAAATACTTTAATTAGTTTTTTTATCGAGCGAGAAAGAACAATCTGATTCACCATTTTATTCTTTATATTCTCCATTACTGGGCGAACGACGGGGATTGAACCCGCGCATGGTGGATTCACAATCCACTGCCTTAATCCACTTGGCTACATCCGCCGTCCTTTTTTATTAAATAGTTAAATGCTTACCCTAATGTATATGTTACTATAAGAATAATGACCTTAGAGATACTTTTATTTTAAGTATATCTAAGGTCATTATTTCATTAAATAAAGGTTATTATCATATTTTAGTTATGATCCTAGCCTTCCTGCCTGGCCAACATAAAGTGAGAACTGAGTCATTATTTTTTCCTATGGGTAAAGACTAATAACCAATAAGGATATTAGCCATTTACAGAAGGAGCTTCAACAGAAGCTAAGTCTAGAGGGAAGTTGTGAGCATTACGTTCATGCATAACTTCCATACCAAGGTTAGCACGGTTGATAATGTCAGCCCAAGTATTAATTACACGGCCTTGGCTGTCAACTACGGATTGGTTAAAATTGAAACCATTTAGGTTGAAAGCCATAGTGCTAATGCCTAAAGCGGTGAACCAAATACCTACTACGGGCCAAGCCGCTAAGAAGAAATGTAGGGAACGAGAGTTGTTAAAGCTAGCATATTGGAAAATCAATCGACCAAAGTAACCGTGAGCAGCTACGATGTTGTATGTTTCTTCCTCCTGACCAAACTTGTAACCTGCATTAGCAGACTCATTCTCAGTAGTTTCTCGGATCAAACTGGAAGTTACCAAGGAACCATGCATAGCACTGAATAGAGAGCCGCCAAATACGCCAGCTACACCCAACATGTGGAATGGATGCATAAGTATGTTGTGCTCAGCTTGGAACACGATCATGAAGTTAAAGGTACCAGAGATTCCTAGAGGCATACCGTCAGAAAAGCTTCCTTGACCAATGGGGTAAATCAAGAAAACAGCGGCAGCAGCTGCAACAGGAGCTGAGTATGCAACAGCGATCCAAGGACGCATACCTAAACGGAAGCTGAGTTCCCACTCACGACCCATGTAGCAAGCTACGCCAAGCAAGAAGTGAAGAACAATTAATTCGTAAGGACCGCCATTGTATAACCATTCATCCACGGAAGCTGCTTCCCAGATAGGGTAGAAGTGCAAACCAATCGCAGCAGAAGTAGGAATGATAGCACCAGAAATAATATTGTTTCCGTAAAGAAGAGAACCGGATACGGGCTCACGGATACCATCAATATCTACTGGAGGAGCTGCGATGAAAGCAATTATGAATACAGCGGTTGCAGTTAATAGGGTAGGGATCATCAATACACCGAACCATCCAATGTAAAGTCGGTTTTCAGTGCTGGTGACCCAGTCGCAGAAACGACCCCATAAGCTTGCGCTTTCGCGTCTTTCTAAAGTTGCGGTCATGGTAAAACTTAGTTTTTTATAAAGTGATAATAAGTTCCCCAAGCATATAACTTGTTATTCCATAATATTACACAATCTTTCTTTTTGTGTCAACCCATCGTCTAATAATGGAATCCCATAGTGAAGATCGAAAACGATGATTGGATTGCTTAAATAGAGGGAGAAGAAGGGACAGAACATGCATTTACCTACGTGGCATCATCACTTGTCTATGAAGGTGACGCAGCAAATAGTCTTTCATTTTTGTTTTATTCGATGGAAGAAGACTACCCTTTATTCATATGTTTGGTGTCCGAGAAATAAATAGATGCATTAAATATTTTTTGATTATGAAAAAATTTTGGGTCGCCCGGGACTCGAACCCGGAACTCGTCGGATGAAAGTAGATAAGTTACTCTTTAACTGAGATAAAAACACCTCTTCTCAAACCGTGCTTGCAATTTTCATTGCACACGGCTCTCTCTATGTATTTATTTCTCATCATACTTGGTTCTTCTACAGAATTACAGAATCATATTGAGTTTGTTCCGGCAATTGCTTAATAAGCTTCTTGTTAGTAAAATTAGTTTTGAATTCGGGTATTCTCCCCTTCTGCAATGAGTCTGCTATAAAATCTACTTGAATAACATCTAAATACCAGAATCTTTTTTTATGGGAATAAACCCTGGAAAGAAACGGGGATTCCCGTTCTTTGTAAGATGAATATCTTGGAAATAGTCTTCTTGAACCATATTTTTTCCATACGACACGTATCGTACTTTTATGTTTACAAGCCAAAGTTTTTGCACATGAAAATCGGAGTATATACTGTATTTGATACAAGCCATTCCTATTTAGGCACCCACTATAATAATAGAAAATATTTTTCCAAATGTGATTAAATTGGTTAGGAATGTCATCATCTTCAGAAGTAGTCCAAGCTAATTTACCAATTGGATGTCCCAAAGTGTTACAAAATTTTTCTCTAGCTAATAATTTAATTGAATGGAAAACCGGAATTATAGCACATAATTCTTTGCTAATAATACTAGTAATAGGTAAATTATTTATCATTTTGGCTTGAACCACAATAATTTGAGGCCGGATACCAAGAATATAACCCAGAAAAGTCAGACACTCTTTGGATGATTCTCTTGGAGATACCCTGCATGGTTTAAACCAACAATGAAAATAATATTGCCAAAATCTTATTATATAACATTTCCATTTATGGACCAAAAATTTAGTACCTTTTAAAGCTATCATAAGATTATTTTCATATCTCACATAATGAATGGAGTATTTTTTTACGCATAGGGGGATATTCCCTGATAAAATAATGATCCGTGGTGACTTCTTAAAATGTGGTAGTTTTTCTATATGCTTAACTTTCCGAATAGATTGGGTTCGATCGAGTAAAGCTCCGTAGGGGAACGAATTGAAATGGAAAGTTCGTTTCCAAAGAGAAACCAAAGTGGATTCAAATTCGTGGACATAATAATTCCATAAAAATGTGGATAATTTACTTATTTCTTTCCATGATAGAGGAATGGATTTATCTAATACAATGATATTTTGATACTCGTGAAAAACAAATCGTAATAAGTGTGAAAAAGGAGCATCTTGAATTCGTCGACGAAAAATTCGTATAAGAATTTCTGGATGAATAAAATAAGGTATTTTTATATCTGAGAAATGATGACGATGTGAAAAATGGTCCTCCATAGAAGGGAATATGGAATGAATAGATTGAAAACTATTAAATTCATTAATTTCTTCTAGCAAGGGTTGTAATTGTACAATTTGCAAAACTGAGGTCAGGACTTCTCGGATTGATTCAAAGTAATAATTGATACAGTAATCAAAGGATTGGTTTTTTTTATTATGTCCTCCCCCGCTTAAATATTTATTTATCCATAAGGCTAAAGTTTCTAAAAGGTTTTGTTGACGTATCTTACTGATTAGACGTTTTCTAGTTATGAAACTAAAATGATTGTTGAGACTTGAATCGTCAATTTTTTTTGGACCCAATTCTTTTTTTTTGAAAAACGATTGCAAGCAATTGCGTGAATATCCTCTTGGAAAAGAAGTAAATACAAAAAGCGTTTTTGCCAGAAAATATTTGTTTGATTCATTCGTAGCTTATCAATCCTGGCTAAAACCCAAGCCATGGTTCTCACTAGAGTAACCTCTTAGGGTAGGAAATAATACATAGTGCAATCTGTGCAAAGACCAAAGAAATTGTTATTTATTCGGAAATGGAGATTTTCCCGAATAATCTATATCCAAAATTCATTTGATTCTTTGTCAAAATACTTATTTATTTTTAATAAAAAACTCGTTTTTCTAACCGATTGCTCTCCTGACTTATAAATTACTCTATTTGGTCAGCATACTGGTCACTTTTTCATATATTTTTATCTGAGTATTTAGGATTCACTCCCTGTGGTAAGGAAATCCCCTTAGTGGGGACCAACCTTTCCCATATTGGCTACTAATTTACCTTTAACTTTCAATTAGTAGGGAATTCTTGGAATAATTCTCTTTTAACAGAAGCTCGTTCTTCTGGTTTTACCTATGATTCAAGCCATATAGCTTTATCCATTAACTCCTTTTTTTGTTTAGTTAATAAATCCATATTTAATAAAGTACCTTTTTTAAGTACTTTTTCTCATTCCCTGATGAGAAAGAATATTATTAATTTAAGCCTGATGAAGAATTTGGAATATAAACGACATGCTGTTTTTTCCGCTAAGTTTCCCTTCAGGATTAGTCGCAGTTTCACAAACCTTGCCAATGGTTTGGATGATATTCTTATTTCATCTAAATATGTAAAACTCCCTAGTCGCACTTAAAAGCCGAGTACTCTACCATTGAGTTAGCAACCCATTTTCATTTCTAATAATGAAATGATGAACATACTGGAAAAAATATATATATATATTAATACAAGAATTGGATGTATGAATCGAAACAATTATTTTCAATAATTAAGAATGAGCAAATTCATTTTATGCATATTCGTTACCACCCCGAATTCTGTTACTATTACTCTCGTGATGAATCCATATTAAACACATAAGTTATGGTTGGTTATAGGTGGGTTAATCGAAAGGGATGCTACAAAAATATTATATTTGCATAAATCGTTATTGTCAATCCAATTAATGTTTGACGAATAATCACTTATCGAAGTAGCACTTATCTCATAATTTTTTTTTATCTTAAAATAAGTATATGGGTCTTACGCTACTCTACGTAGAGGTGATTCAATAGGATAATAAGCAAAAGCTTATTATCTTACGTATTTACTTATTGATATCGATTCTTCATCCATCCTATTAAAATGAAGAAAAAGTTGGTTATATTGGTTATATTAATAACATTTGAAATTCGAGGATAAACTGTTAAATAAACATAAAATAAGAGAGAGAAAAATGGGTAGTAAAAGAATAATTGAATAGGACCAAACACTGGACTCATCATTTATACTAGGATTTAGCTCTTAGTTGTGCAAATATCTCGGCTTTTTGCAAAATATCCTTAACAGTTTCTGTGGGTTGCGCTCCCCGTTCAATAAAATAAACAATGGTAGGCATATTTCACTGGGTTTGATCTTTTATTGGATCATAAGAACCAACTTCCTGAATAGCTCTTCCCTACCCTCGAGATCGAGCGTCAATTGCAACGATTCGGTAAGTAGCTTATCGGGATAGGCATACTAGAAGTTTTCCCCCCAGCAAAACCATATATGAAGTTTTATCTTCATATGGCTTAAGTTAGAATTATAAGATTAGCCTAGGGATTATCCCCGTAACTCAAGTATGTTTTTTTGACAATTTAGTGTATTTTCTCACTTATTGAGTCGTCTTCCACCCACTTGTATTATTAATACTAGAGATTCATAACACTTCTACCCTCATCTAGTAATTCGAACATATAGGATTTTCTTGTTTTTAAACTGATTCTACAATTATTTTTAATCGTTAGGTTCAAGTTCTACTCTGGTGGTTTAAGGTCTAGGATGAAAAAATTGAAGCAACTCAATTTTTTTCATCCACTTAAATTAATCATAACAATTATTAATTAATTAATGCATTCCTTTATGGACTCCGTTATCATATCAAGAATGATATTTTTCTTATTTGTGAAAATAAAAAAAAAAAGAGTAATTTAGAAAATTTAATCTTCGGAGAGGATAAAGGTGTAGATTAACAAAGTTTAATAGCTTTTTTATTCACGTTAACCCTAGATCATCCTCCCAACTCACAAGTTATAGAAAGGATCCTACATTATTACTCAAGCTTCATTTTGGAAGAATCTTATAAAATTAAAATCAATGTTGAGGTAGGAACATTTCCGTCTTAGGAGGAAACGGCGGATGTTTTGATCCGCGAAACCAATCATGATATTCAAATCGCACGTTGCTTTCCACCATATTGTTTCAAACGAAGTTTTACCATAAATTTTTTAATTTTTATAAATGTGTAAGTGAGTATGCGATGAAAAAATTAATAATATGACGTAATTTAAGAAAAATTTATATTATTTATTTTCATCATATTGTTAAACCCCCAAACAAAGACTGAAATATTTTGTGGAATAGTCAGAAAAAAAATTAGTAATTTTGGTTGTTGGAAAGTCTAGCAAAAGATTTTAAATTTTTTGTTATACCAATAATTGGAATAGTCAATTATTCATTAGGTTTTAATTCTGTTTCAAAGACTTAATAAAATTTCTTATAAGCATATAAGAGCAGCATACATTATTTTTATATTAATCTTTGTAAAGCCATTATGTACCGCAAATTTATCAATTTTTCTTTTAATTTTGCTTCTCATAAAGCTCGGGATTTTACTCAATTCTAATTGACTCTCAGGATCCCAAATCACACCTTTTTCTGTACATAATGATTTCATAATAACTTCTTTGGTATCATGACCACCAAATAGATCTATAAAATGATCTTCCATGCCCGGAATGAATGAATTATAAACTGAATCAGCTATTTGATTAGTACCTTCATAACCTGAAAAAGGTCTATATCCTAATGGAAAATTTTGAATATGAACTGGTGCAGAAACAACTCCACAGGGAATATTTAGGCGTTTACCAATATGACGTTCCATCTGAGTACCAAATATAGCAGATGGTTCTATACGAGCAACCTTATTTGCTACTTCAGCATGATCATCCGTAATGAGTACTTCATCGCAAAAATTATGAACTTGTTCATTAAACCATTCTTTATCATGTTTACAATAGGTACCCGCACAACTTACACGAATTCCCATTTCTCTATTAAGTATTTTAGTCATTGAAGCGGCATGAGTCGCATCACCAAAAATAACTGCTTTTTTTTTTTTCAAATTTTGACAATCAATGGATTTTGAGAACCAAATAGCTTGAGAAACAAATTGAGTTTGTTGATAAACATAAGGTTCATAATCAACTGTTTCTTCTAATGCTACAACAGCCAAATTATTAATATGTTTCTGTATTTGCCGGATACATTTAGCTGTATCTACCACTCCCATAGGAGTTACGGATACGTAAGGTATTCCAAATTCTTTTTCTAAATATACTGCTGTCATTAAGCCGATCTCGCGGTAAGGAACAAAATTAAACCAAGCTTTTGGTAAATTTTCAAGATCTTCTACAAAACTTCCTTCAGGAATTACTTGATTAATTTTGATACCCAAATCTTGTAATAAACGTTTCAATTCACGAAAATCATGTTGATTGTGGAAACCTAAAGTGGAAATACCAATAATATTTGCAGAAGGTACATCTGTGATAGATTGATCCAATGTTCTTCGTCTACGAGCTTTACCTAAATAATATCTAACCACTTGTTCTAAAGTTTTATCTGCTGCCTGAAGTTCATTGACGCGATAATGATTAACATCTGCAAGAATTACGTCGGAATCGGAAATAATAGATGCTCTATCTACAAAGTTTTGTAAATCTTCTTGCAAAATACTAGAAGTACATGTAGGTGTTAATATAATTAAATTAGGACGTTCTTCCTTATCTTTTCGAGTAATATTATCAACAACTTTATCTTGGGATCCACGCGTTAATACGTGACGATCTACTATGCTAGCAGTTACAGGAGTAAAATCCCTTTCTCTTTCTAGCATGGAACGCATTACATTAAAGTAGTCATCCCCCAAAGGAGCATGCATAATAGCATGCACATTCTTAAAAGAGCTGGCTACTCGAAGAGTTCCAATATGAGCGGGGCCAGCATACATCCAATAGACTAATTTCATAAAAAAAAGTTTTTTTTTCTAGCTTACCCCAAACATATTTTCCTTGCCATACATGCATATTTGTTTCATTATCGTAAAAAATCGGAGAATACACTACTATGATTGGTGGAATAATATAATAAATTTATAATTTTGTTCTTTTACAATCCTTACGCTGAATAAAAGCCTGGGACGGAAGGATTCGAACCTCCGAGTAGCAGGACCAAAACCAGCTGCCTTACCACTTGGCCACGCCCCATTATATATATATATGATTTATTGTTATTGAATCCCAATACCAAGGTTGTTGTCAATCCATATATTTTATTCATATTATCCATGTCATTGATACCAAACATTATTTGTATATTCATCCATTCCCATTCTTACAAAAAAAAATTATTGAGTAAAATTGAATGAATCTATTACAAGAATGAGAGAGTAGAATAGAGTAATAAAAAAAAAATTAATATAATTTTTTTTTTATTTTGTAGAATGGATAGAAGAAGAACTAATTCCTTATTCTTCTATTTATTATGTGGAGGGGACTATATCAATGTATAATGTATAACCTTTTGAAACTGAAATAAAGAAAAGAACTCATAATGAGATGTACTTCCATCAGCAATAAATTCATGAGGTTCTTCCCGTATTGCCTCGTAATAAATTTTATTATTTCTGGAGAAAATGCCGACTATGCTTAAATTCTACCTAGAAAATGTCTTTCATTTAATATTTTTTGCTAAATTACCCGAAGCTTATGCGGTTTCTGATCCAATCGTGAATGTAATGCCAATAATACCTTTGTTCTTTTTCCTCCTAGCCTTCGTTTGGCAAGCTTCCGTGAGTTTTCGATAATACCTAAATATTTCATTTGGGGGGAAGGTTAAAAAAAAAGTTTATTCTTTACGATTTATTCCATTGAAAATTCATTTTTATTGAGGATTTACAGCGAAGATGTAAAATTTCAAAGTTTTAATTTAGATCTCCACAGGAAAGTTTTTGTATCACCTTCTCCATCTGCTTAGTAGGGCGGAGGTGGTACATATGCATAGTGGGTAAATAAATAAATATTTAATTATTATAGTATCGAATTATTTTGTATAATCAATTGATTATACAAAATAATAGTTATTTTTACCAGATAATTTTTCTTATATTAATTTTATTCTAGAAAAAAAAAATTATATTAAATTGAGTATTGAGTATTTAGTATTTATACTTAATTTAGTATTAATTTATTCATATTAATATTAGTCTATTAGAGATTTCACCCAATTTTATTCAGAGTTTGGTTTTCATAAAATATGTTATTCTTATTTCGTCGATCCTCCCTACTTAAAAAGTATAAAAAATATAGTATAAAGATTGATAATTTATTCTACTCTATTCATAGTAATAACGGAGATAATACCATGCTTACTCTTAAGCTGTTCGTTTATACAGTGGTTATCTTTTTTGTTTCCCTCTTCGTCTTTGGATTTCTATCGAATGATCCCGGACGTAATCCTGGACGTAAAGAATAAATAATTTTTCTTTTCCTGAGGAAGAAATAACAACACTTATATACAATTATGGAATGAATTTTCAACTCTTGAATGAAATCGGAGAGAGAGGGATTCGAACCCTCGGTACAATTAATTGTACAACGGATTAGCAATCCGCCGCTTTAGTCCACTCGGCCATCTCTCCAAACTGGTAAGTATTTTTACTTTAACACAAAGGTAAAGTAAAAGTCTATATTTTCAAGAATATGAAGACTTTCTCAAATGTGGAATCATATTATAGTGGTGAAAAGTAACATGAACTTCGGAAGAAAGGGAGACACTTGCTTTCTCCACTTTAATAAAATTAGTTCCTTATTTTACTTTAGCCTAGCCAAATACTGGCCAGGCTTTCTTTCTTATAAGTAGATGCTAAAGCAAATTTTTAATTATCGATACAATTCGTTACCCAATCTTATAGCTAAAATACTCGTTATAAAAGCACTTATAAGGGCTAAAATAATTTGACTGTCTGAAATTGATGTCATCCTTTCATTCTCCTCCTAATTATTTATAAGATAAACCACGAAATGGTTCAGTCTAATCCACAACCATGGGTTAATCATCAAATTTTGTCAATCAAAAAAATGGATGTACTTCCTATTATTGTACCAATTCGAGCTCCTCATAGCTACTGTATATTCGTTTAATCTGAAGTTGCAAATAATCCTAATTGAGATTGGACAAATCATAATTAAATATAATCATATATTATTAAAAACATGTTTTATTTACTTAGTTGAATGGGTAAAAATAAAAAAAATCATTATTTTATTATTGATTTTGTAAAACCAAATTGGAAATGGAGGGGTTAAACCAGAATGAATTTAGAAGTTATTGCACAGCTTACTGTTTTGGCTCTAATAGTTATATCGGGTCCATTGGTAATTGCTTTATCAGCAGCTCGCAAAGGCAATTTGTGATTTCAATACACCATCTCCGGAAGTAAAATAACGTTTTTTGTATTGATTCTCCGGGGATGGAGGTCCAAAAACATAGTAATACTTTATTCAATCCAATTAATAATGACTTATTATCCTTTTCATTGTTGATTGGACAAACGATAAAGATTTATGCTACTATCGATTCGTAGCGGATATAGTTTAGTGGTAAAAGTGCGATTCGTTCCAACAACTTGAATAGTTAAAAGGTCTTTCATACCGATCAACATCTCAGTTGACAACCTTGTTTCTATAGAGGTTCAAATCCTTTCCCGTGAGTGCCATAGGAACAGCATTATTCCCCTGAAAAAAATAAAAATCCAGAGTTAATTTTTTGGATTAGAAAGTAGCAAATCTTTTCGGATTGGGGAGTAGCAAAGCAGAATAAAATTTAAGCTATATTAGTCTCATAAGATTAATCTGTCGAAAATCCATGGGTAGAAATCAAAAATATTCTTTTCATCGTAACTAAATCTTTGACTTTTTTCCAATTTATTGAATAAGTCACAGCTGAATAGCTATGAAATAATGATTCTAGTTTACTAGAATTATAAGCATTTACATTTCAGGCTCGGTGGGAAGTATTTCCCCGAGGATTAGAGCTAATAGAAGTAGGGAACGAAGTAACTAGAAAGAGTTTTTATTTAATCAATTATCATTTAATTGATTATTCACAAATTCCGAATCTCTCTTTCTAGGAGGATCATCTAAAAAGTAAAAAGTATTCATTAGGTATGGATAATAAACCAACGTAGATGTTACGGATGCAACTCTTCTCTTTTAATAGTATTAAAAATAAAAAAAAAATATTAATTTTGTTTGTGGGGTCCCCAGCCTCAAAATTTGTTTATGAGAGAATTCTTAATGCCCTGTGAAATCCGTAGAGGAGCCGAATGAAAATAAATTTTCATGTTCGGTTCTGAATTAGAGGCAATTACAATTAATTGATTGGAATCTGTTGTCGACCATAACCCTTAGCCTTCCAAGCTAATGATGCGGGTTCGATTCCCGCTATCCGCTTTATTTTACAAAAAAAAATTAGTGTATTCCTCTAAAGTAAAAGTCTATTTCTCCATAGATTTTTAAAAGAAAGAAATTGAAAACATTTTTTATTTCTAATGCAATATTTCCCTCCACAGCTACATCGTAAATTATTTCATTAAGAACGTAGTATTCGTAGTATTCGTAGTTACAAGCCCTTGTTGTTACGACGTGACTAGAATAACTTGCTCCTGATAATCGAAGGGTAAAAAAGCGCTGAAGCACAATGCGTCTCGTATAGTCCTAATATAGAAAGAAGGTTAAATGACAGTCTGAGTCGTTAAATTTTGAGCAAAGAATCGAAGAGGGTATCGACTAGGTATAATAAATTCCCTTTGAGGAATGCAAGACTTCCAAAATAGTAGGGTAATAAAAAACTATTTAAATTAAGTAAGTAAATTAATAGGAAGAGGTTTTTATTATAGTTATTCTGGTAGGTTGGGCATCAAAAAATAGAGTATATGAATAATGTATCTGTGGTAGCGTCGTTATCCACAAAGTAATAAAGCTTTATAGATATCGCTTTATTATATTGTAAAGGAGGGCTTTAAAAATGGTGAATGCAGTTAACTTAGTGAAACTATCTAATAGTTTACCTTCATTCTCTATTCCCCAGACCTCTATAATCCATTATAGTCTAGGTAAAATTCACATATATTTGGAATAAAATATTTAATTATATTTCATTATTTGATTACTAAAGTACGTTTTATTGTGTGGAAAACACGATAGTCTTGGGGGGGAAGGGGGATTAGGAGCTGGAAGAAAAACAGGAAGATGGGAAACAAGGACAGGCTACCACACCCCTCCCCTTTACGTAGGATTAATTGGAGTAAGAAATGAAGAAGGGGGAAGGAGTGAAATACTGATTATCCTATGATTCAGAATAAAATGAAAATGAACCATGAAATTGGGTTCACCACGTTCACCCCCCTTCACCTTCCTCACCAGTTTTTCACGCGAATATCCTATTTGGGATGGAGCGGAGAATATAAAAATGAAAATTTAAAGTTTTTAATAACGTTTTAACTAAGTTCCTTATTGTGGTACATCTCAGTGTAGAAACTAATCCACTTACTGATTATTAAATTTAAAATTAATAAACTTTGTCAATCTGAAAGGGTTAGGGAGATAAAATGAAAACAAAATTTTATTTGTAACCCTTTCCGTAGAATATACTGAAAGATTTACTCAGTCGGGGAGTTAATATCTTCAGCAAGGTAAGAGTAGTATTCTCTCGAAATCGAAGTTTAATTTAGGGTTAGTTACATATAATACAATATAATTGGTTAAATACTTTGATTTGATTGCTGTGGATGCTTTCAGTTAACGACACTGAGTAACTATAATAGACATGGAGAAATAACTCCTGAGCATTTCTTTATTAAATAGGATAGAGAGTGAATCAATGATAGTATTTTTTTCTTTTCGGGAAGGATAAAAATGCGTCCATCGTCTAATGGATAGGACAGAAGTCTTCTAAACTTCTGGTATAGGTTCAAATCCTATTGGACGTAATACATCTTAAAAAAACTTAAGACTCTTTTGTACTTAATAAAAAAATTGATGTGTTTCTAATCTTCCTCCTAAAAATTTAGACGTGGTAATACGAGAGAGAAGAGCCATAAAAAAGTTATTTAAACTTTTTTTGTGGCTCTTCCCGCATTACCACATAATCATATATTTATTTTTGTTCTTGAAGCAAAAAAAGTTCAGTATGTTCTTCAATGGCTTCCTTCAAAATAATTTCTGCTTGTTCCGTAAACACTTTAGTAGAACAAATAATTTCTGCAAACTTAGGTTTATTAGTTATTAAATACTCACGGAATTGAACAAGAAATTTTTTAACTTGTCCAATTTCTAGTATATCCGAATATCCATTAACTCCGGTATAAATAGTAGCTACTTGTTCTTCCACAGTCAAAGGAGCCGATTGAGATTGTTTAAGCAACTCACGTAATCGTTGACCCCTTGCTAGTTGATTCTGAGTAGCTTTATCAAGATCAGAAGCGAATTGTGCAAAGGCTTCTAATTCTGCAAATTGAGCTAGTTCCAATTTTAATTTTCCGGCCACTTGTTTCATGGCTTTAATCTGAGCTGCAGATCCTACTCTGGATACAGAAATACCTACATTAATTGCAGGTCGAATTCCGGCATTAGATGAATCAGCTGATAAAAATGTTTGTCCGTCAGTAATAGAAATTACATTTGTAGGAATATAAGCCGAAACATCTCCGGCTTGGGTTTCAACTACAGGCAAAGCAGTCATGCTTCCCTCACCCAATTGAGAACTTAATTTAGCTGCTCTTTCCAAAGGGCGGGAATGCAAATAGAAAACATCTCCTGGATAAGCTTCTCGACCAGGTGGTCTTCTTAGTAAGAGAGACATTTGTCGATAAGCTTGTGCTTGCTTAGAAAGATCATCGTAAATAATTAAAGTATGTTGTTGACGATACATAAAGTATTCTGCTAAAGCTGCTCCTGTGTAAGGAGCCAGATACTGCAATGTTGCGGGAGAATTTGCAGTTTCTGCTACTACAATGGTATATTCCATAGCGCCTTGTTCTTCAAAGGTATTTACTACCTGAGCTACGGAAGATGCTTTCTGACCGATAGCTACATAGACACATATGACGTTTTGACCTTTTTGATTCAAAATAGTATCCGTAGCTACTGCTGTTTTACCGGTTTGTCTGTCACCAATAATTAATTCCCGCTGACCGCGTCCGATGGGAATCATGGAGTCAATAGCAATAAGACCTGTTTGCATAGGTTCATACGCGGAACGTCTTGAAATAATACCTGGAGCAGGAGATTCAATTAGTCTGGATTCAGAAGCTGGGATTTGACCTTTACCATCAATAGGTTGAGCTAAAGCATTTACAACACGACCTAAATAAGCGTCACTTACCGGTATTTGAGCAATTTTACCCGTTGCTTTTACGGAACTGCCTTCCTGTATAGTCAATCCATCACCCATTAATACAGCTCCAACATTGTTTGATTCTAGATTCAAAGCAATTCCTACTGTACCATCTTCAAATTCTACTAATTCCCCTGCCATTACTTCGTTAAGACCGTAAATACGGGCAATGCCATCTCCTACTTGGAGTACGGTACCAATATTAAAAACCCTCACTTCTTGATTATATTGCTCGATTTGTCGGAAAATAACACTGCTAATTTCCTCGGGTCGAATGTTTACCATTAGCGTTCGTTGATGAATTTTGAGGAGTGAAACCTATGAAAAAAACTAATCGGTTGTGTTTTCTGCGGCCCTCACCAATAAGTCAATATGATAATCAATCATGCGTGATTGTAATTCGCTATTCAAACGAATGTTCAAAACTTCTAAAGCTCTTTCTAATGCAAGGCGAGAAACTTGTTGGCGAACTTGCTCAATCGCTCTTTGTTCCTCAAAGCGAATAGTAGCATTTTTAGAGTCTTCCAATCTTTTTGAATTTCCGTCAGCAGAATCTACCAAATCTTGCTTTTCTCCTTCCATCCGAGAGAGACCATTTATGCGAATCTCGTCTGCTTTTATTTTTGCTTGTTGCAAGCGAGTTCGAGCTTGTTTAAGCTTATCAGTAGCTTCTTCATACCGTTCCTCTGCATCGCGTATGGTACTCAAGATGGTTTGTTTACGATTATTCAATAAATTACTTAATGAAAGTGGATTATATATCTATAAATCTTGTAGATTAACAATCTCTTCCCAAACCGAACATGAATTTTTCGATTCATACGGCTTTCCTGCTCAATCTTTAACGAATAATATGATATATAAGATCCATTTTCTAAGACTGAGCCTGCCCTTTCTACTCAAAATTTGTCACGTTAAATTACCATGAATTTTTTGAAACTTATAATTTTTTATAAAGGGCTCTTATGGTCGAATCGTCAGTAAGGTTTTCCTCCCTTAATAAATAATCATCAATGTATTTGGGTTGCCAATCCAGTACCAAAAATCTCATTTGGTTATTCGTAGGAGATTATGATAATTCATTCAATATGAAGAATAAATTTAAGAATTATTTTGATATGAGTGTTATATACCAAATTAACCTCCAACCATGTCTTTTTTTAATACATTCCATACAAACATGGTGGGGAAAGAATACCCCAGTTGTACCTAGACTTCAAGCGGTTCAGCTTTAACCATTTCCACGGAATTCCCTAGTCGGTTAGTAAAAATAAAAAAAAAGTTATTTACTAATGTTACGAAATGCTGTAGTCCCTCCATAATTTGACCCAGGGGTAATTCGTTAGGGTTATGCACTTCCTTCCCATCGAAGTGCAGCTGAGTGATTCCAGCTATTTCATTTAGATATTCGACCCGCACACACTCCCTTTCCAGAGTAGACTGGTAGACCGAGCACCACACCTGAATTAATTAGATTTGTTTCTAGAAGGTTGGCATTCAAGCCAAACCCCCCAGCAGGGGGCCAATAACCCGAAATAATAACGAAATCAATCACATTTTTCATACTTTTCTCCCATTACAGGTTATTATCCAAGTTTACATAGTTTTTTCCTTATCCAGCCCTACCCACTAATTGATGATCCTATTGAAGATCATAGTCTTATATGAAAAATCTAAGGATTTTTGCTTGAGTTCCATCCATTTCACAAATAGGTTGTATAATACTTTGTTTGCTCCACCCTCCGCTACAAAAGTGATGAAAATACTTTATAAAAAAAAGGAATAGTAATAAAAAAAAAGAGTAAAAGTTTTTTTACTTACTTGTGCTAGCCCCTCCTCGGAGAATTTGACCGAACAAATAAATGATTAGAGGAGAGGATTAATCATCAATAACCGAAGGTTAATAAAAAAAGGTATGAATTTTTCTTTTTTGCGTTTCCCGAACTAAACGAAAGGATTTGCGAATGGAAGTGCTAAAGCTACAACTAAACCATAGATGGTTAAAGCTTCCATAAAGGCTAAGCTTAGTAATAAGGTACCTCGAATTTTACCTTCAGCTTCTGGTTGTCTCGCAATACCTTCCACGGCTTGACCCGCAGCAGTGCCTTGACCAACACCTGGTCCAATAGAGGCAAGACCCACAGCTAATCCAGCAGCAATAACGGAAGCAGCAGAAATCAAGGGGTTCATGGTAAATTCCTCCGACTAAGGTTGAAAAAGAGTATTATTAATAAGAACCTATTCTTCATTGCTAACTAAGAATTTTATTTTGAATCATAAAATTCTTATTCTAATTTGGTTAGTTAGTAACCCAAGATGTCTCTTATTAAGGTGGTAGTACCACTATCTAAGATATAAAAAATATTATTTATTACTTTTACCTAAATTAATTAGATATACATTTATTTGTTAATAATCAAAACATTATTTAAGGATTTACCGGTAAAGGCAAAAAAAAATTAATTTCACCAATAAATGGCAACTAATATTTCATAACTTTTCAATGAGGAGAGTTATATAAGCGAAACTACATTGCATAATATGTATAGTAACTCTTATTTCTTCATCTCCATCATCTAAAACCGAGAAATATTTCATTTTATTTCCAGATAAATTTCAATAAACTAACTCGAATTTAACTCAAATTTATTAAATTATTTAGTTATTCCCATATATACAACCCCTTATTCATAAACTTTTATTAAATTTTTATAAAACTGAAAGTTTAATAAAAGTTTGTATGGTTATTTCTACTAGTATACTCGACAGAATAAATTTCTGTTAAACTTTGAAATTTTGATATAGGAATGAGTTTTTATTATAAAATACAAAATTTTTTTAGGTTAAATTTCATACTTTTACCACATAGCAACAATTTTTGCATCTCGGGATTACTGTCCTAAAAAAGTTCCTTTATTTCCACGTAAGGATTACTCACATTTTATATTAATGATGCGAGTAATCCTCTTCTTTTTATTTTACTCCTACTTTCACTCCCCCTAAGGAATAATTCTTTACCCATTCGTTTAGTAAAAAAGACTATTGGATAATTGATGATGACCTTCTATGGATTCTCCTATATGAGCTGCGGCTAAAGTTGCAAAAATCAAGGCTTGAATAGCACTTGTAAATAATCCTAGAAACATCATAGGTATAGGAACTACTAGGGGTACTGGAGAAACAGGAACAGCAACTACCAATTCATCAGCTAATATATTTCCGAAGAGTCGAAAGCTAAGTGATAAAGGTTTAGTAAAATCTTCTAAGATATTGATTGGTAAAAGTACTGGGGTTGGCCGAATATACTTACCAAAATAACTTAGACCTTTTTTTTGAAGACCCGCATAGAAATATGCTACTGATGTAAGTAAGGCTAAGGCAACAGTAGTATTTATATCATTTGTGGGTGCAGCTGATTCTCCATTAGGTAATTCGAGGATTTTCCAAGGAAGAAGAGCGCCTGACCAGTTAGAAACGAAAATGAATAGAAACATGGTTCCAATGAAAGGAACCCAAGGACGATATTCTTCTTCTCCTATTTGAGTTCTAGTCAAGTCTCGAATAAATTCTGGAACATATTCAACAAAATTTTGACTACCAGATGGAATAGTTTGTGGATTCCGAGCAGCCAGAGTAGCTGAACCTAATAAAATAGCAATTACTACCCAAGAGGTTATAAGTACTTGTCCATGAACTTGTAAACTACCTACTTGCCAATAAGAGTGTTGACCCGCTTCTACACCAGATACTTCATACAAATCCTGGAATGATATGAGAGATAGTGCAATATGCGTGTTGCTCCTTCTGAGGATTAACTAGAAAATAAAAAGAAAATAATTTTTCTCCAAATATTTTACTTCTTGAGAGATTCCCGATCACTATATATATATATATATAGAATATATCTCTTTCTACAAAAAAAGATATATTCTATGTATTTCAATAAAATTTTAGTATTAGAAAAAAAAATCTAGTATTTTTATAAAATTTTTAAGTTTGGAACTACTGCCTGACTATACAAAATTTTATAAAATTTTGTAATTAAACAATTAATCTTTCATATAACTTTTACGACCTTCACAAATTGCTGACGCCAATTTGTCTGAAATCCATCGAATTGAGGCTCTAGCATCATCATTAGCTGGAATTGGAATATCTGCAAGATCCGGATCACAATCTGTATCTACTAAGCAAATAGTTGGAATATTTAAAGTTATACATTCTTTAATAGCAATAGATTCTTCTCGTTGATCAACAATTGTTACAACATCGGGTAAACTTGCCATATATTCAATTCCACCTAGATACTTTTTAAGTTTAGCTAATTGTCCTTTCGAAATAGCTGCTTCTTTTTCTGGAAGTCTATCGAATCCTCCTGTCTTTTCTTTGTTCTCCAAATCTCTAAGTTTTTGGAGGCGCTTCTCCATAGTAGACCAATTGGTTAACATACCTCCAAGCCATTTCTTATTTACATAGTGACATCGGGCTTTAATAGCAGCCGATGCTGTTAAATCAGCTGCTTGATACTTTGTACCGACCATTGAAAATTGTTTCCCTTCACTCGCTACATTAGCTACTGAATCACAAGCTTCTGATGAAAAACGAGCAGTTCGAGTAAGATTTATAATATGAATACCTTTACGTTCTGCAAAAATATAAGGTGCCATCTTAGGATTCCATTTTCGAGCTTGATGACCAGAATGAACTCCAGCTTCCATCATTTCTTCCAAATTAATATTCCAATATTTTGGTTCCATTTCCCCTCTCATAAAAGAATTCCATGGACTATATGATAATATACTCATATAAACTAAATTTATTAATAAATTTAATTCATTAAAATATTAAGGTTGTTCTGCCATAAATAGTAGTAGTAGTAGAAACCTATATAGTTTTGTTTGATTCTTCTCCGTCTAGATACACTTCCTCTTTATCAGTATCAGAATCGGATACTGATTCTCCCAACACTTCATGAATAGTTTCTTCAGTTATTTCATGAACAGTTTCCTCAGTTGCTTCATCAATAGTTTCTTCGGTTGCTTCACCAACAGTTTCCTCGGTTGCTCCACCAACAGTTTCTCCGGTTGCTTCACCAGCAGTTTCCCTGGTTGCTTCACGAATAGCCTCTCTGGTTGTTTCACCAATAGTTTCTTCATCACTAGTTTCTTCATCACTAGTTTCTTTATCACTAGTTTCTTCATCACTAGTTTCTTCATCACTAGTTTCTTCATCACTAGTTTCTTCATCACTAGTTTCTTCATCACTAGTTTCTTCATCACCAGTTTCTTCATCACTAGTTTCTTCATCAATAGTTTCTTCATCACTAGTTTCTTCACCAATAGTTTCCCCACCAATAGTTTCTTCGGTAGGAAAAGAAGATAATTCCCTTTCTTCGTGTAGGAAAAGATTTCTAATTTTGTTAATAAAAAATTCGTTATTCTTCGTTTGCAAAGTTTTCAAATTCATTTCTTCCTTCCTTTTCTCAAAAGTTACTTGCAAATTTATTTCTTCACATCCAGTACCAGCGGGAATCATTCCACCAATAATTACATTTTCTTTTAAACCCCTCAACCAATCGATTCGACCTCGGATAGCAGCCCCGGCTAATACTCGGGTAGTCTCTCTGAAACTTGCTTCTGAAATAAAACTCTTAGTATTAAGAGATGCTTTTGTTATTCCTAATAGTATTGGTCTATAATAGATTTTTTTCCCCGAAGCAGAATTCACTCTTTGTGCTCGTGAAAGTTCAATTAATTCTCCGGGTGAAAAAACACTAGCCGTTCCATCTTCTAAAGTAATTATTTTTGATGTCATCTGTCGCACAATAATTTCTATATACTTATCAGATATTTGTACTCCATGGGATCGATAAATTTTTTGAATTTGATTAACCAGATTTATTTGACTCTGCTCCAGACTTATCCTAGCACTAAGGGAAAAACCCCAGGAATTTCCAAAAATCCATGTTATATCTTTCCTCCAGTCTCTATAACTATTTTTGAAATCTATGGATACTGGAGTAACTAGACGGGATTCCAACAATCGTTCAATCTTAATAAGATCCTGAGTAATATCCCCATATTTCAATTTTTCATGAAATAAGGTTAATAATGTAGTTCCCCCCGGAATAGGTTCTCCGCAATTAGTATGAATAATTCCTCCTTCACTGACCAAATAAGACTTAGTTAATCTAAGTACTAAATATTCCGTATGAATGGCTACAATTTGACGAGATTGAGAAAATTGTTCATCTATTAGTAAGGACCCCTTACAAATCAATTGTCCAAGATTAACTAATGAAAATGGATTTTTGCACGGGGAAAATGAAGATAGAAAACAACGATTTAGTAAATTATAAATAATATTCTTGCACAGAATCAAATGATACATTTTATTCTTTTCATCCAAGAAATACCAATGAGGTAGTTGAGAAGTTTTCTTTGAATTGTCAATAGAGTAATATTCATTTGATAAAGTTCCATTGAGAGTTACCCAATGAGAAAAAGACGAAATTTTAGTGATACTAAGCAAATTCCCCAAAAGACCTAATTTCTTCGACAGAGTTATTTGTATAAGATTCTCCTGAAAAGTTTCTTGGGCTGATAAAGCAGAATTTGCAGTAACTTTTTTCACCAATTCAGATTTTTTACCTTTCTTACTCCTACTCTTATTCGAAGATTTTAAAAACTTTGTTGAATTACCATAATTTTTTGAAGAAACACCGGTCTCTAAATAAAGAATTTCCTTATTTTCTTCTAACAAATCAGAATATATATTAGAATATTTCATACCAGTCAATGAAGAGCTATGATTTAAATCATAATTTAAATCATTGGCGGACAAAATAAGAAAAGATGTATCTTCTTGATTTTCATACAAAGAATGAATAGTACCTTTGTGTTGACTGAATAAATAATTTTCATTATTTGAAAATAGGTTGGTGTAATGAACTTTGTTACTAAAAATATATTTTAAATCCGCCGTATCCTCATCACTTCCATCATCTAAGGGAGACTTATCCAAATTTAATTGAAGAAAATATTTGAAGGTTTTACTAATTCTTATTCCAATGAGAGAAATAGAAACTTCTTTTTGGAAAGATTCTTCTTTTTCCCAATCCAATAATAAACGGGTTTGAACTAATTGAATATTTGTGTTACCGGTGGTTCGAACTTCTTCACCATCTTCATAAAAAATATATTTAACAGTTCCAACTTTTAAAGTCTTTTGTTCTCTTAGTAACTCTCGATGAAAGAATGTTGTTGATAATTTTGATTCACTAGTTATTGTATATTCTATTGCTGGTCTTACCAAAGCAAAAGGTCTTTCTTCCTTTCTTTCCTTCTTTTCCTTCATTTGCTTTACCCCCCTCATCATCCCCTTCTTCATAATATTCTTAACATTTCTTCCCTTTATTTGTTTTATCTGCTTTACCTCCCCAATTCTGCTCCTCTGCCTCTTCCCCTTCAATTGCTTCATCTGCTTCATCTGCTTCATCTGCTTCACCTGCTTCACCTGCTTCATCCGCTTCATCTGCTTCACCTGCTTCTTCCCTCCCAATTGCTTCATCTGCTTCATCTGCTTCATCTGCTTCATCTTCCTATCGTAACCCCTTACCCTCATCATTTCCTTCTTTTTATTATGGGGTTGGACCCACTGGAGGTAAGTCCACCCATTGGATTTGAATCTATCAAAAAGTTTTTTTCCTGGTGGTACCAAAACGTCTTTCAGTTTAGATAAATTTCTCTTTTCTCCCAGATAAATTATATTTCCAGGCAAAATCCTTATTTCAATTAGTTCCTTTGCTATTTTCCGTACCTTGACCAATCCATTCACTTGGCTATAAATATTTGAAGTTATTCGTGCACCCACTCGAATAATATCATTGTTTTTTACTGAGATGGAGGATAAACTTGTATGTACGGTATGTACTTCTTCTGGAATTACAAAAAAATTACCCTTTCCAATTATCTTATGCCCCTTAATCACTTTTTCCGTTTCTTCATCCTTAACAATTTGGTTTCCCTTGCTAGTCGACCCGACTCTTATTGTACCATATTTAATAATTCCCGAAACTTTGGTTATGTATTTAGGATCATCTGAAAAGGCCAAAATTTCATTATTTTGTGAAACTCCATCTTCGGGTACCCCAGATACAAATTCAAGAGTAAAATTTTGTTTATAGTATGTGCTTGTATTTCGTCCCAATGATAAGGAAATCCTATCTTCTCCTCTTACGCCGCTTCTTTCTCTCGTTATGGAACCATGCAGAATGAAGGTGGAATAGTCCCAATTTTTATTTTCAAATATGCCATGGTTATGATCAAACTCTGAATGATCGAAAGTTTGTTCGTCTTCCTCTAAAGAAGAATCAAATGATTCAAATTCTGTCTGATCTTCTTCTAAAGAAGAATCAAATGATTCAAATTCTGTCTGATCTTCTTCTAAAGAAGAATCGAGAAGTAATTCAATTTTTTTGGCCAAAGGATATTGAGCATTAATTTGATCCCCATCTTTGTAGAGTAAGAATTGTATCCCGCTCAAATTGTAGTATTGTCCCGATAAGATCCATATCAAACTTTTTTTAACTGATAAATTAATACTATTAACTAAATATTTAGCTAAATATGATGGCGTGGACTTGGGTTTGTTGTGAATCAGCGTTGCACCACAGTGCATTTCCCCATCTAGTTCAGAATAAATAATTTTTTCTATTTTTTCTTTAATCGGAAATATCGTAGTAGGAACTTCTGCAATAACTTGTTTTGATTCTACGCATTCACTGTTCTGAACTAAAATCAAACTTTGCGATGGAATAATCAAATCAAAAATTTCATTTTTATTCTGAATAGTGACGGGTAAATCGTTATCGCAAACCCAAGCAGGATATCCAAATTTGGTGCGTGTAGGATAAACCAGATTAACATCGAATTTGAAAATTCCAGTTAAAGGAGTTCGTATATACTGTGCAATAGTACCAGTGTATACTCCACCAGTATGAAAAGTTCTTAATGTTAGTTGAGTTCCCGGTTCCCCAATAGATTGACCCGCAATAATACCTACAGCTTCTCCTAATTCTACTAGGTAACCATGGGTGGGATTCCAACCGAAACATAATTGGCAAATCCAGAATATACTTTTGCAAGTCAAAGGAGATCGTATTAATATTGGTTGTGTTTGAAAAGCTATTAATTGATTGACAAGTTCAGCCCCAATATCCTGATTACGTGTAGCAATACATCTTGCATCTACATATACATTATCTGCTAAAACACGACCAATAAGTCCTGGTCCTGGTTGAACAAAAGTTTCTACTTCTTCATTTTCTACTTCTTCCTCATTTTCCATTTCCCCTTCATTTTCCATTTCTTTATCTTTAATTGGATCTACCAAAATACCTTGAATAGTCCCACAATCTTTTTTACGTACTACGATGTGTTGAACTACTTCAACTAGTCTACGCGTAAGGTACCCAGCATCTGCTGTTCTTATCGCAGTATCTACAACTCCTTTGCGAGCGCCATAACAGGGTATTGTATATTCTACTACAGACAATCCTTCACGAAAATTATTTCGAATCGGTAAATCAACGATTTCTCCTTGAGAATTTGACATTAATCCCCTCATACCAACTAATTGGTGAACTTGGGATATACTTCCTCGAGCCCCCGAAAAACACATCATATGTACTGGGTTCAGAGGATCAGTTACTCTAAAACTAGGAGTCATTTCTTGTTTCAAGAACTCACTTGTAGTATACCATGTTTCAACTAATTGACGTAATTTTTCTACTGTATCCAAACGTCCATAAGTAAATTCTTTCTCTTCATAATAATTTTCATGTTCTGCATCTTGTATAAGCCATTGTTTAGAAGGTGTTGTTAAAAGATCGTCAATGCTTAATGAAATAGATTCATAAGTAGCTTGTTTAAAACCTACAGTCTTGAATTGATCTAAGATATGTGCTGTATATACCACTCCGAAGTGGGTTATTAATCTGCTAATAAATCGTTTCATAGCAGTTTTATCCATCATTTTATTATAGAAGAGCAATTTACTAAGTTCCGTCGTCGTAAAAAAAACCCTTTTTTTTTTATCATTGTAAGTGGGATTCGCTACCGATAAATATTCTTAAACTTTGTTAAGATAAATTCCCAATTACAAATTTTTATAAGCAAATTTTCAATAACAAATGTATCTCAAAATCAATGGTGTTCTATCCTAAAAAGGAGTAATTTTTGAAAAGCCTTGCAAGGCAGCTTCTATTTGTTGATCAAAAATGGTACGACCAGCAGTTGTACAAATGTATATACTAAGTTTTTTTTCTTCCCTATCTTTTCTGATTTGGAAATGTTCATATATTCGGTGAGAATTACCTAGAGGATCGTACTGAATCTCAATAGGTTCTTCCTGATCTTTGGAATTTAATATGCGTAAATTATCACTCACTGGCCAGCGAAGCCATAAAAAACTGTGTAAGTTAATTAGTTTCTGTGATTTTGCTCTAAGTGCATCATCATAACTATAAAAATAAGGTATTTGACGAAGAGAAGGGGATAGATTATATCTATTTCCGTAAATACCCCTATTAACTTCAATTGTTAGTGGATAAAGTCCGAGAAGCATATCCTGACTTGGTACACAAATAGGGTCCCCTGTAGCTGGAGATAAAAGATTGGTTTGAGAAAGCATGAGTAAACTGGCTTCTGCTTGAGCTTCCAAAGATAAAGGTAGATGTACAGCCATTTGATCTCCATCGAAGTCTGCATTGAACCCTGCACAAACCAATGGATGTAAACGGATGGCGCGCCCATCTGCCAAAATCGGTTCAAATGCTTGTATACCTAATCTGTGCAATGTAGGTGCTCGATTCAATAGTATGGGATGCCCATACATAACCTCTTGAAGTATTTTCCACAGAAAAGGCAATTTATTCTGGATCATCAATTTAGCAGCCCTCACGCTAGGAACAAGATTTCGTTCGATCGAATTGCGAATCATAAAAGGTTGAAAGAGCTCCATGGCTATCTCCTGGGGTAATCCGCATTGATGTAATGGAAGGGAAGGACCTACCACAATAACGGAACGAGCTGAATAATCAACTCGTTTTCCAAGTAAATTTTCACGAAATCTTCCTTCTTTGCCTTGGATTATATCCGAAAAAGATTTTAAAAGTCTTCCATTCAAATCTGTCATGGGTTCTTTACACATGCTATTATCAAAAAGTGAATCTACAGCTTCTTGAACCAATTTTTTCTGACAAACTATTACACCCTCCGGTGTAAATGTTCTTTTTTCCAGAAAATCAATAAGACCATTATTTCGAAAGATTATTCTTCGATAAAGTTCATTTATATCCGAACTAATTATTTCACCATCGTTTAATCGAATCATAGGTCTCAATTCGGGAGGAAGAACTGGTAATATTGATAGAACCATCCACTCTGGATTTGTTTTTGTTTGAATGAAAAATTTAATTAATTTGAAACGTCTAACCAAAAAATCTTTTCTTCTTTTGATTAGAAGGTCCTCTAAAATATCTCCAGTTGGTTTTTTGTTCACAAAAAATTTCCATTCTCTATGTATACCATCCTTAATATCTTTCAGCTTTAGATTCGCCAATAGTTTCTGGATAGCATCCCCCCCAGTAGCCATTTCCCTACCCATGAATTCATTAAATTCTGGGGAATAAGAGAAAGAATAAAAAAAGCAAGGAATGATTTCGTTCCAAAATTCATCTTCTTCATCATATTCGAATGAACTGGGTTTTAATCCGAATAAAGTGGGTTTGTTAGTGACAGGCCCAGCAAAAAAATGATTGGGATAGGTTATTACCCAGAATTTCCCCCCCCCAGAATCGGACATGAAAGTTTTCTTTCATCCGGCTCAAGTAGCTGTAAAACAACCTTGAAAATTCATTATTTTTTAGACATTCTGGGTTGTCTTCCCCTGGCTAGTAATGAATAGCTACTCATTACTCAAGTTATATTTAGTTTAAACTAATCCATGTTTTATTACATTACATTAAATTCGTTATTTAATATTTATGAGTAGTCTTACCTCCCACGAGTGATATATCTTTTTACAAAGGTACCTTCCGATTAATTAAACCGAAACTCATAAGGTTTTTTCTCGTTTGTATTCTGATTCATCTTACCTGATCCTTTAGGTTTTTGCTCCACTCCGATGGTTACAATGCTATTCATTTAAAGTATATATGCGATGGATATACTTTATAGCCGTATATTTTGCTTATCAAAAATATTATTCTCTTTACCTAATTATACTTATTTGGCGGATAAGAAAAACATTTTTTTTTTTCCTAACGAAGTCTAATCGACTCATAACATAGTATAATTGAGTATACACATGTTACAAAAACCCTAGATAAATTCTCTTAGCATTTATTATAATTGCTTACTAATGACTCTGGGCTTCGTGCCACTCTTTCCGAGAGACGTGTCAGAGCTAGAGGCATCTATATGAAAAATGAGATGGGATTACAGTTCTTACTTCAATCCATATAATCAGAACCTGAAATCGAGTCACACATCGCAGTATGCTAGGTTTTCCAATTCCTGAAGAGGTTTGGATAAAATAGTTGCAATATAACTAGGAATGTTTCTTAAATACCATACATGAGTTACTGCACATGCTAATCTAATATACCCCATTCGATATCTTCGAACTCGAGATTCTACAAATTCTACTCCGCATTCTTTACAAAAATTTGAGTCTTCTTCTTCTTCTTCATCCTCAACCTGCTTTTTGTATTTCCCACAAGCACATACTCCAGTTTGAATGGGTCCAAATATCTTTTCAGAAAATATTCCATCTTTTTCTGGTCTATTATCGCCAAAAGAAAAAGTGTCAGGTTGAGTTACCTCTCCAACTATTTCTCCAGTAGGTAGAACCCTTTCTGCCCAGGCGCGAATCTGTTCAGGAGAAGCCAATCCAATGCGAAAAAATTGATGTTTATTCTTCATGTTAAATCCCCATGTTAAACCATAAAATTTAGGTTTCCCCCATTATTTATATAGTATCACAATTCTTTATAATCTATTATTAAATCTTTTTTCACAACAGCATGATCTAAATTAAGGGCTAAGCATCGCAATTCTCTAGCGAGCAATCGAAAAGATTCTGGAGTAGTTTCAGGTTTATCCACCGGCTCTCCAGCTACAATGTTATTAATTATTTTTTGACGGGCTTGAATATGATCAGACTTAATGGTAAGCATTTCTTGCAAAATGTAAGAAGCGCCAAAACCTTCTAAAGCCCAAACTTCCATCTCTCCCACTCGCTGTCCTCCCATTCTGGATCTTCCTTTAAGGGGTTGTTGGGTAACAAGCGAGTAAGGTCCACTGGAGCGTGCATGAATTTTATCATCAACTTGATGAATCAATTTTAACATATAAGCCTTTCCTATTGTAATAGGTTGTTGAAAGATTTCTCCTGTTCTTCCATCAATTAAGAGGCTTTTACCAGGATTATCAAGTTCGAATAACCATGGATTAGTTGTTTGTTCACCAGCCTTATTAAGTTCAGAAAATACTAGCTTTCTCGAAGCTTCTCGTTCATATCTCTCATCAAAAGGTATTACTCTGTAATGTCTTTTTAAAAAGCCTCCTGCTAGGCCAAGCAAACATTCGAAGATTTGTCCTACATTCATTCGTGAAGGCACCCCTAAAGGACTTAGTATCATCTCGATAGGTGTTCCATCCTGCAAATAAGGCATATCTTCTCTGGGTAAAATTTTTGAAATAATACCCTTATTACCATGTCTTCCAGCCACTTTATCACCCACTTTTATTTCTCGCTTCTGCAAAATATATACATAGATAAAATTTCTATACTGATTATCGTCTTCCGGATAAACCGATCTGACATCAATAACTTGACCTTTCCCACCTGGAGGTACTTTCAGACATGTTTCCCTCGTAGCAGTTATGTCAATACCAAATATAGCTTGTAGTAAATTTCCTTCCGGAATTTTCAATGATTCTTCCGGATCTCGAGGTGTTAGTTTACCCACAATAACATCCCCTGTTTCTACCCAAGATCCTGGTAATACGAGGCCATTCTCATCTGAATGACGAAGGAAATAATCATCCAAATGAGGTATTTCTCTAGTAAGTATTTCGGGACCATTAAGTGTTATACGAGCTTCAACTTCATATTTTTCAATATGAATGGATGTAAAAACATTTTCATATATTAGGCACTCATTTATAAGTACTGCGTCTTCAAAATTGTATCCTTCCCATGGCATATATGCGACTAATATATTTTTTCCCGAAGCCGGTTCTCCTCCTTCCGTAGCTGCCCCATCCGCTAAAATTTGTCCTTCCTTTAGGTATTCACCCAAATTAACCCGAGGTTTTTGGTGCATACAAGTATTGTTATTAGAACGTTGATACGTAATCAATTTTGTGTTTATCGTCCCTCCACCATTAACCAATAAAGTTATTTCTTTACCATCAACATAATCAACTTTTCCGCCTTGTTCAGCTATAACTACACTTCCTGAATCTGAGGCTGCTTGACCTTCCAATCCTGTTCCTACGATGCACCTCTCTGGTTCAAAAAGTGGAACAGCCTGACGTTGCATATTAGAACCCATTAAAGCACGATTTGCGTCGTTGTGTTCAAAAGAGGGAATGGGGCAAACTCCAACAGAAAAATATTGTAAAGGTGATATAATTCGTAATTTTATTCGATCCCATGAAGTGGTCAAAAATTCTTGCTGTAATTGAGCCACAGTAAATATTTCTTTATTTTCATCTTCCTCAGGAGATACTGCTAAACAAGCTTCTGTAGCTATTCGAAAGTATTCTTCTGCTGAAACATCAGCCATATCTTGATTCTGCTCTTCAAACAATACTTCATCATATTCTTTGTGGAGAGTACTTTGCAGAAATCCCCAATGATCAATACTTGCATAGATAGCCATTGATGAAATAAGTCCAGCATTCATGCCTTCGGATGTTTCAATAGGGCAAATACGCCCATAAATACTAGGATGAATATCTCGTGCCTTTATACTGGCAATTCGTTTTGTTAATCCTCCAGGGCCCAAAGAACTGAATCTTCGTTTATGAATTACTTGCGTCAATGGATTAGTCTGATCCAAGAATTGCGACAGGGGATACGAACCAAAAAATTCTTTAAAAGTTCTTAATAATGGATCCGAAGTTACTAAACTTCCAATAGTTGGTACACGCTTACGCCGAGTTAACCTGTTTATTCTTCTATGCACTAAATCTCCCAGACGTTCTAATGCTAATTTAAATCGATTCTGTAAGAAATCTGCTACAGAACGAATACGCTTATTTTTAAGGTGATCCACATCATCAAAGGTACCCACTCCAATTCGAAGTTTGATTGAATAATCTATAGCAGCTAACACATCTTTTGGTAATAAAAAAATTTCATCTTTAGGTACATTAAGATTAAGTTTTTTGTTAATATTAAATCTACCTATTCTTCCTAGTTCAAATTTTGGTTCAAAAAATTCTTTTTTTAATTCTTCAAAAATATCATAAGATTCCACATCTTCTTCATCTGTTGTACCAAATATTTGTTCATAAAGTTCTGATACGGCATTTTCTTTCCATTCAATATTTTCTTCATCCTTTGCTTCCCGAATAATATCGCTCATGACTTCGGGATAATGAACAGTGTCTAATATTTTTTCCTCATTCAGGCCCATAGCCAATAATAAAAGTAAAATAGAAACTTTATGTTTCTTGTCTATACGAAACCATATCCTATTATTTGCATCAAGTTCTAATTGTAATCTTTCCCCCCAATTTGAAATTATAGTTGCAGTATATGTAGTAATTTCCCCCGAGTCTGGATCTTTTTCCGATTTATAATAAATACCGGGACTTCGTAACATTTGATTAATGATAACTCTAGCAATTCCATTTATTACAAAAGTACCTTGGGAACTCATTAAAGGAATATTTCCAATAAATACAGTTTGTTCTTTTACTTTTCCCTTCTTTCTTTGAGTCAATCGAGCCGGTACATACGATTTGCAAGAATTTGTAATAATTGATTCATATAGTGAATCCCCTTCTTTTACTGAAGGTTCCAATAAGTAATATTTCTCACCAAATAATTGAAATTCAAATTCTTGATCCGTATCCTCAATTTTTGGAAAATTATCCAGTTCCTCCATTATTCCCTGATTAATAAAACGATGAAATGCTTCTAATTGTATTTTTCGAAAATCAGGAAGTACATATATATCCTCATTTTGTTCTAAATCTATTTTCATCTTTATACACCGGCTACGGTATCTTTAACTAAACATTCATTCATTAAACGTTTGTATTTTTATTTTCTCCCACTTTGAAAGGAAAAGATATTTAATAACTGACAAGATTATCAACTTAATATTTTATTGTATACTCACCAATATATAAGACAAATTACTTACTATTCTATTGTATATTTATACTTAACAATATATACAATACAAATTACTACTGTATCATATATGTATATTTTCCGATATGGAAGGACCATTGTCCTCCTCGTAGTACCATAAATACGAGGTGTAAAAACTTGATTAAACCATTATTTTATTATATAATAATTTATATATGTATTGCAAAATATTTAAATTCGGATTTCAGTTTTATATAGTTCAATCATTACTTGTAGGCGGCATGGCCAAGCGGTAAGGCAGAGGACTGCAAATTCTCCATCCCCGGTTCAAATCCGGGTGTCGCCTATTAAAAGTTTGGGTTGGTTTTCACGCTAATCAAAAATATAAATCGGGTTGGCTATCCTACGAAAGTATTATCTCCAAATACAAAATGTGCTGCTCTATACTATAGCCTATTACGCTGTTTGTATTCTAATTTATAATTTCCTTTGGATAGACAACCCTACATTAAGGATAATTAGAATTTTGAATAAAAGCAAGTAGTTTTTTTATTTGTTTATCGTACCGGTAACCCTTAACAAAATTTTTTTAGATTGCAATTCCTCAAATTTATGAATTACTATCTTTTTTTCTCAATCCAGTCCCGTTTACACTTGGTAGTATCGGGGGTTCCTCATACTACGAATAATTGAATTAAATATAATATATTTATCTACATTTCCATATCGGGAGTGCATGATATACATGTATTCATACAAAGTATTATATATATATATAAATGTATATACATTTTATCAACCTGTTCCAAGAATAATAAGGAGGATTTACGTGGACATAGTCAATATTGCTTGGGCTGCTTTGATGGTAGTTTCTACATTTTCTCTTACACTTGTAGTCTGGGGGAGGAGTGGACTGTAGTTCCCACTCCTAATAAATCAATTAGTTAAATCATTGAATGATTTAACTAATTGATTTTCTTGATGGAAAGTATTCTTATAATTCAATTTGCTTCTCACGCTTATTCCCCTTTTCGTAAGGAATATGTACGGTATAATAAATTCTTTCCCATTTTTTGCAAGGAATTCTGCTTCTCATTCTCGATTCAAAGTTTTTATAGATCAATCTATTCCCAAAGTCAAAAAGTTTTTTTCTCTTCTGAGATGAGTAGTCTCTATTCCCAGAAGATAATCTGGTTACATTGCTTCCAACACTACGTAAATATAGACTTTCTGCAATGGAAGAGATAGCAGTTCCACTTAAAAGCATTTGAGATAGTAGAAGAATGGGATCCAAACGCCAACCCTGAAAAATGGGAATTCCTCCGCATGATAATCCGATGGAAGAAAAGAAAAAATCATAATATTGGGATAGGTTGGTCCCACCACGTGCTGAGTCCACCCCCCCGAAAAACCATATATGATATTTTTATTTCTTTATGGCTTAAGCAAAAAAAAATGATGTAATAACATATTTTTCACCCTGAATTCAAGTGAGTTTTCGAATAACTTCCCGAATTGTCTTTGACCCAATCAAGAAAATTTACTTATTTATTTATCCACCCATCTATTTATTTAATCTTACCCAAAAGATTGGATTTATCTTATATGTACCTCCCACATTTCTTTGTAGAAAAAAAAATTATTAGGCTCTTCACCATTAGGCTCATGGTACACTCCGTTGGTTCCATTGCTTCCCTCTCCTCCAGAGTGGGGAGGGAAACCCCAAGAATACATAGTAAAAAAGGAAGTTTTTTATTCCTTCCTTTTCCTATTCCTTCCTATTGATTGAACGATTCTCAGAGAATAAAATTTTAGTTAAATATGTTTTCGGAGTAACTTAATAAATTAATTTATGTTAGCCATAGATTTATCCATTTCTTCCTTATGGAGAATAAAAAATTGATCCTTTTCAAGTTTCATATTAATCATTTTTAGTTAATACGTTGAGGTTTTTATCCATCGGAGAACTTACTCTAGGTACATTCAAAATCACACCTCTAGATACATTGGGTTCCCTTTTTCCAAGGGCGTATAAAGTTATACCCACCGATATTAGTCCTATTCCTACCGAAGTACTAGGACCTAGTTCCATATAAATCATATTATGATATGGAAAGCATATGATAAAAGACGATATTCAGTAGAATATACTGTTGGTATAATACCAGTCTGTTCAATATAATTTTACATTATCCCGTTATAATAAATTAGGTAAAATTATTTTATCATTGTTTCTTTCTTCCTTCTCTCCCATTCAACACAAGTAAATGCTCAATTTTATTTTTAATAATTAATTGTTTTGACTAGCTGTTTGTACGTAAAGGATGAGTGAAAAAGCAGTAGGAATTAAAATGAACAGTGCAGTAGCAATGAATGCAAGGATATTTACTTCCATATTATTATTATTATTATTATTATCATTATTATCATCATTATCATTATTATACCATTCTTCCCTGCTCATAGGAAGAACTAGTAAATTCATTTAATAAAGATGACAATTTTTTTTTCTAAAAATTCGTAATGAATAAATTGATTAAATCTTTTGAAATGTTGGGAATCCAATCAATTTATTCAATTGAATAATAAACCCAAGTTTTTTAAACCCTAAATTTGTTTGGATCCGGTTATCCTTCAGTATCAAATGAATAGTATAACACAAAATAAAATTTGATCTGTATAATCTTTATCCTGTAATGGGAGGAAGATCCTATTGTGGAAAAACACTAATTATAATTATAATTTTTTATTCAATGGTCCACCCCATTCGTGGAATTCTGATGCCCTGAAGAGGACTCGAACCTCCATGCTTTGTAGCACGAGATTTTGAATCTCGCGTGTCTACCATTTCACCATCAAGGCTTTCTAATACTATAATATTATTTTACTAGGGACAACAGATATATGAACTAATTATTTTGGCAGACTATTCAAAAAAAAATTTAAGATTAAAATAATGATTTGAATTTAATCCAATTGCTTCATTTACCTTATTCTACGATACATTGTATCTCATATAAATCTAAGGTAAGTTTAGTAATGTTAGTTTAATAAAATATGAAATGAGGTTTAATACAAATATAAATGAGTGATAGTCATAGGATTATATCATAATATAATCTGAATTTGAGTATTCTACTTGTTTTAATGCGAGGGAATGCTCCAATTTTTTATTCATTTGTATTTGATTCTACTTTCCACTAATTAAAAGAAGAGGAGCTTCGTAATCTTTATCCTATTATATTCCAATTGTACCCCTATATATATAAAATTTAACTATTTATCGTCTCATTCACGTTTAAACCTATTCTCATTGTTATACAAATTTATTACTTTCATTACCACCCCCCCCGCTAAATCTTCTATTTAGCTTCTATTCAGCTTCTACTCAGCTTCCATTTAGCTTCCATTCAGCTTCTATTTAGAAGGTCCTACTATGTATTATGTTTCTTAGTTATGATGAATAAGGATTAGATGGATAATCTTCATAAACTTGAATGAATAGATAATCCTTATGAGTTTCATTAAGTTGGGTAAGTCCACAAACAAAAGAGAATGGTGTAATACCAGTGAAGTAATACCAATGGTATAATATAAAAAAAATAAATAATATATATATTTATTTATCATGGATGAAATGCAATAAAGCATTCCTCTGGGAGGGTATAAGTTGATGGACTTGGTGTTAAACAAATCTGAACAACTTAAGAATGGGAATAAATTTAATATTATTTTTAAATGAACTCATAATAAGTTGTTTCATCTTATTATAAGTCCATTCTCAGATTCTTCTACAGAATAAAAACCAATTTTTGAAGTTGATTGATAGATTTATTTATATTATAAGATTAATAAACTGCTAGTGAAACGACTTGAAAAAATAGAATTCTGAGCCATAGTAATGATTGGATTTACTGCTAATCCCAATACGGTAGATGCTATTACACATATCATCATACTAAGTTCAGTAACATTTTTTGATGTTAAAAAATATGAAGAATTTATATAATTTGTTATATAAGGAGTTACTTCCTCGTTTCGTTTAGTTACTAACAACTTAATAATTTTTAAATAGTAGTATATTGAAATGACACTTGTGAAGAGCCCTATTGAAACTAATGAATGTGGACCCGCTTGCCATCCGCACCAAAATAGGTAAAGTTTTCCAAAAAAACCTGATAGCGGGGGAACACCTCCTAGAGATAATAGACACGAGGCAAAACAAGAAGCCAGTAAAGGATCTTTTAGATATAATCCTGCATAATCTCGAATGTTATCCGTTCCCGTGCGCGAACTGAATAATATGATACAAGCGAAGGTTCCTAGATTCATAAAAATATAGAACAGCATGTAAGTGACCACGCTTGTATATCCATTTGAGTTTCCAGCAATTATTCCAATCATAATATATCCAATTTGACTTATTGAAGAATATGCAAGCATACGTTTCATGCTTGTTTGAGTAATTGCAATAAAATTGCCTAGTATCATACTAGAAATAGCTAGTATTTCCAGAACTGAATGCCACTCGTTCGATGATAAGGGAAAAACAATATTTAAAATTCGAATAGCTAAAGCTGAAACTGCTACTTTTGAAACGACAGAAAGAAAAGCAACGACTGGAGTTGGTGAGTCAGAGTCGAAAAGGAGATTACTCATTCTTTCCTCTCATTCAAAACCGTGCATGAAACTTTTATCTCACACGGCTCCTGAGTAGTATAAATAGTAAAAAAAAATTATTTATTTTTTTTTATTACCCTCCTCGCGTATGCACAAAAAAATGTAATTTATGAATGCTAGATATAATTACAAATTCTCAACTTTTCGAGGAATCCCTTATCAGTGGTTCCTATAGTAAAATACTTACTTGTTAAAATTTCGGTTCGGGACGAACAAGAAAACCATCTAATTTTATTTGTTCTCAATAGCCACGAATTATTATCTTAGGGTGATCTTCCACTTGACGAATGCCCTTCTTGTACACCCGTAGTTTTTGAAGGATGAAAAACTACTTAGTAGCATCTGCATAAAATTTTTGAATTTTATATTTTTTTCCTCGTCAAAACTACCCGTAATAACTGACTTGCAAAAATTTTATTCAGAAAATATTAATTGCTTTTTACTTTGCTTTACCCGGGTTGTCTCGACAAAAGTATTACAAGAACCTTAGGTAAAAGTTATGTGTCAATCCGAGTTGGAATAACAGTTTTTTTATTTGACATGTCTAGAGATTCCTTTCATGCTTAAAATAAAAATAAAAATATTTATTTTTTTATAAGTCAAAAGAATTGTTGAACAAATCGCACTCCTTCATATACGTCGGGAGTCCATTGATGAAAAGGAACTAAAGAAAGCTTAAATCCAATTCCTACCATTGTGCATATAGGTGCAATCGAAGTTCCTGGAGAGTTATACATTTGTGTACTTATAAGTCCTTTCGCTATTTCTTGAAGTTGAGTTTGCCCCCCGGATAAACCATATAGCCAGGAAAAACCATAAGCCAAAATAGAAGAACTTGTTCCACCCATAAGTAAGTATTTCATAGTTGCTTCATTAGATCTTACATCCCTTTTTGTATATCCAGATAATAGATAAGAACATAGACTTAAGCATTCCAGAGACACAAAGATAGTTACTGGATCATTAGCACCACATAGAAACGTTGCTCCCAAGGTAGCTGTTAGTATGAATGACAAAAACTCTGTTATAGCCATTTCTGTACATTGAATATAATCCACAGATAAGGGAACACATAGTACTGAGCATAGTAGAATCAAAAATTGAAATATTTTGTTAAAAGTGTTTATTTGGAAACTACCCATGAAGGTAATAATAGGTTCTTCTTCCCACTGAAAGAATAAAACTGTTATGCTTGTTACTAAACCTGAAAAGGGAATTATATATAACCAAGGCGTATCTTTTTTTCCATAGATTGAATCCACTATTAGAAGAATAACTAAACTAAGAATTAGAATACATTCGGGTAAAATACTATTTCCATATAGGATGTATAAATCAAAATCTAAATTCATAAAAAAGTGTGATTATCAACAAAGTATTGATCTTGTATATAATATGCCAAATAGGGGATATTCTTTTGTTTAAAATACAGTGATTCAACAAAAACTCAATATTTCAATTTTCTTTTATTTTATCATGTCAAAAAAAATCAAATACTTTCTACAATAGTAGTATGAATTGAGTAAATAATCTGTCTATTCACTATGTAAGCCTCCCAAAAAAAATTAAAAAAAAGTGGGCTTACATAGTTTTTATTAGTTTTAATTAATCAATTTAGATTTGGAGATTAGCGAAGATGTGCAAAAGCTCTATTGGCTTCTGCCATTCTATGAGTTTCTTCCCTTTTACGTATAGCATTACCACTATTTTCGGCAGCATCCATTAATTCAGAACTTGATTTAGAAGCTATATTTCGACCCGGCCGTTTCCGGGATGCCTCTGATAACCAACGAATAGCAAGTGCTTTTCCTTGTGTAGATTCAATCTCAGTAGGGACTCGATAGGTAGATCCACCTACACGTCTAGTTTCTATTGTTACGTTAGGAGTTACTTGGCGTATTGCCTGGCGTAAAATGAATAGTGGATTATATTTGGTTTCCCGTCTAATATTCATCATGGCATTATAAGGAATTCGATAAGCCAATGATTTTTTTCCGTGTTTAAGAATACGGTTGACCAACATGTTAACTAATCTATTACGATAAATTGGATCAGCTTTTGTATCATCCCGGCGTGACATGATTGTAAAACAAAGTTTTGTAATTTTATTAAAAGCTATTAAAGATTAAGAATTTATTTTGGCTTTTTCACTCCGTATTGTAGGGTGGATCCCGCTGCTATTTGTGGATAAGAAGATCCCCCTCCAAACCGTACATACGATTTTTACCGAATACGGCTTTCCACTTCGTTATATACAATGAATTATAATTCATTCATATAATTCATTCATATAATAAGGCTTACTCACTTATAATTGATTGAGTATCCGTTTCCTCGATTCTATGCATTAGACTGCGATTGGAAATCCTGCATTCCATGTATCAGGACAAGAATATCCTTAGGTTTATAATAAAGAGTGTTCAATTAAAAAAAAATGAGTGATTCATTAAATCATTGCTGTTCCACCCCAACCCGTTCTAAAAAAGGTAAAGGTTTTCTAAATTTTTGACACAGACGAAGTCGGGAAAACTTCTCGAATAGTATAATATTAATAAACCTTAGACATATAATAAATTTTTAATAAATTCCATTATTTTCATTTTGTACTAGCTCGCTACAGTCCCTCGTAAAACTTTCGTTTTTTTTTAACGGGTTAGCTATATATTTTACATGTTCCCAGCAATTTGCATGGCATCATTAGTAGGAAAAATGATACAAGTCCTAGATAATGATATACAACGCACTAGAACGCCCTTGTTGACGATTCTTAACCCCTACAGCATCCAGGGTTCCCCGAACAATATGATATCTTACACCTGGTAAATCTTTAACCCTTCCTCCTCTTACTAATACTACTGAATGTTCTTGCGAATTATGGCCAATACCCGGTATATAAGCAGTAATTTCAAATCCAGAGGTTAATCGTACTCTAGCAACTTTTCGTAAAGCGGAGTTTGGTTTTTTGGGGGTCGTGGTGGAAAAGTCGACGAATAAGTTTCCTTTACTGTCACTCTACAAAACCGTACGTGAAATTTTAACTTCATACGGCTCCTCGTTCAATTCTTCAAATTAAATGAATTAATAAAATTAAATAATTTCTTTTAATATTTCTATATAACCCTCATGTACAACAGAAATAATTCTTGTGTTGTGGAGTTAAAAACGAATTGAAATTTTTCTATAAGTTGTTTATTTTATTGGGTAGAAAAAAATGTATAAAAGAATTGTATTTTGTATTAAATAATTGTATTTTTAGACTCGTTTGTAAATAAATTAGATTTTTGTTTGAACCCGATACAGATAAATCCTAATTTGGTCTAAATGAATAAGTTTTTTTACTCCCTGCTTCAAAGAGTTAATAAAATTCAATATTAACTTATTATTTTATGTTTAATACTTTACTATATGTAGTTTCAGATATTACTCCCTTCAATAACAAAGTTAATAGAATTGACGGGTTAATGTGAGCTTATCCATGCAGTTACGCACTATTCAAATAGGAATCAATTCTCATGAAAAATTTGGTTTGGCTTTCGTGCTTTGGTTGGTTGTCATGCGTCGTCCAAGATAATTTGATGACCCACGTTGGAGTAATATCTATATTAGATATGATCCGATTGACTGCGTAGGGCTCTCGGATA